GACGTCGCTGGTTCGAATCCAGCCAGATGCATAACATTATAGTTTCATTTTAATATATAAAGCGGGTAGCGGGAATCGAACCCGCATCATTAGCTTGGAAGGCTAAGGTTTTACCACTAAACTATACCCGCTGCATATTAAATATAACATAAATATATAAATTTACTCAATAGTTTCTTACTCAAATATTAATAAAATAAATTACATATTAATTCATTCCTTCTAAAACAACATCTAAAAATTTTGCTAAAAATGTTGCTTTTTGTTCAATTTCAGATAATAATAAAGGTTGTCCAACAGATGTTAATGGAATTTCTCGATTATCTTTGGTCTTTAAATAAATTTCTCTTTTAGGTGTAATACCTTCTTTAATATTTACCTTAATAGCTTTAATATCTTGTATATTATATTCTAATTTTAAAATACGATTTTTTCCAGGAAATCCTAATCTAAAGATAGTAACTTTCCCTTTATCATTATTGAATTCATTATATCCTCCCCCTATATTCCAAAATATACTTAACCACAAAAATAAACTGATCAATATAGCTATAGTGCCATAAAAAATCATTATTAAACCTTGTGGTATAAATAAAATTTCTGAACATTTTGTGAAAGGCAATAATTCTATGTTTAAATAACTAGACAAACCTACCAAAAAAAAACCAGAACCACCTAATAATATACAAATAGCCCACCAATAATTACTGAACCTACGAGAACCTACAATTTTATCCGTTTTGATATTAAACATGATATATGTTTGAATTTTAAAATAAGTATATAATTTATATCAATAATATCCAGAAAAGAGATTCTTATCTGGAATATAAATCCTCAAAATTTAGTGATTCTTACTAAATTTTAAATTAATTTTATAGCTTGTAAACCGTAAAATAAACCTAAAGCTAATGCAATAAAAATAGTTATAAATAATAGATAACTAAGAGTAATAGACATAATAAAAAATCTTCCTTTTTTGCAAAAATGAATATTCAGTAATAATTATTACATATATATTTAAGATATATGTAATAAGTATAGTCAAAATAGATACATCTTGCTATTGTATATATTATTATATATTTTGTGGAGTATAAACTTATGTCAGATTTTATTCAGCCTTATAATAATGATCCTTTTGTAGGAAATTTATCTACGCCAGTAAGCACTTCAAGCTTTACTAAAAGTTTGTTAAGTAATTTACCTGCTTATAGACGTGGTTTATCTCCACTATTAAGAGGTTTAGAAATAGGTATGGCTCATGGTTATTTTTTAGTAGGGCCTTTTGATAAATTAGGTCCTCTACGTAATACTGATGTTGCTTTACTATCTGGTTTTTTGTCTGCTGTTGGTTTAATTATTATTTTAACAACTTGTTTATCTATGTATGGTAATACCTCATTCAATATAGAAAACTCTAAAGATTTATTACAAACAAAAGAAGGTTGGAATCAATTCACAGCTGGTTTTTTGGTTGGTGCAGTCGGTGGTGCAGGATTTGCATATTTATTATTAGCTAATATACCTGTGTTACAAAGTGTAGGTTTAAGTTTATTTTAAGTTAATTTAATAAAGCTAGTAAAGGGACTTGAACCCATAACCTGCTGATTACAAATCAGCTGCTCTACCAATTGAGCTATACTAGCAATTATATTAAGATGCTACTTTACTTTAGCATCATTTTTTTAAATATGAACTTTTATTTCTTATTTAATATATTAGTTTTTATTTGTTTGTTTTTCTTTTAATTCATCATTATTATAAATTGAGTTGTGTTCTATATAATAACTTAATGTCTGATTGAAACAGACTGATGACCATCCAATTGGTTGATCAAATGCAAGTTCATCATTACTGTAATTATCATCATCAGTTAAAAATAAATTATCTATATATTCCATTTTCTTCTACCAAAATAATATTAAAGTATACTAAAAACTATAATATCATAGTTTTTAATAATTGTCACTACCTATCTTAATTTATTATATACTTTATTTTATTATGAATCCAATTTATAAAAAGATTTGAGAGCTTTTGTTGAAATTTTTATTTTAATCCATTTTTTTTTCTTATATGACCAAATTTTTTTATTTTGCAGGTTTACTTTTTGTATTTTTTTAGTTTTAGTATGAGAATGTGATACTGTATATCCATTATTCGACTTTTTTCCTGTCATTTGACATATTTTAGACATATACAATTATTTTTATCTTGAGTGATTTATTATTTTTTTATTTTTTGGTTTGTATAAATGTTTTTGTAATGTACTAGACAAAGTGCTTTTAGGTACTGCACCAATAACAGTGTCTATTTTTTTACCATTCATAAAAATCATTAATGTGGGAATACTTCTTATGCCATATTCTGTTGCCGTTGTTGGATTTTGATCTGTGTTAATTTTAACAACTTTTACTTTATTTTTATATTCTTCAGCAATAATATCAACTACAGGTGCTACCATTCGACATGGACCACACCATGGAGCCCAAAAATCAACTAAAACTAATAATTTAGCATTTATAACTTCTTGATTAAAAGAAGAATCATTTACTTCCAGTACAGACAATATATAATCTCCATATTTTTCTCCTTTCTGTACAAATTTTATCATATAGAGTCTCATATTTTCTATGCTTCTTTTTTCTTAAATATGATTATGATAAAAGATTTTTTGATATTAGTAAATCTTATCACCATTATAAGCAAGATTACAATTATTTGATACAAATATAATGATAAATTTATTATTAAGGTTAAATCAATATGAATTAACATAATCTATTTCATATTTTATTCACAGTTGTAATTAAATATAGTTAAAGTAAATAATTTAATTATTATTTTTTACCTAATATAACTACTGTACTAACCATAATCTAATGATACTGCCTTAAATTCAAGGAGGAATACATGTCTCAATCTGTAGAAGAACGGACAAGGATTAAAAATGAGCGTTACGAGTCTGGCGTAATCCCATATGCTAAAATGGGGTACTGGGATCCTGAATATGTAATTAAAGATACAGATGTATTAGCCTTATTTCGTGTGACTCCACAACCAGGAGTAGATCCCGTAGAAGCTTCTGCTGCTGTTGCTGGTGAATCATCTACTGCAACTTGGACAGTTGTTTGGACAGATCTTTTAACTGCTTGTGACTTATATAGAGCTAAAGCATATAAAGTAGATGCTGTTCCTAATACATCAGATCAATATTTTGCTTTTATTGCATATGATATTGATCTTTTTGAAGAAGGATCTATTGCAAATTTAACAGCTTCAATTATTGGTAATGTTTTTGGTTTTAAAGCTGTAAAAGCTTTACGTTTAGAAGATATGCGTATACCAGTTGCTTATTTAAAAACTTTCCAAGGACCAGCAACAGGTATTGTTTCTGAACGTGAACGTATGGACAAATTTGGACGTCCATTCCTTGGAGCAACTGTAAAACCTAAATTAGGTTTATCTGGTAAAAACTATGGTCGTGTAGTTTATGAAGGTCTTAAAGGTGGTCTAGATTTCTTAAAAGATGATGAAAATATTAACTCTCAACCTTTTATGCGTTGGAAAGAGAGATTTTTATACGCAATGGAAGGGGTAAATAGATCTGTTGCAGCAACAGGTGAAGTTAAAGGACATTATCTGAATGTAACAGCAGCTACAATGGAAGATATGTACGAAAGAGCTGAATTTGCAAAACAGCTTGGAAGTATTATTATTATGATTGACCTTGTAATTGGTTATACTGCTATTCAAACTATGGGAATCTGGGCACGTAAAAATGATATGATTTTACATTTACACCGTGCAGGTAATTCTACATACTCTCGTCAAAAAATTCATGGTATGAATTTCCGTGTTATCTGTAAGTGGATGCGTATGGCTGGCGTAGATCATATTCATGCTGGTACTGTAGTAGGTAAACTAGAAGGTGATCCTTTAATGATTAGAGGATTTTACAACACTTTATTACTACCATATTTAGAAGTTAATCTACCTCAAGGTATTTTCTTTGAACAAGATTGGGCATCTTTACGTAAAGTTACTCCAGTTGCATCTGGTGGTATTCACTGTGGTCAAATGCACCAACTACTTGATTATCTAGGTAATGATGTTGTACTTCAATTTGGAGGTGGTACTATTGGGCATCCTGATGGTATTCAAGCTGGTGCAACAGCTAATAGAGTAGCTCTAGAATCAATGGTTATGGCTCGTAATGAAGGCCGTGATTATGTTGCTGAAGGACCACAAATTTTACAAGATGCAGCAAAAACATGTGGTCCTCTACAAACAGCATTAGATTTATGGAAAGATATTACTTTTAACTATACTTCTACAGATACAGCTGATTTCGTAGAAACTCCAACAGCTAACGTTTAGATAATTTTAGTATTTCATTATATTATTTACTAAAATTTATATAACAAAAACAAGATTAAAAATCTTATATAATTGCTTAACTATCCAAGGAGTACAAGTAGTGAGATTAACACAAGGAACTTTTTCATTCCTACCAGATTTAACTGACGAACAAATTACTAAACAAATTAATTACGCAATATCTCAAAATTGGGCAATTAATATAGAATTTACTGAAGATCCTCATCCAAGAAATAGTTATTGGGAACTATGGGGTTTACCTTTATTTGCTATTAAAGATGCTTCTACAGTAATGTATGAAATTAATAGCTGTCGTAAACAACATTCAAATATTTATATTAAAGTAAATGCATTTGACAATACTAGAGGTGTTGAAAGTTGTGTTTTATCTTTTATTATTAACAGACCAGCTTATGAGCCAGGTTTCGAGTTAATTAGATCAGAAGATATTTCTCGTAACCAAAAATACTGTTTCCGTAGTTATGCTACATTCAAGCCAGAAGGTTCTCGTTATTAATATCTTAATTTTATAAAGATAAAATAAATTTAATTCATATACTATATAGAAAAACTATTATCTTAAGTTTTTCTATATAAATTTTTGAAACAATATATTAAAAATATAGTTTTTTTTATGACAAAATATTTTTCCGATGATACTCTTGTAAACTTACAAGAAGAATATGATAAAACTCAAATACAAGAAGTAATTGATGAATTAGAACAAGAATTAATTGGATTAAAACCAGTAAAAACACGTATTAGAGAAATAGCAGCTCTTCTATTAGTTGATAGATTAAGGAATAATTTAGGTCTTATCTCAGGTAGTCCTGGTTTACATATGTCATTTACTGGTAGTCCTGGTACAGGCAAAACTACAGTTGCAATGAAAATGGCAGATATTTTAAATAGATTAGGCTATATTCGTAGAGGACATTTATTAACAGTAACACGTGATGATCTTGTAGGTCAATATATTGGACATACTGCACCAAAAACAAAAGAAGTCTTGAAACAAGCAATGGGTGGTGTTTTATTTATTGATGAAGCGTATTATCTATATAAACCAGATAATGAAAGAGATTATGGAGCAGAAGCTATTGAAATTTTATTACAAATAATGGAAAACCAAAGAGATGATCTTGTTGTAATATTTGCAGGATACAAGGATAGAATGGAAAAATTTTATGAATCAAATCCTGGTTTATCTTCTAGAGTCACAAACCATGTAGATTTTCCTGATTATACTGCAGAAGAATTACTTGAAATAGCTAAGCTTATGTTAGAAGAACAACAATATAGATTTGCACCAGATGCAGATAAAGTATTACTAGAATATGCAGAAAGAAGAATGAAACAACCTCATTTTGCTAATGCAAGAAGTATTAGGAATGCCATAGATAGAGCAAGAATGAGACAAGCAAATAGGATTTTTATTAGTGGTGATAAAGTTCTTACTAAACATGATTTAGTGACTATACAATCAGAGGATATTTTAAAAAGCAGATTATTTACAAGTTGATTTAAATCTTTCTTGACAAAATCAAGTATTTTTAAATATTATTATCTATACTAGGGCGGTATAGCCAAGTGGTAAGGCCGAGGATTGCAAATCCTTTATCCTCAGTTCGAATCTGGGTACCGCCTAGTATATAATATTATTCAAAAAATTTAACATAGGGGGTGTGGTGGAATGGTAGACACAACAGACTTAAAATCTGTTGATCTATAATGATCGTGAGGGTTCAAATCCCTCCACCCCCAATAAATAAAAAAAAATCTACTTCTATGTGTATATGTATTAATTGTCAACATGTGAAAGACTGTACAACATACAAAATTATCTTGATACAACATAATCAACGAGTATCTTCCAAAAGCAATACAATATTTACTCCGAGTAATACATTAATTCAGATAAATATTAACCAGAACTTATATAGTATGAAATTAGAATGGGATTTAGTAGAATGTGCATCTTTTGTAGAAAAACCCGGATTTTGGTTAATTTAATGAACATTAATGACTTACTATTTATACATCATATTTGTTTTTTGTAAAGTATTTCTTAAAAATTCTGTATCTACATTAGAAGCTCGAGTTAATGAAATTTTTCCTGTACGTGCAATCTCTACAATACCATATTGACTTAATAATTGTTCTATGGCGACCATTTTTCCAGGATCTCCAGTAACTTCTAATATCAAATATTCATGAGCCATATCAACTACTTTAGCTCTGAATATATTTGCTATTTCTAAAATAGAAGATCTTGTGGTCAGAGAAGCTTTAATTTTTATTAGAATTAATTCTCTTTCAACACAAGGAATATTAGTAATATCTTGAACTTTGAGAACATTAATAAGTTTATATAACTGTTTCGTCAACTGTTCTATGGTTCTATTATCACCTGGAACTATCATAGTTAATCTAGATATACCAGATTTTTCAGCAGGTCCGACTGCAAGACTTTCTATATTAAATCCGCGTCTAGCAAATAAACCAGAAATTCTTGAAAGTACACCTGCTTCATCTTCTACAAGAACAGATAATGTATGTTTCATAAAAAATTACTTTTGCTTATAGTTAGCTTAATGTTATTATTTATGTAATGGTATAATAATTTGTAGGTATTTGCCAACTTTTTATATAAACTTAAATATTTTATTATTAATCAGTGTTAGAAAAATCAAACAAACTAAAAAAAAGAAACAATGATTATCCTCTTATAAACGAAGAAATTAAATTTGGAAAAATTCGCTTAATTGATGTAGCAGGAAAACAGTTAGGTATCTATACATCTGCGGAAGCATTAAATCTTGCCTTAGAGCAAAATTTAGATTTAGTCATGCTTAATGATAAATCCACCCCTCCGGTTTGTCGCATATTAGATTATGGAAAATATAAATTTATTCAAGAAAAAAAAGCTAAAGAAGCACGTAAAAAACAACATAATGCAACTTTAAAAGAAGTAAAAATGCGTTATAAAATAGAAGAACATGATTACAAAGTACGTATCAATCAAGCATTACGTTTTTTACAATCAGGAGATAAAGTCAAAGCTATTATTACCTTTAGAGGCAGAGAAATACAGCATTTGAATTTAGCAATAGAATTATTGAAAAAAATGGCTCAAGATCTAAAACATTTAGCAGATATACAACAACCACCATCTAAAGATGGTAAACAAATGATAATGGTATTATCACCTAAAAAAATCATAGTTAAGTAAATTAGAATATTAATCAAAAATTTTACTTAAACTATAGAACATATTTAAACAATAGTTAATAAAAAATAAGGAAAAATTATGTCTCGTTATCGAGGACCACGTTTAAAAGTTTGTCGCCGATTAGGAAATTTACCCGGACTAACAAGAAAAAAATCGAAAAAGCAAAGTTTACCTGGAGAACATGGAGAACAATCTCGTAAACCATCAGAGTACTCACTAAGATTAGAAGAAAAACAAAAATTAAGATTTAATTATGGTTTAAATGAAAGACAGCTTCTAAGATATATTAAAAAAGCTAAAAAAGTACAAGGTTCAACAGGTCTTATAATACTTCAAATGTTAGAAATGAGATTGGATAACACAATTTTTAGATTTGGTATGGCACCTACCATACCTGCTGCACGACAATTAGTAAATCATAATCATATCCAAGTTAATGGGAACAATGTATCTATTTGTAGTTATCAATGCAAACCTGGAGACATTATTCAAATCAAGAAAAAAAACTCTTCACAAATTTTAGTAAAAAAATATCTAGATTTTCCAGGCTTATTAAGTATCCCAAGTCATTTAGAAATGGATAAAGATACATTGGTTGGTAAAGTTAATGGAATAGTTGAGAGAGAATGGGTAGCAATTGAATTAAATGAACTATTAATTGTTGAGTATTATTCAAGAAAATAATACTCATAAACAAATTTATTTTTTGCCATATGTTGTATATTTTAAAATAATCAATAAAAACTATAAATTTACAGGTTGTTTGCTAGTTAAAGACCAAATCACTCTATTGATTATAGTTTTTATTGCTGTTATATTATACATAAAATTTTCATAAGTTGTTTTTTGTGATTTTAAAAACCAATTTGATTTTAAAAAATCAAAAGATTCTTTTGAAGGAATAAATATACAACTTTTTAAGTATAAATTTTGATCATATCTATTACTATTATCATCTACAAAATCTTCTAGATTATATACTAAAACAGATGGCTGATTAGGTAAGTTATAAGATATATTGTCTTTTAAAAATTTTCGCCAAGCAAACAAAACAACATCATAATTAAAAAATACATACTCATTTATTGTATTATTCAATTTTTTATTAAAAGAATAATTATATTTAACAAGTTCTATTTGATTGTTTTTTTTATTTTTTACCATTAATGGTTTAATTAGATATATTGGCTGTCCTTGAAATGAATGTTGATTATATTTTTGCTTTTTATGAAAAGAAATATTATGTTTATACTGATAAGCATGAATTAATTCACCTAATTCTTTTAAATCAGGTATTAAATAAAATTGTATTCTTGATGATAATTGGTAAAATAATTGATAATAAAAATTTAAGTTACAAGGTAATATACTTAGATTTGATTGTTTATTTATAGATTTATCTTTATATTCAATATATCGCTTATATTCTGAAGCATCATAAGGATTAATAAAAACTAAACCTTGATACTTTGGTTGATTGTTACTATAAAAAGAAAAATTATAAAAACACCACTGATATAATTTATCTAATAAATTTTTCTTATAAATCAATTCATCAGAAGATTCAGCAATAATCATTTGAGATGAATTATTAACAACAGTAAAAAGAGGAAAATACTTGAGATGTAAATTATCTAGTAGTTTTAATCTTTTATTGTTATAAACTCGCTTATGATTATATTCAAATAATAAACTTAATAAATTTTGTGGAATAAAACCATTCAATCCTTTTTTCCATATATACTTTATCTCATGATCTAAAACATTATTAATTTGGTCATCTTTATCACTATTACTAAATATTACTTTTATTCTACCAAGTGATAAAGCTTTACTGAAATCTGCTAGAAATTTTTTATATTGGTTTTTGTATACTGCTAAACCATCTGACTTTAGCTGATTACTATAATTATTAGATAGTATATTAGATTTTGAAATAAAAATAGTTTCTTGCCAATATGCATTTAACAACTTAACCATAAAATTACGAGAAGCTAACTTCTGGTTTGCCAAATTTTTTATATTGCTATAAAAATAATCATGATTATTTTTAATTTTGAATAAATTTTCTATATTATCACGAGTCTCTACCATAGCAATATAATTATAATAATTATATTTTTTTGTTATCATACTAGATATAAAATTAATATAACTTACATTAAAGGAGTGGGGTTTTAATACTTGGTAAATAATCATTGTAAAAAAATTAATATTTATTGATACTACAACAGTATACACGAGCCAAATATATTATATATTGATTTAAAAAATCAAATAAATATAAAGATTCTATTTTGTTTTTGGCTTAAAAGCTATAATATAATAAATCTGAATTTATTATTGTTATTTATATAATTCATAAGAATAAATACTAAATAAAGATTGATGGAACTGGTGGGAATTGAACCCACGTCCATATAAATACAATATATTAAGTTTACTTTAACTAAATAAAACTATTTAATAAAAGTAAGAGACATTTCAATAATTAACATTATTTCTACTTATCTTAAAATCATAAGAAATTAAGAGCAATCATAATTTACAAATTAAAAAATATTATGATAATATTTTTTAATATTCTAAAAATCAATAAACAAAAATATAAAATTATACTGCTATCAAATTTTTAGATAGAGAAACTATTTGGTGCTTTGCAAGTATTTTAAATTATATAATATATAAATTTCAGTTTCTTTTTTTGTCTCAACTTTAAATATTCTGTAATATATGTAGAAACCTAACAGTCCCTTATTGTAAATTTCAACTTAAGATTATAAATTAGTTATTTAATCAATACGACAAAACTATCTAAGTATAAATTTTATATGAGCAAGGAAGGATTTGAACCTTCGACCATCAGAATCGGAATCTGATACTCTATCCACTGAGTTACATGCCCGTAAAACATCTTATGATAATATACTTTATTTCATCATAATAGTCAATTTAAACTTAACTTCATAAATATTAATTTTGAATATATTCTTGATTTAATATTAAAGCCAACTCAGCTTTATATAATTCTTTACCTAAATACAGATAATGTTGATAGGAAAAAAAATTGCAATAATTATGCATAGACATCAAATAATAGATAATATCAGACTTTTTACCAGTAATACAAAGAGGATAATTAAGCATATTATGTTTTGCAAAAAATAAATACAATGAGATATTAAAATTTTTAGTAATTCTGATTAAACAATAACTACAATCCATATTGAAATAAGAAACATTTGTATCATAAATAATTCTAAAATTATTATACAATATCAATAATTATGAACAAATAATGCTATAAGTAGATCAAAGACTAAACAAATATCATAAAATAGAATAATAATATTTCAAATCATATAATAAAGAAATAAACAATATAAGTCTTATTTAAACAATAAAACAATATTTATTCGGAGAGTAAACTCATGCAAGATGCTATAACCAATATATTAAACAAATATGATTTAACAGGCAAATACTTAGATACTTTTGCATTAACCGCAATAGAAAATTATTTTTCTAATGCATTCACAAGAATCAAGGTCATAGAATTTATTAATAGTAAATCATCAAAAATAGTTCGAGAAGCAGGCGCTAGATTATATAATGAACAACCAGAATTACTGAGACCCGGTGGTAATTCATATACAACAAGAAGATATGCTGCATGTTTAAGAGATATAGAATATTATTTAAGATATGCTAGTTATGCAATTATAGCTGGAGATATAAATATTTTAAATGAAAGAGTTTTAGATGGACTAAGAGAAACTTATAACTCATTAACTGTACCTATTGGCCCAACCGTAAGGAGTATAAAAATATTAGAAGAAATTATACAAAATGAATTACAATTTACTTCACCTAACTTAAAAACAATTATCAATGAACCATTTGAACATATGATAAGTTCCTTAGGTGAAGAAAATATATAAAAATACTATAACAATATTAATATCATATGTTTATGACAATAGTATCATCAAAGTATTTAAATCCTAAATTTAAATATATAAGATACAAAATAACTTGTTTATTATTTGGCTTTTTTATTTCTAATATATTATCCACTATATCTGCACAGACAGGAGATTGGAGTATAATAGCTGCTGCTATTATCGTAACTTATAATGAAATTATTAGTAAAATAGTATATAAATATAAAGATCATCCATTGATTATCTTTAAAACTATTAATAACATAAAGATAGGCATAATTTATGGCTTACTTGTAGACGCATTTAAACTAGGTAGTTAATATTTATAATTAATAAAAAAAAGAGTCAATAAAGTTTATATTCTTATACCTTTCATTATTGACTCTTAATATACTAATTGAGTAAAAATTATTTTATACCAATAGGAGATACATCTAATACCATATTTAAAAATAATGCTGGATCTCCAGCTTTTGGCTTTTGCTCTTGTGGCCTAAATGTTCTTATTGGTCCTGACCATAACAATTGAGGCATACCTTGTTTACCTAAGAATTCTTTACCCATACGTGGTGTTTTTAAATTAAATGGTACTTCACCTTTACTTCTTTGGGCAATAATACGTCTTCTTTGATAAGGAACAGTATTATCACCAAAATTCTCAGTATATTCATCACTATTTATTAATAAATCAACAAAAGCTTCGAAACCTTTTGAAGCAATAATAATAGAAAAAGCTAACTTTTCTCGATTATTATATATGTCACGACCAAGCACTCTTTGAATAACCATAGCTACAAAGCGATAATTATTATTAAAATTATAATTTAAATCACGAAATGAATTAGACAATAATAAACCTTTAACAAAATCCTTCACTTTTATTTGATTAAATCTTAACTGAGATTCTAAGAAAGGTTCAGTATTACTACTTAAAATTTGATGTTCGCTAAATATTTGTCGATATGCTGCCCATATAATTTCGTCCATTTCATAAGCTGTGGGCAAATTTTCAGTTGTATAAATTTTAGGCTGCTCTTCTCCAGGATAATATTCAAAACCATCAACCCTTTGATTTTGAGTAGAAAATGAATAATTCAATACAGGTATAGACATACTCCATCTCCAAATTTATTTATAAATATATTACATATATCATTATAAATTTTATATGTATATATACATGTAAAATAATATTATATATCAAAAAACCATTAATATAATGCTTTATTTTATAGAAACACTATAAGCATTCAATCATTTAAAATAAATACCATATAAATTATAATATAAAATTATGAATATGTTATGAACAATATTAATAATTTAACTCTTGAACAAGAATTTAAATTAGCTATTTATAAACAAAAAATATATAAATTAAGTGATAAAAATATCAAAAAACATTTAATTGTCATTTTACAACAAATGATGATAAAAGATAATATGATTAAATATTTTATTAAAAATTCTACATTATAAAAATATTAAAAAGTATTAATTTGTTTTTTATTTTAGACTATAAATACAATATATTATATTTCGATACTAATACATCAGCTGAAATAAAAAAAGACAGCTGAAACAGTTAAATCCTTCAAAAATATAAGGAAATTTCTATGCTTGACGCATTTTCTAGAGTTGTAGTAAATTCAGACGCTAAAGCTGCTTATGTGGGTGGAAGTGATCTAGAAGATCTTAAAAAATTTATAGCAGATGGTAACAAACGCTTAGATGCTGTTAATTCTATTGTATCCAATGCTAGCTGTATTGTTTCTGATGCTGTATCTGGCATGATTTGTGAAAATCCTGGTTTAATTGCACCAGGTGGTAATTGCTATACTAATCGTCGTATGGCTGCTTGCTTACGTGACGGAGAAATCATTTTACGCTATGTTTCTTATGCTCTACTTGCTGGTGACTCTTCTGTTTTAGAAGACCGTTGTTTAAATGGCCTTAAAGAAACATATATTGCTTTAGGAGTTCCAGCTAATTCTTCTGTTAGATCTGTAACAATTATGAAAGCAGCTTCTGTAGCATTCATAAATAATACAGCTTCTGAACGCAAAATTGAAATTGCAAGTGGAGATTGTTCTGCATTAGCTGCAGAAGTTTCTAGTTACTTTGAAAAAGTTTCTTCTTCAATTAGCTAACTTGATTAAATGAAAATGTAAAAAGTATTTTATATATTTCAAACAAATACAAATACTTAAAGACTCACTAAGGAGATAAGAATGAAATCAGTTATTACTACTACTATCAGTGCGGCTGATGCTGCTGGTCGTTTTCCAACTAGTTCTGATCTTGAATCAGTACAAGGTAACATACAACGTGCAGCTGCAAGACTAGAAGCAGCAAAAGCACTTGCTGATAACTATGAAGCTGTAGTAAAAGAAGCAGGAGATGCTTGCTTTGGTAAATACCCATATTTAAAAAGTGCTGGAGAAGCTGGTGATAGTCAAGAAAAAATTAATAAATGCTATAGAGACATTGATCACTATATGCGTCTTATCAATTACTCATTAGTAGTTGGTGGTACAGGTCCTCTTGATGAATGGGCAATTGCAGGTGCTCGTGAAGTTTATAGACTTTTAAATCTTCCTACATCTGCATATATTGCTGCATTTGTATATACTCGTGATAGATTATGTGTACCTCGTGATATGTCATCTCAAGCTGGTGTAGAGTATACTACAGCTTTAGATTATGTAATTAACTCTCTATATTAGTTAAAATTTCAAAGATTAATAGAATCAAAAAATAAGCTTAAAAATCTAGTTTTATCATTGTAGATTTTAAGCTTATTTTTTTTATTGTTTACTAGCAATTTAATTCTCCTTAATAACATGTAATATATATATAGAATATATTAAACTTTCACAAACATTTCGGAGAAAACATATGAGTTGGAACTCAATAGAAAATAATTTAATTAATATATCTTTTGGTTTTTTATTAATTACACTTGTAATATATTGGCTAAACATTAGTATTAAGAATACGCATATAATGTCTAGAATAGGCACTATATTTACTATTTTTATTAATCTATGCTTAGGTATTTCACTACTTATAAGATGGATCAATAATGGATACTTTCCTCTAAGTAATTTATATGAATCATTAATTTTCTTAACATGGGTCTTAACTTTTATTCATCTAGTTATTGAAAAACAAAATAATAGTAAACTTATTGGAGCTATTAATATACCCATATCTTTATTCATCATTGCTTTTTCTAGTTTTGTTTTACCACCTGAAATTAAAGAAGCTTCTCCATTAGTGCCAGCACTAAGATCTAACTGGTTAATGATGCATGTAAGTATTATGATGTTTAGTTATGGAACACTTATACTAGGATCATTATTATCTATACTATTTTTAATTCTTTCTAAAACGAATCAATATGAATTTAATGTAAGTAATTTAGTATATAACAAGAATAATATCAATAAACGCAAAACATACTTTCTATTTAATAGATTAAATCTATTACAAAGTATTGATAATTTGAGTTATAGAATTATAAGTTTAGGATTTCCTATGTTAACAATAGGTATTATTGCGGGTGCTGTATGGGCTAATGAAGCATGGGGGTCTTACTGGAGCTGGGATCCGAAAGAAACATGGGCACTAATTACATGGATAATATTTGCTACATATTTACATGCAAGAATAAGTAAATCATGGAAAGGTGAAAAGCCAGCTATTTTAGCATCTTTAGGCTTTATAGTTGTATGGATTTGTTATCTAGGAGTTAATTTTTTAGGGAAAGGTTTACATAGCTATGGATGGATTTAAATAATAAAATATTAATTGTTGTCTACTTTTTTTAATATTACTTAAATTTAATTTAGTATATAGATATATAAAAAGACTAAAATAAAATCAATAATAAACATGAATACAATTCTCTTATTAACAATAATACCAAATACTAGTGCATGGTCTTTACAACATGCTGTAATAATGATTATATCCAATTTAATATGTATAGGTATAGGCAGATACGCTATTAAAATTAGAGGTTTAGGACCCGAAATACCTATTGTTGGATTAAAAGAATTTGGTTTACCAGAATTATTAGCAACTACTAGTCTTGGTCATGCTATAGGAGCTGGAGCTATTATTGGATTAAGTAGCATAGGTATATTAACTTAAAAACATTAAATGGTTTTATATTTTATAAAGCCATTAAACTAATTTTATTGTAAATTTTTTTCATAAAACATACCCATACGACGAAATTTTTTATATCTTTCTTCCTTTCTTTGTTGACTAGTTAATTGATTTAATTTCTTTAATTCCATTAATAAATGTTTCTTTAATGTTTTTGATGCTAACAATGGATTAGCTTGTGACCCTCCAACAGGCTCTGGAATTACTATATCAATGATACCTAAAACTATTAAATCAGAAGAAGTAATTTTTAAAGCCTCTGCTGCCTCTAATGATTGTTTACTATCTTTCCATAAGATAGCAGCACATGCTTCTGGAGTTGCAACAGTATAAACTGCATACTCTAACATTAAAATTTTATCTCCTATACCAATACCTAATGCTCCGCCTGAACCACCTTCACCAATAATAGTACAAATAATAGGGACATCAAAAGAAAACATTTCTCGTAAATTTACTGCTATTGCTTCGCCTTGCCCTAAACGTTCTGCTTCTATCCCAGCCCAAGCACCAGGTGTATCAATAAAAGTTAATATAGGACACTTTAATCTATTAGCTAACTGCATTAACCTTAATGCTTTCCTATATCCACCAGGAGAAGCCATACCAAAATTTCTTGCTATATTTTCTTTTGTATCTCTACCTCTTTGATGTCCAATCCAAATAACCGTAGAACCATTTAGCTTACCAATTCCACCAATAAGTGCTAAATCATCTGTACCACCTCTATCTCCATGTAACTCAAGCCAATCATCTAAAATTAATGGTATATAATCAAGTGTAGTTGGTCGATCAGACTGACGTACTAAATGTAAACGCTGTAAAGGAGTTAAAGACTCAAATACTTCTTTTTTTAAAAAATTTAAACGTTGTTTTAATACATTAATCTCTGTAAGTATAGGCAATTTATTTGTATTAACTATTTTATATAATTGCTGTATTTGATACTCTAATTCAATAACTGGTTTCAAAAAATCTAAAGATAAAGCTTTTCTACTGATCATAATTTTAATAATTAATAATACTAAAAACAATAATTTAAAATTGTAAAAAATCTATAAATATACAACTCATATTGATACTATGTATAATTTAATAATATATTTTTCAAAAAGTTATACAATATAAAAATAGCATTCGATACATCAAATGTTATATTTAAAATATCATCAGATAAATCAATACTATTTTGTAAAAATAAATAAAATATATTAAAAAAACCAGGATCATCAAAACGTTGAGAAATACGTGTGGCTGCTCGAACTAAATCATCATAATTTAAACCTCTTTCTCCTTGTATACAATTTAAATGACAAACCACACTAGAGTTATAACACTGTTGAGAGAATACATTAATTCTATGAACAACCTTAGACTTTAATAAATCTATAGGAACTATATCTATAACAGTTTCATTTAAAAGACCTGTTTGATTTGTTTCTACAACAGAATTTTTAGGAATCAAAATACTTGTAGATTTAACAAAAACCAATAGCAAAATAGAATTTAAATCTATTTTAATTTTTTTTACATACCCTATATTTACTCCTCTCATTCTAATACTAGTACCTTCACGAATACCATAGGCACTTTTAAACTCAATAAAAACTGAATAACCAGATTTATTTATATTCATATTAATTATAAAACATAAAAATACTGTCAAAATAATAAAAATAAACAGTACAATAATGCTTTGTATATGCTTCAATGAATTAGTATATTTTATCATTATATTTAAAAAACTTTATAAACAATAAATGCATAACATTATGTCATTCTTAAAATTATCTGTTAATTAAATTTTTTTCAAATAATGTTTACAACACTATTTTAATCATAAAAATATGTAGATACAATAGACTAATTAATATAATGATTACTCATATTAATTATAAATAATAAAAAAAGAAAAAACTATTCAATTATTAATTGAATAGTTTTTATATTAAAGACTTATATAACTGTTTAAATCTAATAAGCAAGACCCATACTTCTAGTAGTTTCTGCACCTAAATAAACTCTAACACTTAAAAAATCTGTAGGACAAGCAGTTTCACATCTTTTACAGCCAATACAGTCTTCTGTTCGTGGAGCAGAAGCTATTTGTTTTGCTTTACATCCATCCCAAGGAACCATTTCCAAAACATCACAAGGACATGCGCGAACACATTGTGTACATCCAATACATGTATCATAGACTTTAACATTATGAGCCATAAGGGAATAACTTTAAATACTTATATAAATTTAATACTATAATATAAAAACTAAAAATATATTATTTAAAGTTATTCTAATACATACAATTATTTTGTTTATAAAAAACTTCATAAAAAGTCATGATGGAGTATTTATATGTTTATCTTGAAATAGCATGAAAAGATGAATACTCAATATTAGTCAGAGGACTAGATTTTTCTGAAGGAGGAACCATTTGCCAAAACATATTTAAATAATAGTTCCAATTATTTAAAATATTTTTTGCCTTATTACTTTTAGTTTTTATTTCATATAATTCAATAATGTTTTTTAGCTGCTCTTCTGCTTCACGAGTTATAATTTTTTGAGGAATAATTATTTCATGATTTACTTTTGAAAGAATATCATCATCTTCATCTAAAAAATAAGATAAACCTCCTGTCATTCCAGCTCCAATATTACGACCTGAAGGTCCTAAAACCACCACTAAGCCTCCTGTCATATATTCACAAGGATGATCTCCAACACCTTCCACTACTGCTTGAGCAGCTGAATTTCTAACAGCAAACCTTTCACCAGCTTGACCATAAGCAAATAAATAACCTCCTGTAGCTCCATATAAACAGGTATTACCAATAATTACTTGATTACTAGCGTCATTATATTTATTATTTACCGGTGATATTATTATTTCACCTCCATTCATTCCTTTTCCAACATAATCGTTTGCTTCACCAACTAAATTTAAATGCATTCCTTTTAATATAAAAGCACCAAAACTTTGACCAGCTACACCATGAAAATTTAACTGTAAATTACCGTTAAAACCATAATTTCCATATTTTTTAGCAATTACTCCAGAAACTCTTGCACCAACTGCTCTATCTATATTTACTATCTTAACCTTTTTTATCACATCTAATTGATTATCAATAGCATTTAAAATATCTATATCATTTAATAAATCATTATCCAAGACAGGACCATTAGTATGAACTAATTGATGGAAACATGTGATAGTTTCCTGATTATTTTGCCATAATAATGTTTGCAAATTTAAATAATTTGTTTTATTTAATTTTTGAGGTTTATAACTCAATAATTGTCCTAAACCAATAATTTGCTTTAAACTGGAATAACCTAAAGATGCTAAAATTTGTCTTACCTCTTCAGCAATAAAAACAAAAAAGTTAACTAAATCTGATGGAATTCCTGGATAGCGATTCCTTAAATCTTGTCTTTGTGTAGCAACACCAACAGGACAATTGTTTGTATGACAAATCCTTGCCATAACACAGCCAGTTGCTATCATTGCAACTGTACCAAAACCAAATTCCTCAGCTCCCATTAAAGATGCTAAAATAATATCTCTACCAGTTCTTAAACCACCATCTACTCTTAATATTACTCTTTCACGCAAACCATTTTCTACTAAAGTTTGATTTACTTCTGTTAAACCTAGTTCCCATGGACTACCGGCATGTTTAATAGAACTTAGAGGTGATGCTCCAGTACCTCCATCATGTCCAGAAATTTGAATTATATCAGCATTTCCTTTAGCCACTCCAGCTGCTATAGTTCCTATACCAATTTCTGCAACCAATTTTACAGAAACATAAGCAGAAGGATTTATTTGATGTAAATCAAAAATTAGTTGTGCTAAATCTTCAATAGAATAAATATCATGATGAGGTGGCGGAGAAATTAATGTCACACCTGGTTTGCAATTTCGTAATGAAGCAATATAATTACTAACTTTTTTACCTGGTAATTGTCCTCCTTCACCAGGTTTTGCTCCTTGTGCAATTTTAATTTCTAGTTGTTTTGCATTCACTAAATACTCAGGTGTAACACCAAAGCGACCGGAAGCAATTTGTTTAATAGCAGAACTAGCAGTATCATTTAATTTTAAACCTTTAAGATGTGCAAATGACTCAGATATACCAAAACTATCAATATCATCAATGATCTGAAAACGACTAGAATCTTCACCTCCTTCGCCAGAGTTTGATTTACCACCTATTCTATTCATGGCTATAGCTAAAGTTTCATGTGTTTCTCGAGACAAGGCACCTAAAGACATACCTCCTGTACAAAAACGTTTTAAAATTGATTCTATAGATTCAACTTCTTCTAAATTAATAGAAGGCTTATTGCTTTTAAATTCTAGTAAATCTCTCAAGTTAGTCGGTGGACGATCATTTAACAAAAGTTTATATCTGGAATAAAGCTCTTGATCTTTATTGCGTACGGCTTTATGTAAAGTTTTAGACATTTCTGGATTATTAACATGATATTCAGCACTTGGTCTATATTGAACATACCCTAAGTTTAGTAATTTTTTGGGTAACACAGGAATAAAAGCTGTATTATAGATATTTATAGTATGATCAAAAAGTTCATTTAATGTAATACCATTTAAACGAGATGTTGTACCAACAAATGCCATATCAACCAACTGACTACTTAAACCTAAAATTTCAAAAATTTGAGCTCCATGATAACTTGACAGTAAAGAGATACCCATTTTAGACAAAATTTTCAATAACCCTTTTTCTATAGCTATACGATAATTATTTTGTGATTGTGCAATTGTTAACCTTGGTAATTTTCCTTTAGACATTAACTTCTGAGTTCTAGAATTATACCACCAACTTCTTACAGTTAAAAAAGCAGCATAAGGACATACTGCACTTGCTCCATATCCAATTAAACAAGCAAAATGGTGTGTATTCCAGCATTGAGCTGTTTCTACCACTAATGAAACTTTATATCTTAATTGATTATTAATTAGATAATGATGTACTGCACCAACAATTAATAATGGAGGTATAAATACTTGCTGTTTTACTAATTTATTTATACGATCTGTAAGAATAATAATTTGTACACCAGAACGTACATCATGTGCACACTGTTCACAAATCTTATTCACAGCTTTATCAATACTATTTTTCTCAGATTGATTCACATAAATACTAATAGAAGAAACTTTAAACCCATAATTATATATACTTGATAATTCTTGTTCATTAAGAATAGGAGATTCTAACTTAATAGACCGAGCCATATAATCTTGAGGTATTAATAAATTACCTTTCGGACCCAAATAAACATCTAAAGACATAACCAAATTTTCTCTTAATGGATCTATTGCTGGATTTGTTACTTGAGCAAAACGTTGTTTAAAGTAATCATATAATAAATGAGGCTTCTCTGATAAAATAGCTAATGGTATATCATCTCCCATGCAAAAAGTTGGCTCTTTAGCTGAACTAGCCATATGCTCAATTACTAATTCCACATCTTCATTTGTATATCCAAAAGCCGTATGTAAACGACTTATATCAATAGAATCCAAAATTAAGCTATCAAGATACTCTTGAGATTTAAAAGTTTTTTGATATTCTTTTAACCATTTTTTATAAGGAAATTTACTTGCAATAACTTGCTTAACAGTCCAATTATCTAAAACTTTATTATTGACTATATCAACACAAAAAATTTGACCCGGCCCCAATCTTCCTGTTTGAATTATTTCATTGTCATTAAAATCTAATACACCCACTTCAGAAGATAAACTAATAAAACCATTATTAGTGATAGAATAACGAGCTGGTCTTAAACCATTTCTATCTAATGTTGCACCTACTATCTTACCATCACTAAAAACAACTAAAGCAGGACCATCCCAGGGCTCTTGTAAATTATCATAATATTCATAAAAATCTATAATTTCAGGAAAATTCTTTAATGCAGGTTGATTTTTATAAGACTCAGGAATTAAAATCATTAATGATTCTTGAGGACTTTTACCTGATTGAACAAAAAGTTCTAGAACAGCATCCAAATTAGCAGAATCACTATTTTCATAATTTGTAATTGGTAAAAGAACTTGTTGGCACGCATCCCAATACTCATGACTTAATAATACTTCTTTAGACTTCATCCAATTTAAGTTACCTAATAATGTATTAATTTCACCATTATGTGCCATTAATCTCATAGGTTGAGCAAGAGGCCATTTCGGCATTGTATTAGTACTAAATCTTCTATGATATAAAGCAAAACTACTTTCATACTTTATATTTGATAAATCTAAATAATATTTTGACAAAACTTCAGAACGAACCATTCCTTTATATACAATAGTTCTAGACGAAAAAGAACAAATATAAAACTGTTTATTAAAATCTGGTAATGTTTGAGCAATTAATTTTTCTATTTTTTTTCTAGTAATATATAATTTTCTTTCTAAAGAATCACCCTGCAATTTAGAAGATACTACTAATTGCCTCATACAAGGTTGAGTCATATTAGCATATTTGCCAATTACAGAAGGATCAACTGGAACATTTCTCCAACTTATTATAAACAATTCTTCTTCTTGCAATGCCCACTCACATATTTTCAGTAAAGGCTCAAAATTTTTAGAAGGTAAAAAAATATTTGCAACTGCCATATGTTTAGGATCATATTGAGCAATATTTTCTAAAATTATTTTCCAAGGTATCTGCGTCATAATACCTGAACCATCACCTGAAATACCATCCGCACTACAACCCCCCCTATGCTCCATACAAGTTAATGCATTCAAAGCTTGTAAAACTAAAGCATGTGAAGGGGCATGATGAATTTGTGCAATAAAGCCTACACCGCAAGCATCTCGTTCCGTAATAAAAGAAGGATAACCTGGATACTGACCTAGTTTATTAGTAAAATTTTTAGATATTTGCATACAGTACTATTATTTGTATTAAACTAAAATATATCAAGATTTTTTTTACTTATATATTAAACTAATATATTTCATAACTATCATTCACTTAAATACTAAATAGAAAAATCTAGAAATAAAAAAATTTCATAATATATAATAATTGACACTAATTTAACTCATATTTTATTACTTATTAAATTAAAAAAATGTTATAAATATTAAATCAATACCTATAATATGAATCAATCAAAAAAATATCATGAATCTAATATTACATATTTTTTAAAAAAAAATACATTAAATATTTTTACCAATAATTAAACTATGAAAAACCTTTTTTAATGCATAACAATCAAAACATTGACTCAAGTCAAATCATCTATAAAACAGAAGAATTATTAGAATTATCACATAATAGATATAGAATCACGATTCAAATTGCTAATAGAGCAAAAAGAAAAAAATATGAAGATATTGATATTGTTGAAGATCCATTGATCAAACCTATTATAAGATCCATATTAGAAATGTTAGATGAAATTACACAACCTGAAATAATTATTGATTAAAGCAAGTATAGAAGTATATCTTTTTAATATTTTTTTTTAAAAAAAAATAAATAAAACTATATAATAAATCGATAAGAACTAATAATTATAATAAAGTTTTTATATTTTTTTTCAAAATTATAGTACAAACTATTAGTTCTTGAATACTTATCTTATTTCCAATAAAGTTCAAGGAGAAATATAATATGCTAGATGCATTTGCTAAAGTTGTAGCACAAGCTGATGCCAGAGGAGAATTTTTAAGCAATCAACAAATAAGTGCTTTAGAATCTATGGTTTCAGAAGGTAATAAACGATTAGATATCATTAATAAAATTAACTCTAACGCTTCTGCTATTGTCACAAATTCTGCTCGTGCTCTATTTGCAGAACAACCACAGCTGATCCAACCAGGTGGTAATGCATACACTTCTAGAAGAATGGCTGCTTGTTTAAGAGACATGGAAATTGTTTTAAGATATGTAAGTTACGCAATGGTAGCTGGAGATTCTAGTGTATTAGATGATAGATGCCTAAACGGTCTAAGAGAAACTTATCAAGCACTAGGAACACCTGGTACATCTGTAGCAGTAGCTATACAAAAAATGAAAGAAGCTTGTATTGCACTAGCAAATGATCGAAATGGTGTAACATTAGGAGATTGTAGTTCTTTAACTGCAGAATTAGGTGTTTACTTCGATCGTGCAGCAATTGCAGTTACATAGTTTATTAGCCATTAGCGTTTATTAAAATTTATATACATCATATTCAACCAATTAAGGATATAATTAATTACTATGAAAACACCTATTACAGAAGCCATTGCATCAGCGGATAGTCAAGGAAGATTTTTAAGTAACGGTGAACTACAATCTATCAATGGAAGATATCAAAGAGCTACTGCCAGTTTAGAAGCAGCAAAAATACTAACAAGTAATGCACAAAGATTAATTACTGGTGCTGCTCAAGCAGTTTATACTAAATTTCCATTTGTAACTCAAATGCCTGGTCCTACTTATGCATCTAGTGCAATTGGTAAAGCTAAATGCGCGAGAGATATAGGATATTACCTAAGAATGACAACTTATTGCTTAGTTGTAGGAGCTACTGGACCAATGGATGAATACTTAGTTGCTGGTTTAGAAGAAATTAATCGCAGCTTTGAACTATCACCAAGTTGGTATATAGAAGCATTACAATATATTAAATCTAGTCATGGCTTGTCTGGTCAATCAGCAATTGAAGCAAATACTTATTTAGACTATGCTATTAATGTATTAAGCTAAATACTATATATAATTGGATAACTAGAAATAAAAAAATTCCATTGTATCAAATCATATAATCAATTTATTTCTAGTTTTCTATTTTTTATATATACTTTACAATAATGAATACTTGACTTGAAAGTTCAAAACTGTTATCTCTATCCTTATAAATTAAACCTCAAATATAATATAATTAAATCATTTTCTTTTAATCCTATTTTACTGTATAACCAACTAAAAATTTGATTTTTCTATTTATTATTATGAAAAACGAAAATCTTAATCCTATTGTTCTCACAATTCTCGATGGTTGGGGATATAGCAATGATTTAAATGGCAATGCTATAAAACTAGCTAATACTCCAAATATAGATTACTTATGGAATAACTATAACCATACACTTTTAAATGCATCTGGGAAAGATGTTGGTTTACCAACTAACCAGATGGGTAACTCAGAAGTAGGACATACAACTATAGGAGCAGGAAGAATTATTAACCAGGACTTAGTAAAAATTAGCACATCTATCAAGAACAAAAGCTTCTTTAACAACTCAACTTTAAATAATATTTGCAAAAACATTAAATTAAATAAATCAAAACTACATCTGATTGGCCTTTGTTCAGATGGTGGAGTACATTCACACATATCACACTTAACAGCACTGATTAAAATAGTAAAAACTTATAATATTACAACTTGTATTCACGTTATCACTGATGGAAGAGATACAAAACCAAATGCTTCTAAGCTATTTATTGAACAAATTATCAAAGAAATTAAAGGTATAAAAAATATTAATATATGTACAATTAGTGGTAGATATTATAGTATGGATAGAGATTGTAGATGGTCAAGAACACAAAAGGCATATAATATTTTAATTAATAACAGAATTTGCACTAATAGTGACCCCATAACTGTTATTCAAGATAATTATCATCAAGGAATCTCTGATGAGTTTATCATACCAACCAGAATATATTCTGGAGAAGTTAGTGACAATGATGGAATAATATTTTTTAATTTTCGGCCAGATAGAATGAGACAATTAATTCATTGTTTTACAAAAAAAACTTTTAAAGGTTTCAAAATTTACCCTCGAAAAAATCTAAGCGTAATTAGTTTTACACAATATGACTCGAGCTTATATATACCTATAGTATTTCCACCAGAACATAAAAAATATTTCCTAGGAGAAATTATTTCTCAACAAGGTTTAAAACAATTTAGGCTAGCAGAAACAGAGAAATATGCACATGTTACATATTTTTTTAATGGTGGCCTTGAAGAACCATTTCCTGGAGAAGATAGAGAATTAATATCCAGTCCTAAAGTTGAGACATATGATTTAGCACCAGAAATGTCAGCTTATACATTAACAAATAATGTTATTAAAACAATCAAAAAGAATTATTACCATTTTATAGTAATAAACTATGCCAATCCAGATATGGTAGGACATACAGGTAATTTATCTGCTACTATAGAAGCTATTAATACAGTTGACAAGTGTATTGGGCAATTATTTGAAGCTGTCAAATTAGCTAATTGTCATCTTATTATTACAGCCGATCATGGAAATGCAGAATATATGTTAAATGAACATAATGAACCATGCACTTCTCACAGCACTAACCTAGTTCCATTTATATTAATAAATAATAATGAAAAACAACAAAACCAAAAATTACGTAACAATGGTTGCTTGGCTGATATTGCACCAACAATACTAGATATACTTAATATACAAATACCTTTAGCAATGGATGGCAAATCTTTATTAAATAACACGTAAAAAACAATCATACAAAAAGATGCATGCATATAAAACTCAATTCTATAAATATATTATTTTAAATAATGGTGACATTAAGTCTCATTGTCAAAAATTAATACCAAAAACATGGCAACTAATCTTAATTAGCGATGGTTCTTTTACTAAAACTTTAACATCATTAACAGGTCAAAAAACACAAATAGATATCTTAAGTCAATATACATATAAATTAATTAATAGTAAAAAAAAAGAGCTATATGGTTAAAAGATTATAAATACAAAAAATTAGCTTTTGCTAAATCTTTATGGTCAAATACTAATTTTATTAAATTACCAATATACAAACCTATTGGTGAATCTATCATAAAATATAAAATTGATATATATAAAGATATTCATGAAATATATTGTGGATATTGTAAATATCTAGAAGATCAATTTCACTGTCAAGGTCCTATATGGGGAAGAAAATATACTATGTATTATAAAGAACAACGCTTAGTAACTTTAGAAGAAACTTTTTCTCCTCAAATAATTGATTTTTTTTATTAAAAAAATAGTTTTATTAAATAAAATTGAAATACATATGTTTAATTTATTAAAAAATCAAAATAATCGTAAATTTTATAAAATTATTGATCAAGTTAACAACTTTAGCAATCTTTTATATCAATATTCAGATCATGAACTAAAGCAACAAACAAAAAAACTAAAACTAAAAATAGCTAATAATGAAAATGAAAACACAATCTTAATTGAAACATTTGGAACAGCAAAAGAAGCTATTAGACGTGCTCTTGGCTTAAATCTTTTCGATGTACAAATTTTAGGAGGATTAATACTAAATGAAGGAAAAATTGCAGAAATGAAAACTGGTGAAGGTAAAACTATAGTTGCTATTTTACCTTCTTATTTAAATACAATTCAAGGCAAAAATGTACATGTAATTACAGTTAATGACTATCTAGCAAAAAGAGATTCAGAATTAGTCAAAAAAGTTTATCAATATCTAAATATCAGTATTGGTTTAATTCAACAATCAATGACTAGTGAAGAAAGAAAAAAAGAATATAATAAAGATATTACGTATATTACCAATAATGAATTAGGCTTTGATTATCTTAGAGACAATATGGCTATTAATATATATGATATTGTACAATCAAATCTTGATTTTGCAATTATTGATGAAGTAGATTCTATTTTAATAGATGAAGCCAGAACACCATTAATTATTTCTGGACCTTCTGAAGCTCCCATAAACAAATATATTATATCTTATGACATATCTAATACATTAGATAAAAATATTGACTACGAAATTGATGAAAAAGCAAGAAATATAATTTTAACAGACCAAGGTATCTTAAAATGCGAAAATATATTAAATACTAATAACTTATACAGTTTAGATAATCCATGGATTCAATATATACTTAATGCATTAAAAGCTAAAGAACTCTTTTTAATCAATGTACATTATATTGTAAAAAAACAAGAAGTAATAATAGTAGACGAATTTACTGGTCGTATTATGGAAGGTAGAAGATGGAGCGATGGATTACATCAAGCTATAGAAGCAAAAGAAAAAGTTGAAATTAAACCAGAAAATCAGACTTTGGCTTCTATTACTTACCAAAATTTATTTTTACTTTATAAAAAGCTATCTGGTATGACAGGAACAGCAAAAACTGAAGAAACAGAATTAGATAAAATATATTCTTTAGAAGTTCAAGAAGTTCCTACCAATAAAAAATGTAAAAGAAAAGATTTAGCAGATTTAGTTTACAAAACAGAATATAGTAAATGGAAAGCTATAGCGAATGAGTGTTATGACATGTATACATTAGGAAGACCAACTTTAATTGGTACTACTAATGTAGAAAAATCAGAATTTTTAGCTAAAATTTTAGATGAATTCAATATACCATATAATTTACTTAATGCAAAACCAGAAAATATTGCCAGAGAAGCAGAAATTATTACACAAGCAGGTAGAAAATCAGCTATTACAATCTCAACAAATATGGCTGGAAGAGGCACAGATATTATACTAGGAGGCAATCCTTATATAATGACTAAAATTGTTTTATGTAATTATATATCTAATATGTTTCATATTAATAAAACATATAATTTCCAGAAAGTTGAATCAAAAATTAAAATTCAGTTACAGAAAATTACAAAGAGGGATATAAAAACACATATTAATATTGAACAGTATATAGAAACAGAAATTAATTCCATAAGCAATGATAAAAACCAAAATAATAAAATACAAAACATTTACCTAGAAATATTAAAAGAATACCTAATTTTATTTAATGATGAAAAAAGAGAAATACTAAGACTAGGAGGCTTACATGTTATCGGAACAGAAAGACATGAATCAAGAAGAATAGATAATCAATTAAAAGGACGTGCAGGAAGACAAGGAGATATAGGTTCATCACGTTTTTTTTTAAGCCTAGAAGATAATTTACTTAGGATTTTTGGTGGAGAAAAAATAGTCAACCTTATGCAGACACTTAATATAGATGATAATACACCTATAGAATCAACTATTTTAACTAAAAGCCTAAATTCAGCACAAAAAAAAGTAGAAGCTTACTTCTATGATGTACGCAAGCAACTATTTGAGTATGATGAAGTCATTAATAATCAAAGACAAGCCATTTATTCAGAAAGACGAAGAATTCTTAAATCAAAATTCACTCGAGATTGTATACTAGAATATGGAGAAAGTACAATTGATGAAATATTAAATTTATATAAAAATGAAAATACTAGTCAAGGAAAAATAATACTTATTCAAAAAATAAAACAATTGCTCAGTATAAATGACAAGTTTTTGATAAATGATATATTAAATATGAAGATCGAAGAAATTAAATATTTTCTATATGAACAATTAATCATTACATATGATTTACGGGAAAGTTATATAGAACAATTAAGGCCTGGTTTAATCAGGCAACTCGAAAAATATTACTTATTACAACAAATAGACAAGGCATGGCAAGAACATTTAGAAAAAATGATTATACTTAGAGAATCTATAGGATGGAGAAGTTATGGACAACAAGATCCACTTATTGAATATAAAAATGAAGGTTTTCAAATGTTTATCAATATGGTAACTTATATTAGACAAACAGTTGTATATTTAACAATGAGATCACGTTTAATTGTGAGACCTGAATAAATAAGTAAAAAGGTTGACATTCAAAATAAAATTAGTTAATGTATATTTTATACATTTTCTTAGATTAATTTAAAGATATATTTTAAGCCCCCATCGTCTAGAGGCCTAGGACATCTCCCTTTCACGGAGGTAACGGGGATTCGAATTCCCCTGGGGGTATTATAACTTATATTTGTTTTTTACTTAATTGAAGTTTTAATTAAATTACAAAACTCTCCTAATAATTTAGGAGAATTAACAGAAGAATTATTAAGCATGATTTTCATGAATGCACTTCCTATGACCATTCCATCTACATACCATTGAGATATATATTTTGCTTGCTCAATACTAGAAATTCCAAAACCTAACATTATTGCTTTATCTGTTTGATGTTTAAGCTCTTTAGCTAAAGTATTAATTTTGTTATCTATCTTATCTCTAACTCCAGTTACTCCACAACTACTAACTAAATAAATGCATCCTCGTGATTTAGATATGATACGTTTTATTCTATGAGTAGAACTTGTTGGTGCTATAAATAAAATTAACTCAATATTATATCTATCACACAATTTCATTACATAATCAGCTTCTTCCAAAGGTAAATCTGGAATAATTAAACCTGATACACCGGCTAATGATATATCTACAATAAAATTTAAAATACCCTTAGATAAAACTGGATTATAATATGTAAATATAATAATAGGTGCACTTAAACGTGGCGTTACTAACTTTAACATATTAATTATATCATCAATATGTATACCTTGACTTAAAGCTATTTTAGAAGACTTTTGTATGATTGGGCCATCTGCTAATGCATCAGAATAAGGTATACCTAATTCAATAACATCTGCACCATTGTTATCTAAAGCATCTAAAGCATTTATTGTTGTACTAAGATTTGGAAAACCAGCTGTAATAAATGGAACTAAAGCACATTTTAAATTATTTTTACGTAATGTATTTGAAATTAAACTCATATATTAACCACAAGTATTAAAGATAAATAAAATCATAATAATTATATATAGAAAATTTAACTAAATTATACTAAAAAGTATAAATAGGCTGCCCGGGACTCGAACCCGGAACTAATCGGTTAAAAGCCGAGTACTCTACCATTGAGTTAGCAACCCCATGAAAAAAATTATAAATGATAAATCTAATGTAGACAACAATATAATAAAAATTCTTATAACATCTTATATATTAATTACTAACAGAATACTAATGAATACATATATACAAAACAAGTTTAATCAAAAATTTCATATTTTTGTATCAAAACATAAATTACAAGCTATATTAATAGCTATCTCTGGAGGCCAAGATTCAATATGTCTCATTAGATTAATAGAAGATTTTCAACAAAAGTATAATAAAAAACTAGAAATCACATATATATATATAGATCATCAATGGACACAAAACAGCCAACAACAAATTAAACACTTGATTAATATAATTAAAAAAACAACAAAAAAATTTATCATTTACCAAGTAAATCAAGCAGTTAATTCTGAGCTAAAAGCAAGAGAAATAAGATATAATATATTAATTAAATACTCAATAAAATATAAATATCAATATATAATGACTGCACATACACAAACAGATAAAACAGAAACTTTTTTACAACATATAATTAGAGGCACTAGTCTCAATGGACTTACAAGCTTTAATGAATACAGAAAATTTAATCATAAAGTACAACTTTATAGACCTTTATTAGACTTCAAAAGAACAGACATTAAATGGTTATGTCGTAAACTACACTTACCCATTTGGTCTGATATTACAAACTACAATTATAAAATTAATAGAAATCGTTTACGTCATGAACTAATACCTTATATTCATAAATATTTTAATAGTAATATAGACAAAAGAATTAATGATTTTCTTATTAATTCAAAAATGGAAAATGAGTATGTAACACAAAATGCAATTAAATTATATTTATATAGTCGACATAAAACCAATATAGCATTAAATTATAATTTAATTTATAGACAACATATAGCTTTACAAATTAGAACACTACAAATTTTTTTTTTCATCATTCAAAACAGAATATTAATCTAAAATTAATTAAACATATAATCTTTTATATAAACAATGAACATATATCTTATAAAATAATACAATGGAAAAATCTTTATATAACTTTATTTTATCAATGGATATATATTAGATAAATTTATATAAAATCATGAACAAAGATTTAAATTTAAGTATAGAAACACTAATCCAACAACACTCTATCATATTATTTATGAAAGGTGATAAATATTCTCCAAAATGTAATTTTTCTAAACAAGCAATAGATATTTTAGATAAATTTAATATTGAGTACTACACAATTAACTTATTAAATGACAACCCTCTTAGAGATGCCATTAAAATCTATTCTCAATGGCCTACTATACCACAACTTTATATTAATCAAAAATTTATTGGAGGTATAGATATTATAAACCATTTATATAAAACATTTAAGTTACATGAAATATTAGAAGTACATATCAATTCTTAAATATCAGGTACATAAATAAACATGAATAATATATATTCTTATTATCTAAAAAACATAAAACAAACTTCATAAAAAATTAGATATAATATAAAATCAAAAAAAGAGTATAATTAGTACATATATCATACATACTAAATTTAAAAAAGGAAATTAAATATATGATTAATTGGCAAGTAATTGGTCAACTCGTATCACTAGGTATTATTGTTTTAGTTGGTCCAGCAGTTATTATTTTATTATCTTTTAAAAAAGGTAATTTATAATATATATACTTTTTTGTAAACACCTAAAAATTATGCAGGTATTATGAATATATATTTATACCTGCATAATACTATATATTTAACTTAACTATTAAACATATTGTAATAATAAATCTTTATCAATTTTTTGATTACTACTAGCAAATTCACTATCTGGATTTAAAAATAACATGCAATGGCATTCTTTTCTTTCTCTCATAGGAACACAAGGACAATTCCAATAAGCATTTATCACTTCTTTAGTTTTATCTTCATAGTGACGGCATGGACATAAAGGAGAACCATATTTATCTTTATGTTTTGCCAAACCTTCAATTACTACAGCAGTTACACTAATATCAGAACAAAAATACGTTCCTGTTCTTTGTGCATATACTTCAGAAAATTTGCGCATTGCTTCTAAATTAGATGTCTTTAATTTAGACAAATCATTATTCATAATAAAAAATTCCTACATATTTACTATGTATATAAATTATACTTTCAATTGCCATCAATTACCTGTATTGCAAATATTATCAATCAAATTAGAAAAGTATTAAATTTTACAATATTTCAATCATCAAACAAAAAAGTCATACTATAATTTTATCATTATAAATTTTATAAATACACATAAACATGACTGCATCATATTTACCATCTATATTAGTACCTTTAGTGGGAATTATATTTCCAGGTTTAACAATGGCACTACTATTTTTGTATATTGAAACTGAAAACATTACTTAATGTATTTTTGAAACTAAAATCAAATTATAATATATAAAATGAATCAGTCGCCTATAGAAACAAGCGACTGATTTAAATAATTTATTATACCATTCTTTAAAATCTGAAATAAGACCAAAAGCTTTCAAAATTATAAAGAAGAGCCAATACCAGAATAAGAACCATAAATAAAAATTCCCAATACAGTAATAGCAGCTATACCACCTACTGTAGCAACTAACCATAAAGGAACTCTACCCGTACCTGTCATTGTTATAAGTCTCCAATTATAAATGATAAATATTAAAATTCAAATTATATATGTAATATATATTTTATCTCAAAAATAAAATTATACTCCATTCAATTAATTAAAGAAATAACTAGAAAACAAAACTGCAAGAACAAAAATTAATAACAAACCCCAGAATAAAGATGTACGATTTAATTCTACAGGTTCTTTATTAGGATTAGGACCACTCATAAAAATCTCCTATCGTTGAATAAATTGCATAGATGTAATTGCACCTAAAAAAAATATAGTTGGAATGGCAATACCATGAATTGCCAACCATCTAAATGTAAAAATGGGATATGATATAGGTTGATTTAAATTGCCTCTACTCATAATAATTCTATAAAACCTCCTTCTAAATTCCTTTAGTTAAATCTTCTAATTCCTGTTTTGCACTAAAACGATCATTAACCAATGGTACTTGTTGTCGATCTTGTGTAAAATACTCATTTGGCCTAGGAGTTCCAAATATATCATACGCTAAACCTGTACTAACAAATAACCAACCAGCAACGAACAATGCTGGGATAGTTATACTATGAATAACCCAATAGCGTATACTAGTGATAATATCAGAAAAAGGGCGTTCACCAGTTGATCCTCCTGACATAATAAATACCTCCTAAATAATATAAAATAGTATATAATATAAAACTATGCATCTTTATGATTTATAATAATAAATTATATACTGAAATATAATTTGTTTTTAGTATATACTTATTATAAATAATATAATTATACTACTTAAATAATAATTTAAATAAAAATATTAGTAATTGTATAAAAAAATATAACTTATATAAACCTTTAATATATATAATATATCAAATTAAACTAAATCAACAGTTAGATCAAAAATAGATAAATATCAATCAGCTTTTATTAGATCAAACCATAAACTAGTACCTACAAATAAATGACTTTGTAACATGATTTTTGTTTTATGTTTATTTAGAATATTAGTAACAATTGATAAACCTAAACCAGTACCTTCTAGTATATGTACATGATTTTCAATCCTTACAAACCTATTAAAAACACTTTTTTGATCTATTTTATCAATACCTATACCTTCATCCATAATTTCTACTCTTACTATATTTTTATAAGAATTACCTATATATACTTGATTAACATGAGAATTGGTAGGTATATATAGTCTTAACACAATATTTCCTTTAAAAGTTGTAAACTTTATTGAGTTACTAATAAGATTTGCAAATACTTGTAGTAAAGAGTTTTCATGAGCCCAAACATATTTAATACTTTGATCATATTCCACTATTATTTCTACATTATTATAATTAGCAATTAAACAAGATGCATTAATTGAATCATTAATAATATTAATAATATCAACTGGTGTTAAAATATAGCTAGATACGGACTCTAAACGAGACAAGTTTAATATATCATTTACTAAAGTAGATAATCTTTTAGTTTCATTATTGGCTATTTTTAAAAAATGTAATTTCTGTTTAGTAGTTAAAATATTATTATAATCCAATAATGTTTCTAAAAAAGAACCAATACTAGATAAAGGTGTTCTTAACTCATGGGATACATTAGTAATAAATTGATTTTGTGCATCATTTAGCTGAACCTCACGACTAATATCTTGCACAATTATCGCAACACCTGTTAATACATTACTTCTATGCTCCAAAACCGTTGTTAATAAAAAACGAAAAGTTTTTTTTGAATCATAGTCTAAATTAATACATACTTCTTGTGTTTGATATTTCATATCTTGTAAATAATGTGATTTAATAAGACTATTTAAAATAGGTAATAATGCTTCATTAACATGACAAGGTAAATGAAAAAATATACGTTGACCTACAATATCTAAATTAGACCAATTAAATACTTTGATTGCTATTTGATTCGCAAATAATAAGCGTAATTCTGTATCAACTAAAATAGCACCATCTGCTATTGTAGAAACAATCGTTTCTAGTTTCATTTTTTCTAACATTAATTTATCAACATTCTTTTTTTCATAAGATTCTAACCTCTCAGCCATATCATTAAAACCTAAAATTAAATCTCCCAATTCACCATCAAAATTCAAATCTATTCTTTGATTAAAATTTCCAGAAGAAATATTTTTAACACCTAATAGTAACTGTTTAATAGGTTCCGTTAAAGTTAACATATTAAATGCTATACCAATTATAACCATCAGCCAGATAGATACAAAAATAGCCATACTCACACCTCGAATCAATTTTGAGGATGAAACCAGAATTGGATTTGAATTAATACCTAAGTCAAGACTTCCAAAATTTTTACCATTTTTTGTTAAAGGTATAGTAATATCTATAATATAATCATTAAATATACTATTATATTTAACCAAAGGAATACCAAACAAAAAATTTTGAGTTTCTAGTTGAAATAAATTTCTATGTAGTTGCAATAAACTTTGAATCTTATTGCTATAAACAGGTAAACTAAAAAATAAACTACCATCTGTATGAAATAGTAAAATATATCGAATACTGGATGTATTTAAATAAATTTTCTCTACAAAACTAGCAAGTTCTTGTCTATTATTAGTTTGTACAAAATCTATTATATTTGAAGCAAATAATGTTCCCAAATCCTGACAAAAACGAGTGTCTGTAATAATTGAATCTCCTTGAATGATTGTTAAAGACCAAAATGTCAAACTACTCATTATCAATGAAAATACCAATGTCATAAATACCATAACACGTGTTTTCAAATTAATATTAGACCACCAATCAGAAATATGTGAAATAACTTTTATATATATCATTGTTATAAAACTTTTAAAGAACTACCTAGATCACTAAACATATGATAAGAAAGAAAAAAATTGAAAATAAATATAAGTAATAAAGATAAAACAACAGACGAAGTAGTATACTGTCCTACACCCTTTGCACCACCTTTTGCCAATAATCCCCATGAACAACTTACTACAGATATAATTAGTCCAAAGAACATTGACTTAAAAGAAGATTTCAATAAATCAAAAAATAAGAAAGAAGAAAACACGGAATTCAAAAAAAGATTAGGAGTAATAGAATATAAAGTAAAACAAACAAAAACACTACTAGCTATACTTGTTATAAATGATAGAAAATTTAAAACAGGTAATAATAAAATACAAGAAAGGATTCTAGGAATAATTAAATAAAATAAAGGATCTGCATTTAGTACATATAAAGCATCAATTTGTTGAGTCACTTTCATCGTTGCTAATTCAGCAGTAAAACATGAACCGACGCGTCCAATAATAATTACAGAAGTTAAAACAGGAGATAATTCACGTAGAAAAGCCATACTTACTACTGCACCTATTAAAGACGTAGCATTTAAATAAAGAAATTCTTTCGCTATCTGTAAAGTAAATACAATACTTACAAAAAACGCTGTTATTAAACTTATACTCAAAGATTCTGGACCAACTATAAACATAGTCTCTACAAGAATCTTAGATTCTAAATCTGAAACTTTATAATTTATTATTCGATAATAAATTAATTTACTAATACTTATAAAATATCTATATAAATAAATACTTAAATGAAAAACCATATATATACTTAACTTACTTAAACTATACAAAAGAACAAATATAGTTTTATTGCATAAATAAAAAATTTAGATTAAACTGAAAACATGAGGGCGGTTAGCTCAGTGGTAGAGCGCCTGCCTTACAAGCAGGTGGTCACTGGTTCAAATCCAGTACCGCCCAATCGAATAACATTAAATAAGTTATGATAGGGCTCATCGTCTAAGGGATTAGGACAGGGACCTTCTAAGTCTCTAATGTAGGTTCGAATCCTACTGAGCCTATACAACAAGCAGACTAATGAAAAATTGAATCTACTACTTGCTTAACTTTCGAACCAGAATCAACCGTTTCTAAAGGATCTTTACGAAGTCTATGACGTAAACATAAAGTAATCACTTTTTTAATATCTGCTACTTCTACATTTTCTCTTGAACTATAAGCTGCATATGCCTTAGCAGCTCTATTAGTAACAATATCACCACGTAGACCATCTACATCTAATTCACCACAAACTTCTGAAATTTTAACTCTTAAATCATAGTCAATATTAGTCTTAGGTAATATTTGCTGCGCATTAATAATACTACTCTTTAAATGATTCTGCTGGTCTTGAAATTCCGTTAAACATGAATTAGGATTACTATCGAACTTATTACGTTGTTCAACAATCTTTACTCTTAAAGAAGGTTCTCGAACTGTACGAATTTCAGCATGCATACCAAATCTATCTAACAATTGAGGTCGTAACTCACCTTCTTCAGGATTACCAGAACCAACAAGCACAAATCTAGAAGGATGACGAACAGATATACCTTCACGTTCAACAGTATTCCAACCTGATGCTGCAGAATCAAGCAAAATATCAACTAAATGATCATCTAAGAGATTAACTTCATCTACATATAAAATACCTCTATTAGCTTTTGCTAATAACCCTGGTTCAAATGTTTTAATACCTTCAGTTAATGCTTTTTCAATATCAATTGTGCCACAAACTCTATCTTCTGTAGCTCCTAAAGGTAAATCAATCATAGGAACTTTAGTAAATACTGTATTGATACTTTTTCCTTCATAAAGTTTTTGTTTCACAGCATCTGTCATTAACTCAAAATCAGAAATATGTGAATTACAGATATCATCTTCAACTACTTCTATTTCAGGCAATAAATCAGCTATTGCTCTAATAGTAGTTGATTTACCTGTACCACGATCACCCATAATCATGACACCACCTATTTTAGGATCAATGACATTAAGAATTAATGCTAATTTCATTTCTTCTTGGCCCACTATAGCAGTAAAAGGAAAAATTGGTCTTGTTATATCTTTTGCAATACTCACGATAATAATTATATTATTTCAATAATTTAATAAAATTTACTAATATAAACAAACAAATAATCAGAAAACTTTTAAAAATTCTTTTTATATTATTTTTTACACATCTTAGTAATAAAAACAATATGCCATCAAAAATTATAATAAAGTTATTCTTTAGAATAAAAAATCACAAAATAATCAACAACAAAAAAGATGTAACATATTTTTTTGTAAAAGCTACATCTTAAAATATTGAAATTAATTTAAATTATACTTCATTACTGATACAAATTCGTACCTAGTTGTATTGCTAATACAGCTGAAATCAAAGCAAAAAGTAGAGCTACGAAAATTTGGCTATCACTAATCATAATACTCCTAAATTATTAATGTCATCTTTAATTATAAAATATTTTCTATTTATTGAGTATTATACAATAAACCATCTACATAAAAACGAGATCAAATAAAATATTAACAATTTTAAAATAATATATATTCGCTAAGCTAAAAATATAATAAAGTTTGAGTAATTATAAATATTATTTTGAAGCTAATCTAATTTTGCCCAATTTCGCCCATTTTTGCATAGACTCTATCTTAACATGATCTGTAAATGCTAAAGGTATAATATCAGCAATAGAATTAACAATATCATTACTATTAAAATCCCGCTTTTCATAAAAAGCATTATTCATAGCTTCAATAATAGACTGCTGTATTTCTGAACCAGAAAAACTTGTAGTTAATTTACTTAAATATTCAATATCATATTGTGTCCATGTTAACGGCCTCACTTTCATTAAATGAATTTGAAAAATCATTTGTCTTTCTTGAAAATTTGGCAAATTTAAAAAAAATATTTCATCAAATCGACCTTTTCTTAACATCTCAGATGGCAATGATAATACATCATTAGCTGTAGCAACAACAAATACCTGCTTTTTTTTTTCAGATAACCAAGTTAATAAAGTACTCAAAACTCTGTTAGTAGTTCCACTATCACTATTAGTCACTAAACGATTGAATGCTTTATCTATTTCATCTATCCATAAAACACAAGGAGAAAGATCTTCTGATATTTTAATTACCTTTCTAATATTTTTTTCAGATTCACCTACAACACCACCAAAAATTTTCCCAACATCTAATCTAAATAATGGCAAATTCCAATGTTGAGCTATAACTTTAGCACTTAAAGACTTGCCTGTACCTTGAATACCCACTAATAATAAACCTTTAGGAATCGGTAATCCATAACTCTGTGCTTGTTTAGAAAAAGCATTAGATCTTTTTTGTAACCATTGCTTTAAAGAGAACAAACCACCAATATCTTCTATTGTGTTACTAGGAGAACAAAAATTTAACACATCCGTCTGTTGAATAAATTGTTTTTTTTCTTCATTAATTAAATGAAAAATATAAGATGGAGATTGCTGTGTAGAGACTAATTTTGCTATTAATTTTCTAATAAAATCCATTGACATTCCTCTACAAGCAAATGCTAAATTATCAATATTCACATCATAACTTATATTGAGTACATGAAATAGACGTTTCAATTCTGCACTAATTTCCTCTATATTAGGCTTAGGAAATTCTAGTAGAGAAATATTATCCTTAAGAACAATAGGTATATCAACTTCAGAAGCAACAATAATAATATTAAAATTAATATTTTTTAATGTTTTTGACAAATTTTTTATCTTACGAATTATACTAATATCATTAATAAATAAATGAAAATCTTTTAAAATGAAGACTTTTGCTACACTGAAATCTAAAGTCTCAATAAACTCTAAAGCTGCTAAAGGATTTCTTTGAGCATAACCTAAACAATTAGGATTACTTGTATAACCATCAATAAAATCCCACGAATAAATATTACTATTAAATTCTTGAAGAACTATCTTACTAATTGTATATTCTAACCTTTCTTCTTCATTTGTTATAACATATATAAACAAATACCTCGATGATATTAATAACTTTAATTTTTGCTCAAAACGCATATTCACTTCGTATCTAATTCAATAAATAAATTCACTATTCAATATTAAAATATTTATAAATTAATTTTTTTTCTTCCTTTTTTGCGTTTTCTATTTAAAATACGTCTACCACTTGGTATTTTTTTTCTTGCTCTAAAACCAGATTTTTTAATTCTCTTACGATTACTACCCTGTAAAGTACCTTTACTCATATATCAATAAAATTAATAATGTATAATATTATATAGTCCAATAATTTATATTTTGACCATCTTCATAATACCATAATGATAAAGATATATTTAACCTCTGTAATACTTATTTTATCTGCTGCTTGCCTAATAACAACTAGTGAAAATTACAAAAACTATAAAAACTATAAGTTGACTAATTCAACAATCAAACACAACGATAAAGAACTGCTTGAACTATTACAAGCTTATATCAAGGAAAAAAATTGGCTTGCTTGTATTATAAAGGTAGAACAAAAAATCACAAAAGAAAAAAATTTAGCTGCTGAATATTACAATATAATAGGATATTGTTACTATTCACTAAAAATATATTATCTCGCTACTCATTATTACCAAAAAGCTCTAGAACAAGAACCTAATAATATCATTACATTATTAAGCTTAGGAAAAACATATAAACTTATAAAAAAATATAAAAAAGCTTATAATATTTACAATCAAATTATTATGCTAGATTCTCATAATATAATAGCCAAAAAACAAGTTGAAGTATTAAATCAATATTTCTAATCGGGATAGCAGGATTTGAACCTGCGACATCCTGCTCCCAAAGCAGGCGCGCTACCAAACTGCGCTATATCCCGTTTACTTAATACAATACGAATTATATAATATAATATATATTATGTCTACTATTAAACTATTACCTTGGATACCAAAACATACCTTTAACTCCATCAGGATCTGCAATAAATCCTAAATTATTATAAAAACTTACAACATGAGGATCTGCAAATAATGTAATTGTACTTATATCTGCACATCTTAATTCAACTATGAGTTGATTCATCAATATTTTTCCTAAACCTCTTCCTTGAAAATCTGGATGAATAACAACATCCCATATAGTAGCATGGAATACTGTATCAGATGTAGCTCGAGCAAAACCTATTAACTTTTGATAATGATCTTTTTTATAAAAAAGACATATTGTAAGAAAACTATGATCAATAGCAGCTTTTACTTTTTTCAAAGGTCTACGGACCCACCCAACTGCATCACATAACTGCTCTAATTCATATAAATTAATATTTTTTTCTGTTGTTAAATAAATATCTATATATTTACCTTTAGTTTCTAAATGTTTTACTAATAGAACTTCTTTCAATGAAGAATCTGTATCTATATTATTATATTTATCAAAAATAGGATTAACTTTAAAAAATTTTTTCCAAAAAGTCATAATGAGATTGTTGTTTTTACAAAATTTAAAATCAATACTTGAAATAACTATTTATAAAATAATTCAAGCAAATTTTGTACTTCAAATTTTCAATAAATGTTACTATGTATATAAAAAAATGTATTTATAGGTTATTGTTTATCATATAAACAATTATCATATATTACTTCATATATAACCATTAGTTATATTAATAATTATTGCATGAGGAATAAAAATTTAAATTATGAAACAAATATTTGCCATAGTATGGATGATTACAATACTAACATTAACTCAACCTATTAATACATTTGCAGAAATTTCTCATTTACAAACATGTAACAATTCTGCAGCATTCACTAAAAGACTAAATAATAGTATTAAAAAACTTGAAAATAGAATGCAAAAATATGATCCAGCAACACCACCTGCTTTAGCACTTCAAGAACAAATAAAAAAAACTCAATTAAGATTTGATAAATACAGTAAGTCAGGTGTATTATGTGGAACAGATGGATTACCACATTTAATAGCTGATGGCAGATGGAATCATGCAGGAGAATTTATGGCTCCAGGTCTTCTATTTATATATATTACAGGTTGGATAGGCTGGGTAGGCAGAAAATATATTCAAGAAGTTTCTATAACTAACAAACCAACTGAAAAAGAAATTATTATCGACGTCCCTCTTGCACTTAAATTTTCTGTTTCTGGATTTACATGGCCACTAGCAGCAATCAAAGAATTCACAAGTGGCGAATTATTAGCTAATGATGCTGATATCACTATATCACCACGTTAATTATATAATTATTTTATCAAAACATTAATAAAATTATAAATACAAATCTAAAAAATGAATAAAAACTTATTAACATATCTATCAACAATACCAGTAGTAGGAGCTATATGGATTACATTTACTGCCGGTTTTGTAATTGAAATTAATCGTTTTTTTCCAGACATTCTATTCTTTTCATTATAAAAGAATAATATAAAAAACAAGCTATATATCATAAGCTTGTTTTTTTTATTTAATTTACAAATTTTTATTACTATTAAAAATATCAATAATAGAATTATAATGTCTTAAAAAATCATATGAGTTTAATCAGCCAGATAATTATAGAAGCAGATAATGAATTAAGATACCCTAGTATAGGTGAATTACAATCTATACAAGATTACTTAATAACAGGTGAACAAAGAATACAAATAAGTAGTAAATTACGCGACAAAGAAAAAGAAATTATACAAAAGGCAAGTAAAAATATTTTTCAAATTCACCCAGAATATATTGCACCAGGTGGTAATGCTGAAGGAGCACGTAAAAGATCTTTATGCTTAAGAGATTATGGATGGTATCTAAGACTAATTACCTATGGTATTTTAGCTAGCGATAAAACATCTATAGAAAAAATAGGAATCCTAGGTGTTAGAGAAATGTATAATTCACTAGGTGTACCGATTTTAGGTATGATAGATGCTATTGAATGTTTAAAAAAAGCGACTATAGAAACATTAAATAATGATGAAGTTGGATTAGTTTGTCCTTATTTTGACTTTATTATACAAGGGATGTCACAATAAACATGAAGAAACTAATAGTTGATTAAGCCACATCTGTAATGTTATAATTATAGTATACTCGGAAAATTACATATGTAATAGCTGAAATTTGTCAGAACTGGAAAGTAGCAGCAATCAAGCTAAATTACACAGGTAAATTTTCCGGGTTTTACTATTTGACATGTCTAATAACACCAAAATATCAAATATTGGTTTAATAATTCAGTTCAGTAACAATACTCAACTGATAAATAAAATAAAAAACGAATATTTATTTTAAATATTCCATAGAAAATATTAATTTTTTATAATTCAATTGAATTTTAAAAGTAATATGGTATTATCAACTATGCAAGGAGCAAGAATTCTTGCAACAGGCTCTGCTGTTCCAGATTTCTCTGTAAAAAATGAAGAACTAAGCCAAATCGTTAACACATCAAATGAATGGATAGTTAATCGTACCGGAATACAAGAAAGAAGAATATTAAAAAACAAAGAAGAATCTATTATAACTTTAGCTTCATCAGCATCAATAAAAGCATTAAACAATGCTTCAATGAACCCATTAGATATTGACTTAATAATATTAGCAACATCTAGCCCTAACGATCTTTTTGGAAGTGCAGCACAAATTCAAGCAAAAATTGGAGCAAATAAAGCTGTTGCTTTTGATTTAACTGCAGCATGCTCAGGCTTTGTATTAAGTATTATCACTGCAGCACAATTTATACAAAACGGTAGTTATAATAATATTCTTGTTGTTGGTGCAGATGTTTTATCTAAATGGATAGACTGGTCTGATAGAAGTACATGTATTTTATTTGGCGATGGTGCAGGTGCAGTAATCATACAATCATGCCCAAAAGAAGATAATGGTATACTTGGTTTTCAACTAAATACAAACGGTAAAGAAGCAAAACAATTATCTATACCCTATAAAGAAAATTATACAAATAGTGAAAACAATGATTTACCAAATATTAATCAAGGTCAATTTGCACACTTATCTATGAATGGAAAAGAAGTTTATAAATTTGCTGTATCTCAGGTACCTATCAGCATCTTAAAATGCCTAAAATCACTTAATATATTACCTCAAAATATACAATGGCTTCTATTACATCAAGCTAATCAACGAATTTTACACGCTGTAGCTAACAGATTATCGATAAAGTCTAATAAAATTATATCTAACTTAAAGAAATATGGTAATACGTCTGCCGCATCTATACCAATTGCTTTAGATGAAGCACTAAAAGATAAAAAAATTAAAAAAGACGATATAATAGTTATTTCAGGTTTTGGTGCAGGACTTACATGGGGAACAGTAGTAATACAATGGAAATGTTAATAAATAAATAAAAATATTAAAATTAATATACAAATTAGATTTAAAATATTGATATATAGTTAATAAGGATATATATCTTTAATAGTAAAAACAACTATTGAATTATAAAAGTTTATTAATTAATAAACTCATCTTTATATTATATAAACAAGGATTTAATATGACATCATCTTTATCTAGTTTTTTAAATAGCCTAATTTTGGGTGCACTAATTGTAGTTGTACCTATTACTCTAGCATTACTATTTGTAAGCCAAAAAGATAAAACATTAAGAAATTAAAATATAACTAAGGAGAACATAGACATCTAACTTCTTGATTGAAATGTTATCTCCTTAGCTTAACTTAAAAAATCAATGAAATAATAAGAATATTGTTCTATATAATCAGTAGATAAAAAAATATGTCCCTATCTGAATGGCTAGCCACAAAAAGAAATATATATACCACAAATAATATAAAAAAAATATCTTCAAAAATTCCTGATGGCTTATGGATTAAATGCAATAATTGTGGATTACTAATGTACTATAAAACTTTGCATAAAAATCAAAAAGTGTGCCCTGAATGCCTCAATCATTTTCCTACTTCTAGTTATGATCGAATTGAACAAATAATTGACAAAGATACTTGGTTACCTATTAATAGTAAGCTTACATCTACAGATCCACTAGGATTTTGTGATAAAAAACTTTATGAAAACCGATTGCATGACATGCAAAATAAAACAGGCTTATTAGATGCAGTACAAACTGGCATAGGAAATATATTTAATATCAGTGTAGCATTTGGTATTATGGATTTTCGTTTTATGGGCGGCAGTATGGGATCCGTAGTTGGGGAAAAACTAACAAGATTAATCGAAAAAGCAACAAAAATGCAAAAACCTGTTATTATACTGTGTGCTTCTGGAGGTGCCAGAATGCAGGAAGGAATGCTGAGTTTAATGCAAATGGCAAAAATATCTTCTGCCTTACAAAAACATCAACAAGCAGGACTACTTTATATTCCCATCTTAACTTCTCCAACAACGGGAGGAGTAACTGCCAGTTTTGCAATGTTAGGCGATATTATAATAGCAGAACCAAATGCTCTAATAGCGTTTGCTGGTAGAAGAGTGATTGAACAAACTATAAGAGAAGATTTACCTAAAAACTTTCAAACTTCTGAATATCTTTTTAAACATGGTTTTATAGATTTAATTATTCCAAGAACACAACTAAAACACACTTTGTATAAAGTACTATCTTTTTACTATAGTGAGTGCCAATAAAGATATATAATAATATTAAGAAAACTTGATTAAAGATATTTACTTTAAAAGTAACACTACAATAAATATAATTAAATAATTAACTTTAATTACTATTTATGAACAAATAAAAAAATACACATTTTATAAGTATTTTTTTATTTGTTTATTTATTATAAATATTATTAAGATCAACAATAAAAATTATTTAGACATAATTATGCAACAACAACGTACTTGGCCATTTTTTGTATTTATGCTTCTCGTTACTAATCTATTATGTTTTTCAGCTAATGCAATAGAACTAGACGAAACCACCAGAACTGTACAATTGGAAGGATCAGGTAAAACTATCCTCTTAACCCCGGAACAAGTTAAAAGAGGCAAAAGATTATTTAACAATTCATGCGCTCAATGTCATAATGGAGGAATAACAAAAACCAACCCGAATATTGGTCTTGAACTTCAATCATTACAACTAGCAACACCACCACGAGATAGTATTAATGCTTTAATTGATTATATGAAAAATCCAACAAGTTATGATGGAGAAACTTTTATTGCCGAATTACACCCCAGTATTAAAAGTGCAGAAATTTTTCCAAAAATGAGAAATTTAACAGACGAAGATTTATTTGCAATTGCAGGACATATATTAGTACAACCTAAATTAGGTGCTGAAAAATGGGGAGGAGGAAAAATTTATTACTAATAGCAATATTCATCAAAAACTATTAAAATCTTTATATAATATATACTAAAATCATATACTCCTTAGGAGAGAATTTAATAATGAAACTTTTATCTGCATTATTTTTTATTTTTAATACTTTCTTTTTTTCAGCACAATGTTTCGCTGCAGATCTTGAAGCTGGTGAACAAATTTTTACAGCTAATTGTTCAGCATGCCATGCTGGAGGAAATAATGCCATTATGCCAGAGAAAACTTTAAAAGAAGATGTACTAGAAAATAATGGAATGAAAAGCATCGAAGCTATTACTACACAAGTAAAAAATGGCAAAAATGCTATGCCTGCTTTTGGTGGACGTTTAGCAGACGAAGATATAGATAATGTTGCGAGTTATGTATTATCACAAGCTGCTAAAGGATGGTAAATAATTTTCATACATCTCATTATTTCTAAAACATAATATCTAGTAAAATTATAGATAGTTTAACTAAACTATCTATTTTATAATATATTGACTAACTACTAAAAAATATAATATTGATTACTAAACCCAAATGAAGCAAAAAAATTATCCAGCAATGCTTTTATTAGAAGATGGCACTCAATACTACGGATGGTCCTTATTAAATTCTATTGAATCCATTGGTGAAGTAGTATTTAATACAGGTCTTACAGGATATCAAGAAATTATTACAGACCCTAGTTATACAGAGCAAATTATTATATTTACATATCCAGAAATTGGTAATACAGGTATCAATGAAGAAGATAATGAAGCAAAAAAAATATATATTAAAGGTATCATAGCCAAAAACATATGTCATCAACCAAGTAACTGGAGATATACAATAAATTTTATAGACTATTTAATAGAAAATAAAATCCCACATATATTTGGAATAGATACAAGAGCATTAACAAAACATATAAGAAACAATGGTGTTATGAATGGGTACATAACGAATAAGATATTAAGTACTCAAATGATAAACAACATGATTAAAACAACTGCTAAAATGACCTATAATCAACTAGTAGATAAAGTAACAACTAAACACTCATATATATCAAGTAAAGAAAAACCCCAAATATACTCTCATTTAAATCAAAAAATTCATGTCAATAATCATGACATCTTTAATATCGCAGTAATTGATCTAGGTGTTAAACAAAATATAATATCAAGATTAATAAATCGTGGATGTAATATAACAATACTACCAGCTAATAGTAACTATCATACAATAAAAAAATTACAAGTTGATGGTATTGTATTATCTAATGGACCAGGTGATCCATCATATATGATTGACATTGTAAATAATATAAAAGATATAATTAATTTTTGTGATATACCTATATTTGGTATATGTATGGGACATCAAATTCTTAGTTTAGCTTTTGGAGGCCAAACTTTTAAATTAAAGTTTGGACACCGAGGTCTTAATCATCCAGCAGGTATGAATCAACAAGCTGAAATTACTAGTCAAAATCACGGCTTTGCTGTTAAATTTAATACCTCATTAAGTAAACAATTAGCTATTAGTCATTTTAATTTAAACGATTCTACGATAGCAGGAATTATACATAAAGATAAACCGATTTTTTCTGTGCAGTATCATCCAGAAGCAAGTCCTGGTCCACATGACTCCGAATATTTATTTAACCACTTTATTCATTTAATCAAAGAATCAAAAATCAATAAATAATTAGGATATATTAATTGGTCCAAGCTTTATGATTAAATAAAGCAGACAAAACTTGTACACCTCGTAACTGATTAAACAAAGGTAAATGACCAGATGGAGCATTTAAACTCCAGTTAAATTCATTAGGGTAACGAAGTGGTTGATTTTTAAAAGTCCAACCTATATTTTGCCATAATCTATTCCAATTACAATTATTAGCTAACCATATTTGTCTCTGTTTAGAAAATCCAAACTTTTCTCTCGAATATATTCTCCATAATAAATCTATCATTAATAAATCATCTGAAGGTATCATTGATATATCAGTAAAGTATAACCAATTTCTTTTATCATTTTCTAACCCTACTAAATTACATAATGTTTTATGTGTTAGACGGTCTGCTTCCTGATAGTCATAATTTTGTAATAATTTTTGTAAATTTTTATAATCTAAATCAAATGATGACTTAAATTCTAGCAAACCATTTGGAAAATAATTTTTTAAACCCTGCTGAATTATTAGCAAATCAGAAGAATAAAGGATCTGAAATAAAGTACCATCTAGACAAGATATATGAACCTTTTTAAGTATACGACGACTTATTAGTAAATCCAATAAAGCTTCTTGACCTACAATACCATAAGAAAAAATTTCTTGAATTAAAGACAATTGTTCTTGTAACAAAACACTAAGTTGTAATTGATTAATTCTTTTGGAGACTTCTAAGTTAATGTTTAGCTTTTGACTCATTTGTAAAAAAATAAAAAATAGAAGATAGATATAAATATTATAATAATAATTATTTAAAAAAACTTACTTATAATTATTATAAATATTACTTAATATAAAACGTATACAAAATATAACCGTATTACCAAAAAAACTAACTAAAAGATATAAAAAAATTTTACTTATAATAAAAAAACATTTTTCTACTTGCGGTACTATTAAATCTTGTATTTCTACTAAGAAAAATACAAATAACTGAAATTTAGAAAGTAGATAAATATCATTCCATCTAGAAACATAAATAGATTTAACAACTAGACCAGAAGAACTCAATAACCATACTTTATATCTAGAATCATAAATAGATTTAGGTTGACCAAAATAAAATTGAATAATGTTCTGAATTAATAAAGTATTAAGAAATAAACTAATAGATCTAATTGAAAAATAAGAAATATTAGATAAATTATTATTTTTTATAAAATTTATAATACTGAACAAAGAATTCATCTGACTTAAAATACAATATATTATTAAATCACTCACTTGAACTAATAAATTCTCAAATAAAACATATACATAACTTGTAGGAGTTTTTTCATAATCAAAAACAAAAAAATGTCCTTGCATTTCGGAAGATCCATGAGTTAAATAAATTAATAAATGCTCAATAAGTAAGTGATATTGATTAAAAACCGTTCTTAAATAAATTGAAGAACTACTAAAGAAATCATTATAATTATATTGCAATTTAGGTATAAATCGTTTTAAAGATTTATAAATTAGATCAAATAAAATTTTAGAACTCAATAATTTAATACTTGTAATGGTTAAATCTAATGCGATAATATCCAAAATCACTACTTCTAGTTCTATCAAAACATTAGAAAATAACTTTCTCTTATTATTATAATCTAATAAATCAATATACAACTTATAATTTGTATTATTTGATAAATTATATGATAATTTTTGTCTTGTATTATAAAATAAACTTACAACCTGTTTATTTAATTCAAGACTCTGATAAAACGGCCAATATTGAATCATAACTTTAATAACATTTTTTTAATTTTAATACCTAAATTTATAAATAACTAAAAAAATTATAATACCATATATAACTATATATATATATTATTAATTTATAAAAATAAAAATCTAAGAATAAAAAAAATATTACTAAAGTGAATATCAAATTAATAGATTTAATACTATAATAAATATTAAATAAATATTTAAGATTAGATAATTAACTTATATGAATAATTACTATTTTGCTATTGCAAGTAAAAAATTTTTAGTTGAAGCAGAACCTATTGAAGAAATTTTAAGAGAAAGAACAAACTATTATTTAAGTAATAAAAAAATTATAGATTTTTGGTTTATAGACAACCCTAAATTTATTCATAAACCAGAATTTCAGAATTTAAAACGAATGATCAATAGTACTCCTGCTGCGATAATATCTTTAGACAAAGAATTCATTGAATGGATTAAATTAAGAATAAGTTTTGTTTTAACTGGAGAATTTAAATCAGAATCTTTATAAAAATATAAAATCTCAAATATTTAATTTTCAATAAAAATTTTGTCTTGTGCAGGTGTTACAAATAAAGTTAAAATTTCTTGACTAAAAGTTTCAGCTGCTTTTGACTTATATCTATTAGGATTTACAATAATAGATAACATTCTTTTAATAGTTACATTTTTTATTCTCGCCCAATGTAATATGCCCAACTCTAATTCTTTTGCAATTGCAGAAACTGATACAAAAGCAGCTCCTAACCCAGATTGCACTGCATTTTTTATAGCCTCTATAGAATTTAATTCCATTTCTATCTTAAATCTAGTACTATCTATATCATGCTGATTTAAAACTTTATCAATTACTTTTCTAATTGTAGATTCAGTATCCAAAGCAATAAACCTTAAATGATACAAGTCTTCTTTTTGTATATCAGATAATTTAGAAAATGTATGAGAAGTTGGTAAAATCAATGCTAATTCATCTTCTGCATAAGAAGTAACCTGCAAAACATCCTTTAATTCACTGGGTACTTCTCCACCAATAACAGCTAAATCAATCTGTCCATTGGCAACACTCCATGAAATAAGTCTTGTGGAATGTACTTGTAATTGAACATTTACTTGAGGATACCTCTGTCTAAATAAACCTATTAACCTTGGCATTAAATACGTTCCCGTAGTTTGACTCGCTCCAATTACAAGTGTACCTCCTTGTAAATTTTGTACATCTTCTAAAGCACGACAAGTTTCTTCACATAACGCAAGAATTCTATTTCCATATCTAAGCAATAAATTACCAGCTTCTGTCAACTTTGCTTGTTTATTAGTTCTTTCAAATAAAGGAATACCCAACTGTTTTTCTAAGTTCTGAATCTGTAAACTAATAGCAGGCTGAGATACATATAAACTATCAGCTGCACGTTTAAAACTACCTTCTTTAATAATAGCTTTTAAAATTCTTAGTTGATCCAAATTAAACGGTAAATCTTGCATATTTAAAAATAAATCAGTAAAAAAATATAAAATTTACATAAATATTATATAACTATTATAATTAATATAACACTTGAATCTTTATATTAAATTAAAATGTATAATTTATTATACACTAATATAAAATATCAATATAACATGATCTAAAAGATCATATTACTGATTTAATTATTTACGAACTTTAGGACAAAATATATGGACGTACGATTAATTATAGTATTAACTCCAGTACTAGCAGCTGGTTCTTGGGCCTTATATAATATTGGTAGAGTAGCAATACAACAATTTCGCAGCATGTAATTCGCAGATATAAATATAAAAGAATAAATAGTATAATTAATATTAGTTAAGGAATACCAAAATATAAAAAATTTTGTATTCCTTAATAGCATAAAGACTAAATAATATAAAATTCACACTTTTTCATAAACAAAAAAAATTATGGCTGTTCCTAAAAAAAGAACTTCAAAATCAAAATCAAAATCAAGAAAAGCAAATTGGAAAAATAAAGCTTACCATCAAAGCCAAAAAGCTCTTTCTCTTGCTAAATCACTAATGAAAGGTAAAAACAGTAGCTTTATTTATATTGAGGATAGTAATATTAGTGATAATAATATATAGCACAAAAAATCATCAAAGTATTTTTATTATTAGTAAAATAGCAAGATGGAAATAATAAACTTAAACCGTAATCAACCATCTATTATAAATATAAAAACTAGTTTTATTTTAAATTTTCAATATTCAAAAGACATTTGGATCCTAAATTGCAGTCAAGGGTGTCAACACTTAATGGAACAGAAAAATTTAAAAATCAATCAAATATCTAATATTATTCTTACAGAAAACAATATTGATAATATATCTGGATTATTAGGATTACTATCCAGTTTAAGTCTTATTAATAGAAAAAAAAAATTAAATATATACATATCTGAAGGAATAGAAAAGTATATTATTTTAGGTAAAAAATATGCTAAAACTAATTTTCGTTTCTGTATATATATATATACATTAAAAACTGGTTTAATAGTTAAAAATCAAGATTACCAAATTTATACCTTCAATAATAAATTAAATTTTGAATTTCTACTAACTACAAAAAACAAATATGGTAAATTTAAATTTCATAAAGCACAAAAATTTCGATTTACCGTAGGTCCAACATATGGAAAACTAAAAAATGGCTGTAGCTTTTTATTACCTGATGGAATTATTATAGATGGATATAAATTTACAAAATTTTATAAATCAGGAATTAAACAAAGCATATTAAATAATAAATATCATAACAGAAATAATGTTGAAATCAGCCATAAATCAAAAATACTAGAATATAAATTTATAGTATAATTATGACTAAAGACATCTAAAATAATATATATTTAACTTTTTAAAAATTCAATATGAAATACGCCATTATTGAGGCAAGCGGCAAACAATTATGGATTGAAGAAGGAAAATTTTATGACCTAAATTATATTCCAGGTGAACCAGGAGACTTAATAAAATTAAATAAAATATTGCTGGTTAACAATAAGAATAATATACAAATAGGACATCCTTGCCTTAAATCCATTACAGTAAAAGCAAAAATTTTAAGACATGTAAAAGGAAAAAAAATAACAGTTTTTAAAATTAAACCTAAAAAAAATAATAAATTAAAACAAGGTCACAGACAAAAACTAACAAGACTATTAATAGAAGAAATTTTATCATAAAACAAAATAGTTAATAAACAATGGCACATAAAAAAGGAAGTGGAAGCACTAAAAACGGACGAGACTCAAACTCAAAACGATTAGGAATAAAAAAGTATGGAGGTGAAAGTATTATAAAAGGATCTATAATTGTAAGACAGAGAGGAAGCAAATTTAAACCAGGAAAAAATGTCAAAATGGGCAAAGATCATACTATATTTGCAACTACTAATGGTATAGTTAATTTTCAGACTCTTCAAAAAAAAATCAAACGAGTACATGTAATTATTGATAAATAAAAAAAATAATAGATCAATACTATGAACAACAATTTATAAATATCTAAAAACAAAGCTTTATGCAAATTTATTTTTTCTATAAATCTTAGAAGCTATATTTTAAAAATGGTAAAAAAAATAATAATTTCACGTTTTAATAATATAGCAGCTATTTTACAAAATAATAAAATACAAGAAATTATTCCTATAAATAAAACGTACCAAGTTAATGATATCTATATAGGTATTGTTCAAAAGATTTTTTCCAGTATAAATGCAGCTTTTATCAAAATAAGTAATCATGGAAAAAGTGGTTTTATACATATTAGTGATATTAAACACTTAAAAAAGAATAGGTACATTAATCATATTAATGATATACTTGCAATCAATCAAATACTTTTAGTTCAAATAATCAAAGAACCTACTATAAATAAAGGACCTAGATTAACAACAAACATCAATTTATCTGGCAAATACACTGTATTGATGCCTTTCTGTAATACAATATGTATATCACACAAAATATATGATCACAATGAACGTATACATTTACATTCATTAGCTATTCTTCTTAAACCATCAATGATGGGAATATTGATAAGATCTTCAGCAGAAGGAAAAACCACTAAAGCAATCATTGATGATTTAAATTGCTTAAAAAAACAATGGTATTCAATCGAAAAAATGGCTTTATGTTCACCTTGTCCCAATTTAATTTATAAAGAAAAAGATTTAGTTCAAAAAATTATTAGAGATTACTATAATTCTAATACTAATAATATTATTATAGATTCAGAAAATGGACTTCAACAAATAAAATATTATATAAAGAAATGGAATTGTAAAAAAAACACTCGAATTCAAATTTACAAAAAACCCGAATGTATTTTAGAACAATTTGGTATAATAAAAAATATATCAAAAGCGTTAAAATCCAAAGTAAAACTCTCTTCAGGAGGTCACTTAATCATCGAGAGTAATGAAGCTTTAACTGTTATAGATGTCAATTCTGGATCTTTTAACAAATCAGATAATTCTAAAGAAGCTATTTTAAGAACAAACTTTTACGCAGCTATTGAGATTGCATACCAATTAAAAATGCGGAATATTAATGGAGTAATTATTGTTGATTTTATAGATATGTTATCACAACAAGATCAATTACAACTACTTGAACATTTTACAAAATTACTTCAATTAGACTATGCAAAACCACAAATTGTACAACTATCTGAATTAGGATTAGTTGAATTAACGAGAAGACGAAGAAGACAAAGTTTACAAGAATTATTTAATAACGAAAACAATATTTATTTAACAATACCTCAACATCATAAATATAACCAAAATGAAATAAAGACAAATATATCTAAATATTTACTTCATAAAAATATTAAATCTTTATTTTTTAGTAAAAAATTTAGAAAAAAAATTGTAATAAACTATCAAAATAAAAATTGTAAATATAACTTATTTTCTAAAGATTTTATTTATTTAAATAAAAACAATATTGTACATTTATTAAATCCTAAAAGAAATTATATCATTCCCTTTATTATTTATTCTAATGCTTTAAATAAAAACTAAAAAACCGTAAAACATAAATTATGTTTTACGGTTTTTAAATTTATTTCATAGTATAAGCACTAATTTTTTATATGCAAAATTTATTAACTATCCATTAATAGCCGGAGCAACCAATGCAACAGGTAAAGATTGGCCTGAAGCTAAATCTAATGGGAAGTTATGAGCATTACGCTCATGCATTACTTCCATTCCTAAGTTAGCTCTGTTAAGAATATCAGCCCAAGTATTGATTACACGACCTTGACTATCAACAACAGATTGGTTGAAGTTAAAACCATTTAAGTTGAAAGCCATTGTACTAACAGACATAGCTGTAAACCAGATACCTACTACAGGCCATAAACCTAGGAAAAAATGTAATGCACGCGAGTTATTGAAACTAGCATATTGGAAAATTAAACGTCCAAAGTAACCATGAGCTGCAACAATATTATAAGTTTCTTCTTCTTGACCAAACTTATATCCATTGTTAGCAGATTCATTTTCAGTTGTTTCACGAATTAAACTAGAAGTTACTAAAGAACCATGCATTGCACTAAATAAAGAACCACCAAATACACCTGCAACACCTAACTGGTGGAAAGGATGCATTAAAATGTTATGTTCTGCTTGGAATACAAGCATAAAGTTGAATGTACCAGAGATACCTAAAGGCATACCATCAGAGAAGCTTCCTTGACCAATAGGATAAACAAGAAATACTGCTGCTGCTGCCGCTACAGGTGCTGTAAAAGCAACTGAAATCCAAGGACGCATACCAAGACGGTAGCTTAGTTCCCATTCACGACCAATATAACAACATACACCTAATAAAAAATGTAATACAATTAATTGATATGGACCACCATTATATAGCCACTCATCTAGAGAAGCAGCTTCCCAAATAGGATAGAAATGGATACCAATTGCCGCAGAACTAGGGATAACTGCGCCAGAAATGATATTATTTCCATATAATAAAGAACCAGCAACTGGTTCACGGATACCATCAATATCAACTGGAGGTGCAGCAACGAATGCAATGATGAATACAGATGTAGCTGTTAATAATGTAGGAATCATTAAAACACCGAACCAACCTATATATAGACGGTTTTCAGTGCTAGTGATCCAAGTACAAAAACGTTCCCACAGGCTTGCGCTTTCGCGTCTTTCTAAAGTAGCAGTCATAATAATAAAAGTTTTGTTTAGGATATATGAGGATACTTCCCAAGTCTAAAATACTTGTTAGTTATATTATTACAGAAATATTTAGATCTTGTAAAGATATAAATTTTTAGAATAACTATAGTTCAGTAAGTCTATTATAAATAGACTTTTAACTTGACCTTTAATATTATATCAATAAAACTATAATATAATTAGAATAAAAATATATCATAAAGATACTTTTATTCTAAAATATAAAATGATAAATATAAATCATGTATTAAAAAAAAATTAATCAAATGTCACACTTAAGTCGTATTAAAACATCTATTACTAATAAAGAAATATTGATAAAAACATTAAAAGATCTAAATTTTGCTTATATAAGCAAAAAAATAAATAATAATGATAATCATACTATTCTGATAGTTCAACACAATGGTAAAGACTTATTTACATTTTCTTGGAACGGACAAGAATATTCACTTTTAGCCGATTTACAATTATGGACTATGAATATACCATATACACAATTATTAGAAAAAATTACTCAACAGTATTCTTATAATACTATACTTCAAGAAAGTTCAAAGTATGGATTTGAAAATATTAATCGCACAACTCTTGAAGATGGATCTATACAACTAGTAATTCAAAGATGGCATTCTTAATATACATATATACAAATATATAAATTACAGATTATAATGCAGACGGAGAGACTCGAACTCTCACGAGAAACTCTCACTAGAACCTAAATCTAGCGTGTCTACCAATTCCACCACGTCTGCTTTTTAACTTCCATACTTAACTATATCAAAAAGTTTTATTAAATACAAGTAAATCATTTGTTATTTATAATACTGTATTAGACTTGTCAGAACATATATTTTTTGTTATCATACTATCCATAAATCATATAAAAATCCTCAGTAGCTCAGCGGTAGAGCGATCGGCTGTTAACCGATTGGTCGTAGGTTCAAATCCTTCCTGGGGAGATTATAAATAATAATTCAATATTAAAATATAAACATGGATAGCATTATTAATTTCTTAGAAATGAAATCATATTATTTGCAACAGAAAATATACATATTATTCTATTCTAGATTAAATTATTCTTATTTATATAGCTGCATATTATCCTCAATAGGTGGCATGCTAACCTTTTTTAATCCTTGTTTAATATCTATACTACCAATAAGCTTATCATCTATTAAAAACATACAAAAAAAGAACTGTCAAAATGCTTTCATATATGGATTAACAAGTAGTAATATAATTATTATTATCATAGTTACTATATTCACTCAATTCTATAACAAAGTATCTATTTATATACCCATATTCTCATCTATATTAACAATATGTATTGGATTCAATTTATTACAATTACTACAAATAGATTTTTCTTTTTTAAATCAACTGTTAAAAATAAAAAAAGATTATAACTACTATCTTACCACTTGGATGACTGGTTTTACTATCGGAATTAATTCTTCAACATGCAGTACTCCAATCTTAACAACTATTATAATATGGTTGAATTACTCCTCTGATATATTAAGAGGTTCATTATACATACTATCTTATTTAACAGGATATACTTTACCTGTTTTTTTTTTTATAAAATTTATGTCACAATATAAAAATACGATGATTATTGACTATACTTGGAATTATTTTTTACCAATTATAGGATCTATATTAATTACTTTAGGTTGCTTTAATTTATTAGAAAATATATATAATCTATAACAATTTAATAATATTAAATACAAATTTATACTATGAAGTATTTACAATATAAAACTTTAAAATGGAAAATTATTAAACAATTAAGTAACTTAAATTTTTCTATTACATTACTACTCACAATATCTGGAATTAGCATATTAGGAACAATTATTGAACAAGATAAAAATGTTGCATATTATCAATTTAATTATCCTCTTAAATCTTCTATAAGCTACATGATTAACTGGAAAAATATTTTATATTTTGGATTAGACCATATATATACAACTTGGTGGTTTATACTACTTATATTTTTCTTTTTTTGTAGTTTAATTACTTGTACATTTTCACAACAATTGCCAAGCTTACGAAATGCACGTCACTGGAAATTTATGCCTTATAACTATGATAAAAATTCTCTTCTTAATTATTTACCAATAAAATCATATATTAATATCATTTATAGCCTAAATAAACATAACTATTACATTTTTCAACGTAGTAGTAAAATTTATGGATATAAAGGTTTAATTGGAAGATTAGCTCCTATATTTGTTCATATTAGCATTATAATCACTCTTACCGGTAACATATTAGGACTTTTTACTGGCTTCACAAGTCAAGAAATAATACCAAAAGGTGAAATATTTCACATACAAAATTCTATAAAATCAGGTAAATATAGCCATTTACCATATAATACTTTAGGAAAAATAGATGACTTTTTTATAGAATATAATGAAAACTCTTCTATTAGGCAATTCTATTCATTAATATCATTATTGAATAATAAAAACGAAATTTTAATACAAAAAAAAATTTATGTTAACTCACCACTCAAATTTCATGGATTAACATTCTATCAAACATCATGGGATTTAGCAGGTTTGAAAATTCAACTAGATAGCGAACTAATACAACAAAAATTACAAGAAATAAAAATAAATAACGCTAGAGCATGGGTATACAATTTTAATTTCATAAATCATAAGTCATTATTTTTTTTAATTCATGGACTAGATAATAAAATATTCATATACAATTCATCTGGTCAATTATTGAAAAGTATTAACATTAATGAAACTTTTATAATCAACAATCATAAAATTATGATTAGAGAAATTATACCTAGTACAGGCATACAAATTAAAACAGATCCAGGCATTTATATAGTATATTTAGGATTTTCAATATTAATAATAAGTATTGCTACAAGTTATTTATCTTACTACCAAGTTTGGATTAATAGTCAAAAAAATGTAATTAATTTAAGAGGAATTACAAATAGAGGACAATTAACCTTTGAAGAAGAATTAACGAAGGTTCAAAAATATTATATAAAAATAACTATTTAATTATATGATTTTTTTATTGATATAAAAAATTTTCAATAATTTTACGTCCTTGATGAGTCCATAAACTTTCTGGGTGAAACTGTACACCTCTTAATAAATTATATCGTTTATGACGACAACCCATAATTTTACCATCTTCCGTCCATGCAGTAATTTCAAGTTCACTAGGAAAATAATTATTATCAATAATTAAACTGTGATAACGTGTTGCTAAAAATGGACTTGGTAAATTTTCAAATATATCTTTTTGATGATGAAAAATTTTACTGATCTTACCATGTACGGGCTCATTTAATTGAATTATTTTACCTCCATAAACATAACCAATACTTTGATGACCTAAACAAACTCCCAAAATAGGAATTTTATGTGCATAATAATAAATCAAATTTAATAATATACCACCTACATCAGATGGACTACCTGGACCTGGAGATAAAATAATATGGCTAGGATTTAAAATAGAAATTTCTGTTAAAGACAATTCATCATTTCTAAGAACTTTGATTTCAAAACCTAGTTCTCCAACATATTGGACTAAATTTTGAGTAAAACTATCATAATTATCTATAATTAAAATCATATAATTTTTTATTCATTGAAAATTAATAATACACATTAAGTATTTAATGTGCCATATATAGGAGAACTAGGTTTTGCAGTTAAACTTTTTTCCATTCTTCCTGCAAGATATGCCATTCTACCTGATATTATACTATATTTCATAGCTTCTGCCATTAATTGAGGTTTAGAAGATTTAGCAATAGCTGTATTTAATAAAACTCCCGACGCACCTAATTCCATAACATGACAAGCTTCACTAGGAGTACCAATACCTGCATCAACAATTACAGGAATATTTGAATTCTCAATAATAATTTGAATATTCAATTTATTTTGCAAACCATTTCCTGAACCAATAGGAGAAGCTAAAGGCATAACTGTAGAGCATCCTATATTTTCTAATTGCTTAGCCAATAAAGGATCAGCATTGATATAAGGCATAACTGTAAAATTTTTATGAACTAAATACTCAGCAGCTTTTAAAGTACCAATAGGATCTGGTAATAAATATTTAGGATCTGGTATAACTTCTAATTTAATAAAATTATTATTAACTTGACCTAAATATTTTGCAATTTCTTTACCTAAAAAAGCAACACGTATAGCTTCCTCAGCTGTTTTACATCCCGCTGTATTAGGTAAAAGCCATAATTTTTTCCAGTTCAGACCATCAATTAAATTACTTTGACCCATAATTTTTGCTCTTTGAGCTCTTCGTATTGCAACTGTCACAATAGAAGCTTCACTTAGAGCAATACTTTCTTGAGCTTGTTTCAAATTTTGATACTTACCAGTACCAAGCATTAAACATGAAGAAAAAGGTTTTTTATTAATCACTAATAACATAATTCAAAAAAGATAAAATAATTTTATATCAACAAATTAAGATGTTAAAAAAAATTTGAAAATATAGATGATTCTATTGTAAAATCAAATTAAGTTTCATACAAAAAAACTGATAAAAATATTTAAAATTTATTAAATAACAACTAAACAAATGAAACATTCAAATATAAAATAACATAATAAATTAAAGTTATACTTTTTTATTTTCAACATTAATTAAATTTATATCACTATGGCCACTCAATTGCCTATATGGATTATAATTATAATCAGTACTTTATCAAGTAGTATAATTGCGATGGTACTATATCAACTTTATATCTACTTCAAAAAATACAATAATAATTTTAATAAAACAAGTATTACAATTATAGATAGAGCAAGTTCTATACTTCCCTATTGGCTACCTCTTTTAGAAGGATTACAAAACTTTGGACAACAAATATTACCGGACTACCCTTTTAGTTTAATGAGTATATATAAAAAAACTCTCATGCCTATTGTAATATTTTATGTTACACATCCAGCATTAGCATTTATTGTATTTTTTGTATTATATTATTTATTTGTAAGAGCTAAAAGCCCCATACCTGACAGACCTTTTATCAGGTTTAATGTTTTACAATCTATTTTATTATTTTTAATAAACTCTTTACTAGGTGCTACTTTTAGAGCTTTACCAATTGAATTTCGTATGAGCTTATATGGTTTTATGCTATGTAATACATTATTTTGGTTTGTACTATCAACTATTATATATGCTGTTACAAAATCCATTGAAGGCAAATATGCTAAAATACCAGTCATATCACAAGCTGTAAGAATACAAATAGATAACAGACTATAGTATAAAAGTTTAAATAACAAATCATGATCAAATTAAATAAATACGAAACAATATATATTTTAAGACCAGATATTACAGAAGATAAAAATTTAAATTTAGTAAATACATATCAAGCATTAATAAATAACCTAGGTGGCCAAAATATTTTAGTACAACACAGAGGTAGACGACATCTAAGCTATAATATTAACCAATATTATGATGGTATATATGTACAAATGAATTATCAGGGAAATGGCCAAGTAGTAAGTAACCTAGAAAAATCTTTGAGACTTAATAATAATATAATTAGATATTTAACAACAATTAGTCAAGAATAAAAAAGAAGAATTAAATTGAGTCTTGATACTGAGCTACTTTCCCAAAAGGCTTCCCTATCAGTATTATTGCCGCTGTAGTGTTTAACAACCAAGTTCGGGATGGATTGGAGTGGTTCCACTACGCTATAAGTATCAAGACATAATTTTGCTATTATAAAATTATAAATTTAAAAAGTTTACGATCTATTAGTACGTCTCAGCTGAATATATTACTATACTTACACTTAACGCCTATCAAACAGTTAATCTTACTGTGATCTTAAAGAGTACTCATCTTGAGGTATGCTTCCCACTTAGATGCTTTCAGCGGTTATCTTTACCACACTTGGCTACCCAGCGTTTACTGTTGGCACAATAACTGGTACACCAGAGGTGTGTCTCTCCCGGTCCTCTCGTACTAAGGAGAGAGCCTCTCAATACTCTAACGCCTGCACCGGATATGGACCGAACTGTCTCACGACGTTCTGAACCCAGCTCGCGTACCGCTTTCATGGGCGAACAGCCCAACCCTTGGGACGTACTACCGCCCCAGGATGCGATGAGCCGACATCGAGGTGCCAAACCTCCCCGTCGATGTGAACTCTTGGGGGAGATCAGCCTGTTATCCCTAGAGTAACTTTTATCCGTTGAGCGACAGCCTTTCCACTCAGAACTGTCGGATCACTAAGACCGACTTTCGTCTCTGCTCGACTTGTAGGTCTTGCAGTCAAGCTTCTTTTTGCCTTTATACTCTAAGACTGATTTCCGACCAGTCTGAAGAAACCTTTGTACGCCTCCGTTACTTTTTAGGAGGCGACCGCCCCAGTCAAACTGCCCACCTGAAACTGTTCTTTGGCCGGTTAACGGCTTTCAAAGTTAGAATTCTAGTATATTTAGAGTGGTATCTCACTATTGGCTACTATATATTTTTTTTTTTTCTATTGGCTACTATATATCCGCAAATATATTATTTTTGCCTCCCACCTATACTGCGCAAAGTATACCCAAATTCAATTCCAAGCTACAGTAAAGCTTCATAGGGTCTTTCTGTCCAGGTGCAGGTAGTCCGCATCTTCACAGACAATTCTATTTCGCCGAGTCTCTCTCCGAGACAGTACCCAAATCGTTACGCCTTTCGTGCGGGTCGGAACTTACCCGACAAGGAATTTCGCTACCTTAGGACCGTTATAGTTACGGCCGCCGTTCACCGGGGCTTCAGTCGCTAGCTTTGTTCAACACTAACCAACTTCTTTAACCTTCCGGCACTGGGCAGGCGTCAGCCTCCATACATTATCTTACGACTTCGCGGAGACCTGTGTTTTTGATAAACAGTCGCTTGGGCCTAGTTATTGCAACCCTACAAGGGCACCCCTTCTTCCGAAGTTACGGGGCTATTTTGCCGAGTTCCTTAGAGAGAGTTATCTCGCGCCCCTTAGTATACTCTACTTACCTACCTGTGTCGGTTTAAGGTACAGGTATTTGTTATCTAAGATATTTCGAGCTTTTCTAGGAAGTATGACATCAATCACTTTAGTACCATAGTACCTTGTACTCATTTTTTAGCTCAAGATGTTTTCGCCATCTATCTTCACCTTCAAAAATTTAAACCGGTAACCAAAATCCGGCTGATTTAGCCTTCTCCGTCCCTCGATATCAATAACAAATAGTACAGGAATATTAACCTGTTATCCATCGACTACGCTTTTCAACCTCGCCTTAGGACCTGACTAACCCTTCGCGGACGAACCTTCCAAAGGAAACCTTAGGTTTTCGGGGCATTGGATTCTCACCAATGTTTTCGCTACTCAAGCCGACATTCTCACTTCTGCTTCGTCCACATCCGTTTACACTAATGCTTCAATCTAAAACAGAACGCTCCCCTACCGATGTAAACATCCCACAGTTTCGGCAAATAACTTAGTCCCATTCATTTTCGGCGCAGGATCACTAGACCAGTGAGCTATTACGCACTCTTTAAAGGATTGCTGCTTCTAAGCAAACCTCCTGGTTGTTTTTGCGTTCCCACTTCCTTTATCACTTAGATATTATTTAGGGGCCTTAACTGGTGGTCTGGGCTGTTTCCCTTTTGACAATGAAGCTTATCCCCCACTGTCTCACTGATTGACTACACACTTAGTATTCAGAGTTTGCCTCGATTTGGTACCGCTTTCGCAGCCCGCACCGAAACAGTGCTTTACCCCTAAGATTAAGCATCAACCGCTGCGCCAAAACGCATTTCGGGGAGAACCAGCTAGCTCCGGATTCGATTGGCATTTCACCCCTAATCACAGCTCGTCCGCTGATTTTTCAACATCAGTCGGTTCGGACCTCCACTTAGTGTTACCTAAGCTTCACCCTGGCCATGACTAGATCATCCGGGTTCGGGTCTACAAACAGTGACAAACGCTCTATTCAAGCTCGCTTTCACTATGGCTTCGATATTCTCTATCTTAACCTGCCACTGCCTGTAAGTCGCCGGCTCATTCTTCAACATGCACGAAGTCAAACGTTAAGTCGTTCTCCTACTGCTTGTAAGCTTACGGTTTCATGTTCTATTTCACTTCCCTTCCGGGGTTCTTTTCACCTTTCCCTCACGGTACTGTTTCACTATCGGTCATCTAGGAATATTTAGCCTTACGAGGTGGTCCTCGCTGATTCACACGGAATTTCACGTGCTCCATGCTACTTGGGATACAAATAAAGACTATTTAGTTTTCGATTACAGGATTATCACCTTCTATGATACAACATTCCAGATGCTTCATCTAACTTTTTTTATCTTTGATTATTTGTCCCACAACCCCACTAAAACTTGTTAAAGTGGTTTAGGCTGTTCCCTTTTCGCTCGCCGCTACTAAGGGAATCGCTTTTGCTTTCTTTTCCTCTAGTTACTAAGATGTTTCAGTTCGCTAGGTTTGCTCTTACCTTCTTATTAATTCAGTAGGTAGTATTAAAGAGTTTCCTCATTCGGGTACCTCCGGATCATAGCTTACTTCCAGCTTCCCGAAGCATTTCGTTGGTAGTCACGCCCTTCATCGCTTCTAGATACCAAGGTATCCACCGTAAGCTCTTAAATTACTTAATATATTTATTAACTAAATAATAGCAATAAACATGAAGTTATACTTCATTATTTGGAGATAAGCGGATTCGAACCGCTGACATCTGCCTTGCAAAAGCAGCGCTCTACCAACTGAGCTATACCCCCTCTGTTTATTATTTGGGCTATACTGGATTTGAACCAGTGACCTCACCCTTATCAGGGGTGCGCTCTAACCAACTGAGCTAATAGCCCTTTTAATATTTGTATGAAACGATCTAGGATAAAATTTATATTTTCCTTTTTTTATATCCCTATAATAAGGAGGTGATCCAGCCGCACCTTCCAGTACGGCTACCTTGTTACGACTTCACCCCAGTCGCTAGCCCTACCTTAGGCGCCTCCATCCAAAAAAGGTTAAGATAACGACTTCGGGTATAGCCAACTTCCATGGTGTGACGGGCGGTGTGTACAAGGCCCGGGAACGGATTCACCGCCGTATAGCTGACCGGCGATTACTAGCGATTCCAGCTTCATGTAGGCGAGTTACAGCCTACAATCCGAACTTAGATTACGTTTATGAGATTAGCTTACTTTCACAAGCTTGCAACTCTTTGTCATAACCATTGTAGCACGTGTGTAGCCCAGGACGTAAGGGGCATGCTGACTTGACGTCGTCCTTACCTTCCTCCGGTTTGTCACCGGCAGTTTTTTTAGAGTGCCCAACTAAATGATGGCAACTAAAAACAAGGGTTGCGCTCGTTGCGGGACTTAACCCAACATCTCACGACACGAGCTGACGACAGCCATGCACCACCTGTATTTACATTCCCGAAGGCACTTTTCACTTTCATAAAAATTTGTAATATGTCAAGCCCTGGTAAGGTTCTTCGCGTTGCATCGAATTAAACCACATGCTCCACCGCTTGTGCGGGCCCCCGTCAATTCCTTTGAGTTTCACTCTTGCGAGCATACTTCCCAGGCGGGATACTTAACGCGTTAGCTACGATACTGCACGGATCGATACGCGCAACATCTAGTATCCATCGTTTACAGCTAAGACTACTGGGGTATCTAATCCCATTCGCTACCTTAGCTTTCGTCTCTGAGTGTCAGTAAAGGCCAAGTAGAGCGCTTTCGCTACTGGTGTTCTTCCCAATATCTACGCATTTCACCGCTACACTGGGAATTCCCTCTACCCATACCATACTCTAGTCTAAAAGTTTCCATTGCTTGCTTAGGGTTGAGCCCTAATATTTAACAACAGACTTTCTAAACCACCTACAGACGCTTTACGCCCAGTGATTCCGGATAACGCTTGCATCCCCCGTATTACCGCGGCTGCTGGCACGGAGTTAGCCGATGCTTATTCCTTAAGTACCGTCATTTGTTTCTTCCTTAAGAAAAGAGGTTTACAACCCACAGGCATTCTTCCCTCACGCGGTATTGCTCCGTCAGGCTTTCGCCCATTGCGGAAAATTCCCCACTGCTGCCTTCCGTAGAAGTCTGGACCGTGTCTCAGTTCCAGTGTGGCTGATCATCCTCTCAAACCAGCTACTGATCGTAGCCTTGGTAAGCTTTTATCTTACCAACTAGCTAATCAGGCGCGAGCTCATCTTCGGGCAGATTTCTCTTTTTCACTAAAAAGCATATGGGGTATTAGCAATCGTTTCCAATTGTTATTCCCCTCCCAAAGGCAGATTCTCACGTATTACTCACCCGTCCGCTACTAAAGCATAAGCTTCCGTTCAACTTGCATGTGTTAGGCATACCGCCAGCGTTCATCCTGAGCCAGGATCAAACTCTCCGTGTTATCCAGAATAAATTAATAAAATTCTCAAGCAAGTATTGCCAACAATTACTAACTCAATTCTATATTGAGTTTTTTTTTAACAATTCACAAAACCAGAATAACGGTTTGAATACAATTTTGTCAAGCCCCAAAAAAATTAAAAATTATATTTTAAACAAATTAAATATTTTAGAATTTTATTTGGATCTATGAAAACTATAAAATATATTATAATGACTAAATTTATTAAGTAAAAGTCAAATCATAATTTTCGGGAGTATAAAACATTGGATAATCAAAAAGAAAAAATATTAATAGTAGATGATGAAACCAGTATAAGAAGAATACTAGAAACACGATTATCTATCGTCGGATATGAAGTCATCAGTGCATGTGATGGAGAGGAAGCATTAGCTATATTTAAAAAAGAATATCCTAATTTAGTTGTTCTAGATGTTATGATGCCTAAATTAGACGGTTATGGTGTATGTCAAGAATTAAGAAAGGAATCAGATGTACCAATCATTATGCTTACTGCACTTGGGGACGTATCGGATAGAATTACAGGATTAGAACTAGGAGCAGATGATTATGTTATAAAACCATTTTCTCCTAAAGAATTAGAAGCAAGGATTAGATCTGTATTAAGACGCGTAGACAAAATTGCAACATATAACAGCATACCTAGCTCAGGTATAATTAATATAGGATTTCTAAAAGTAGATATAAACAAAAGACAAGTATATAAAAATAATACTCGTATTCGACTTACGGGCATAGAATTTAGTTTGCTAGAACTTTTAGTAAGCCGTGCAGGAGAACCTTTCTCAAGATCCTCTATTTTACAAGAAGTATGGGGATATACACCAGAAAGACATGTAGATACACGTGTAGTTGATGTTCACATTTCAAGACTCAGAGCTAAACTTGAAGATGATCCAAGTAACCCAGATTTAATATTAACAGCAAGAGGAACAGGTTATTTATTTCAAAGAATTACTGAAACTGTATAGATAATAAGACTAATATAAATATTACAATTAAACAAGTATTTAACCAATTCTCAAGATATGCAAATGACTATTTTAATTACAAAAAATGAAAAATTAAATATTGTAATTACTTTCATAACTTTATCTATTATAAAATTATTAAAAATCAAATATTTATCAATCATAATATTAACTTTTATTCTCAAATACTATTTTAAAATAAATTAAAAGTGTAATAATATATGATAAAACTATAATATTATTAAAGAAGAAAATATATTTAAAGGTTTTGAAAAATTTAATGAACTTAGAGAACTATTTAAAAAAATAATTCCATGAGAAGCTCAATATGATTTAGATTACACTTATAATTATAGATAACCGTAAAGAAAAGTAAAGTCATATCATGATAATAATATTGATCTTAATACTTGAAGATTTATAATAGAGTATTTACTTATTTAACTTGCTTTAGATATTTAATTTATGACCATAGCAATTGGACAAGAAAAAAATCGAGGTAAATTTGATCTAATTGATGACTGGGTAAAAAGAGACAGATTTGTTTTTGTAGGATGGTCTGGCTTACTACTTTTCCCATGTTCTTATTTAGCATTAGGCGGTTGGTTAACTGGCACAACTTTTGTTACATCTTGGTATACTCATGGATTAGCAAGTTCATACCTAGAAGGATGTAATTTTTTAACAGCTGCTGTATCTACACCAGCTAACAGTATGGGACATTCACTACTATTGCTTTGGGGACCAGAGGCTCAAGGTGACTTTACACGCTGGTGCCAGATTGGTGGATTATGGTCATTCATAGCTCTTCATGGATCTTTTGGACTAATTGGTTTTTGTTTAAGACAATTTGAAATTGCACGTCTAGTTGGAATTAGACCTTATAATGCCATTGCATTTTCAGGACCAATTGCTGTATTTGTTTCTGTTTTTTTAATGTATCCATTAGGACAAGCTAGCTGGTTTTTTGCACCTAGCTTTGGAGTTGCTGCTATTTTCCGTTTTTTACTATTCCTACAAGGATTTCATAACTGGACATTAAACCCATTTCATATGATGGGTGTAGCAGGAATTTTAGGAGGTGCTTTATTATGCGCTATTCATGGAGCAACTGTACAAAATACATTATTTGAAGATGGCGATGCAGCTGATACTTTCAGAGCATTTACACCAACTCAATCAGAAGAAACTTATTCTATGGTAACAGCTAATAGATTTTGGTCACAAATCTTTGGAGTTGCATTCTCAAATAAACGCTGGTTACACTTTTTCATGTTATTCGTACCTGTTACAGGTATGTGGACTAGTGCATTTGGAATTGTTGGCCTAGCTCTAAACTTAAGAGCTTATGATTTCGTATCACAAGAACTAAGAGCAGCTGAAGACCCTGAGTTTGAAACATTTTATACTAAAAATATTTTACTAAATGAAGGTATTCGTGCATGGATGGCAGCTCAAGATCAACCGCACGAAAACTTTATATTCCCTGAGGAGGTTTTACCACGTGGAAACGCCCTTTAATAATATTGGTGTAGGCGGACGAGATATTGAATCTACAGGTTTTGCATGGTGGTCTGGCAATGCAAGACTAATTAATGTGTCAGGAAAATTATTAGGTGCACATGTTGCACATGCTGGAGTTATGGTTTTTTGGACAGGAGCAATGACTTTATTTGAAGTTGCACATTTCGTACCTGAAAAACCATTATACGAACAAGGTTTCATTTTAATACCTCATTTATCTACTCTAGGTTGGGGAGTAGGACCTGGTGGAGAAATTACAAATATTTACCCATATTTTATCGTAGGAGTCATACACCTAATTTCCTCAGCTGTACTTGGCTTTGGTGGACTATATCACTCATTAATAGGCCCAGATACATTAGAAGAATCTTTCCCATTTTTCGGGTATGATTGGAGAGACAAAAATAAAATGACAACTATACTAGGTATACATTTAATATTGCTAGGCATTGGCTCATTTTTACTAGTTATTAAAGCTCTTTTCTTTGGAGGCGTATACGACACATGGGCTCCTGGAGGAGGAGATGTAAGAATCATAAGCAATCCAACTTTAAATCCATCTGTAATTTTCGGTTACGTATTAAAATCACCGTTTGGTGGTGACGGTTGGGTAGTTAGTGTTAATAACATGGAAGATCTAATTGGTGGCCATGTATGGATTGGAGTGATATGTATTGCTGGTGGAATATGGCATATTTTAACTAAACCATTTGCTTGGGCAAGAAGAGCATTTGTTTGGTCAGGTGAAGCATACTTATCTTATAGTTTAGGTGCTTTATCAATTATGGGTTTAACAGCATCTAATTATGTATGGTATAATAATACAGCATATCCCAGTGAATTTTATGGACCAACTGGACCAGAAGCATCTCAAGCACAAGCTTTCACTTTCCTTGTAAGGGACCAAAGACTTGGAGCTAATGTTGCTTCTGCACAGGGACCTACAGGATTAGGAAAGTATTTAATGAGATCACCAAGTGGAGAAATCATTTTTGGTGGTGAAACAATGCGTTTTTGGGACTTAAGAGCTCCATGGGTAGAACCATTAAGAGGACCTAATGGACTTGATTTAAATAAAGTCAAAAATGATATTCAACCTTGGCAAGAAAGAAGAGCTGCTGAATACATGACACATGCACCTTTAGGATCATTAAATTCTGTTGGTGGTGTTGCTACAGAAATTAACTCAGTTAATTATGTATCCCCTAGAAGCTGGTTAACAACATCGCACTTTTTCCTTGGCTTTTTCTTATTTATTGGTCATTTATGGCATGCTGGAAGAGCCAGAGCTGCTGCTGCAGGCTTTGAAAAAGGAATCAATAGAGAAAATGAAGCTGTCTTATCCATGCGTCCTTTAGATTAACAACCATAATTTCATACTATCTTTAAAACTATTCTTAATTAAGAATAGTTTTTATAAATTTCATAAACCTAAAAAACTTAAAACAGAGAAAGAATATTTAGCTTCTACATAACAAATAATACAAAAAGCAATCATAGCTAATCTTCCATTCCAACTTTCTGCACCTTGTGAAAAACCCCAAATCCATTTATTAAAATCATTGAAATAACGAAGATTCATAAAAAATGATATAATATTTAAAATTAATAATTATAATTACTTCACTTATAATAGAATTCAAAGTATATATGACATTAAATATATATATTATATCACATCCAATAATCAGTACATTATCTAGCCAAATTATATATTCTATCCAAGAAAACCATAAAATTAATGAATCTATTTATAATGAAATGAATTTTTTATTGATTTATGAATTATTACGGAAATGGATTAAAGTAAAAAATATTTATATCAAAAATATTTATTATATTCGAGAAATATCTATATTTCATCCACAAGAATCATATACATTATTTGTTAACCTAGAAAAATGCTACAATATTATCAATAATCTTAAAATTTTAATACCTAAACTATCTATAGTACACACTTATACATATAAAGATGAAAATGATAATACAAAAATCTACTATAACTCTAATCAAGAAAAAAAGCTTACAAATAGTAAAATCATAATTGTAGAAACAATATTAAATAATAGCTCAATAATAAACTTTGTAAATAAATTAATAAATCAATATAAGATAAATATTACTTCGATTAAAATTATTTGTATTGCATGTAATAACAAAGTCTTAGAATTAATTAATAAAAAGTACTCAAATCTAGAAATATATACAACTAAAATTATCAATAGATGAATTGATAAATATCCATAATAAGCTTATACTTAGTAAATAATAATGAATACTATCAGCAATTCTTTTAACTTAATCTTTACATCAATTGCAAACTTTTCTGAAATATATTTAATATTAATTCTTTTAAAATTATCTTTAGCATGGTTTCCAACAGTAAATTGGTATAATGAACCATTTTGCTCATTAAATCGATTAACAGATCCATATCTACGATTATTCAGAGGAACAATACCTATGATTTTTGGTATGGATATGTCACCCATGCTTGGCATTATTTTTTTACAATGCTTAACAGTAATTTTTAATAATATAAGAGTAGAATCTATAACATAAATCAATATTTTCATATTATGATAAAAATAAGACTAAAAAGATTTGGAAGAAAAAAACAACCTAGCTATCGAATTATAACCATAGATAGTAGAAAAAAAAGAGATGGTAAAGCAATAGAAGAAGTTGGTTTTTATAATCCCATCACTAAAGAAGGGAAATTTAATCTAGATCTTATAAATAAACGCCTAAAGCAAGGAGCACAAATGACTTCAAAGGTTTACTATTTAGTAAATAAAATCCAAACAAAAGATTAAGGAGTAGAAACTTGCAAAAATTTACATTTAAAATTTTGTGGCTAGAAAATAATGTGGCTATAGCAATTGATCATATAGTAGGTGAAAACTTTAGTCCATTAACATCTTATTTTTTTTGGCCTAGAAATGATGCTTGGGAACAACTTAAAGTTGAATTAGAGTCTAAACCATGGATTGCAGAAAACGATAAAATATTTATCCTAAATCAAGCAACTGAAATCATAAATTTTTGGCAAGAAACTGGTAAAAATAAATCAGTTTCACAAGCACAAGCAAAATTTCCAAATTTTATTTTTACAGGTAATAATTGACATATTAAAAACTATAATGATTAGTTAAGTTTTACAAACTAATCATTTATTAAAATAAAAAATCAATCATAAATTAATGATAAAAAAAATAATTCACGTTAATAAATCACTTAATAAAATCCTTTTAAGTATTAAAACGTTTGATATATACTTTTTAAACCATTTAAAAAACACTTTAAATGTATATAGAAAAGAAGATCAAATAACACAGAACCATCTTTCATATAATTATCAATATATAATTAATATATATAAAATATATAAATACTTATGCATAAATGAATTTCAATATATATCATTAATAATATTGAAAAATTATTGCAATAATGCAAAACTAAATACAATCTCAAAATATAATAATAGATTTAAATATCTATTAAATAAATATTTGATAGAGAACATATATATACAAAATCAAAAACAACCTAAAATAACAAATATTAAAATAGCTGTTGCTTACATATATATTTTAAATCAAATACAAAACTCACATGGTTTTTATACATTAATTCAATATATGTTAATAATATAAAATTCATATTTTTATTCTGATTCTTCAATCACTATACATTCTGTAGTCAAAATCATAGATGCTATAGATGCTGCATTTTGAACAGCAGAACGAGTAACTTTTGCAGGATCAATAATACCAGCTTTATACATGTCCAATAATAAATCTTGATTAGCATTATAGCCTATAGAAAAATCACTATTTTTAACTTTTTCTACTACTACAAAACCATTTTTACCTGCATTTTCTACAATTTTATATAAAGGTGCAACTAAAGCTTTTTCTACAATACTAGCACCAACTAATTCTTCATTTGATAAATTTTTTTTCGACCACTGACTTAAAAACTCTGCAATATGAACTAAAGTAGAACCTCCACCCGGAACTATTCCTTCTTCTATTGCTGCTCTTGTAGCATTAATAGCATCTTCCAAACGTAATTTTTTATCCTTCATTTCTGTTTCAGTAGCAGCTCCTACCTTAATAATTGCTACTCCACCAACCAACTTAGATAATCTCTCTTGCAATTTTTCTTTTTCATAATTATTAGTACTTATTTCCAACTGACGTCTAATTTGATCACATCTAAGCCTAATATTAATAGAATTACTATCAGCAATAATTGTAGTAGAATCTTTAGTAACACAAATTCTTTTAGCAAATCCCAATTGATCAATAGATAAATTATCTAAACTTAAACCTAAGTCTTCAGTAATTAACTGACCATTAGTTAGAACAGCCATATCTTCTAATAAAGATTTACGCCTATCACCAAAACCAGGTGCTCTAACTGCTACCACATTAATAATACCTCTCAATTTATTAATAACAATGGTTGCTAAAGCTTCTTTTTCAATATCTTCGGCAATAATTAATAAAGATCTACCTGTTTTAGACACTTGCTCTAAAATAGGTATTAATTCTTGTTGAATTAGAGTAATTTTTTTATCAGTCAATAAAATATAAGGATTATCATAAATAACCTCCATACGAGAAGAATCTGTCACAAAATAAGGAGAAATATAACCTTTATCAAATTTCATTCCTTCTTTAATTTCTAACTGTGTTACAGTAGATTGGCCTTCCTCTATAGCAATGACTCCTTCTTTACCTACTTTTTCAATAGCATCTGCAATCATATGACCAATATTTATATCATTACCAGCTGAAATAGAAGCTACTTGGGTAATATTACTAATATCAGTTACAGGAGAGGATTGTTCAGCTATTTTAGATACAACAAACTTAACAGCCTTATCCATACCTTTTTTCAAAACCATAGGATTAGCACCAGCTGCCACATTACGTAAACCTTGTTTTACCATAGCATGTGCAAGAACAGTCGCAGTTGTCGTACCATCACCTGCAACATCATTTGTTTTAGATGCTGCTTGCCTAATCAGAGCAACTCCTGTATTTTGAATAAAATCTTGTAACTCAATTTCTTTAGCAATAGTCACACCATCATTAATAATTTGTGGAGAACCAAATTTTTTTTCTAATACTACATTACGTCCTTTAGGACCTAAAGTAACTGATACAGCTTCACATAGTATATCCATACCTTTTTCTAAAGCTTTACGAGCATTATCTTGATACAATATTTTTTTACTCATACAAATTAATTTTTTTTATTCTTGAAAAATGATATAATTATTCGTAATAAGGGCTTGTAGCTCAGTGGATCAGAGCACGTGGCTACGAACCACGGTGTCGGGGGTTCGAATCCCTCCTTGCCCGATTTCAATACAATATTAACTTAATAAATAAATAATAAGTTAGGAAAAAAATTATGCAATTGCTACGAGGGACTAAAGATATATTACCAGATGAAATCATTTTATGGCAGTATATAGAAAAAACGGCTGCAAAAATAATGAAATTAGCTAATTACCATGAAATTCGTACTCCTATAATAGAATCTACTTCTTTATTCAAAAGAAGTATAGGTAATGGAACAGATATAGTCAATAAAGAAATGTATAATTTTATTGATCAAAATTCAAGGGAAATAACATTAAGACCAGAGGGAACAGCCAGTGTAGCAAGAGCATTCATAAATAGTAAATTATATAAAAATAATACAACTAAAAGACTTTGGTACTTGGGACCTATGTTTAGATATGAAAGACCTCAACAAGGTAGACAAAGACAATTTCATCAACTAGGTATAGAATGTATTGGAAGTTTAAATCCTATAGCAGATGCCGAAGTTATAAGAATTGCTCATAAACTACTAGATGAACTAGAGTGTTCAGATTATATTATGGAAATTAACTCTATTGGACACTTAAGAGAAAGGAATAAATATAAACAATCATTTATAGAATATTTAGAACCATATATCAAAGATCTAGATAATAACTCAAGAAATAAACTTTATACCAATCCATTAAAAATATTAGATAGTAAAAATACAAAAACACAAGAAATTATACATAATGGACCTTGCTTGTATGACTATTTAGAAACACCATCTAAAAAACATTTTGAAAAAGTATGTGAATATTTAGAATTTTTAAATATTAAATATAATATCAATAAACAACTAGTTAGAGGATTAGATTACTATAATTATACAGCATTTGAAATCAAAACTAACTCACTAGGTACACAAGATACTATTTGTGGAGGTGGACGTTATGATTCATTAATAGAAGACCTAGGAGGCCCTAATATTCCATCTGTAGGATGGGCTATTGGTATAGAAAGACTATTAATTACTATAAAAAATGAATTAGAAAAAAAAATAGAAAAAAATAAACCACTTGTATATTTAGCTGTAGATGGTCAGAATACAGAAAAAGAAATTTTAAATATTATACAAATACTAGAAAAAAAAAATATTAGTTATAATTTAGACTTAGATAACAATAGTTTACAAAAACAATTAAAAAAAGCTGATAAACAGGGAGCAAAAGCATGCGTAATCCTTAGAGATTATGAAGTTAAAAATAATTGTATAACATTAAAACAATTATCAACAAGTGAACAAAAACAATTTAGTACCCTTAATCTAGATGATTTAATTCAAACACTAGAAAATATCAGTAGCAAATTATAAATAACAAGCTTGACAAATAAATGCCTTTAATTGATAGAATGTATATGTTGGGGTGTAGCCAAGCGGTAAGGCAGCGGACTTTGACTCCGCCATTCGCAGGTTCGAATCCTCCCACCCCAGATTAAATTTTAAAATAAAACATTATATATAATCTTGCAGAAGAAAATATAAATAACATAATATATTTAGAAAAGACTGATTATAATTATAGTAAACCCATACTTATATAATAATTAACAAACAATGGCAAATATTCAATTTATTAAAGGTATTAATGAAACTATAATTCCTGACATTAAATTAACTAGATCAAAAGATGGAAGCACTGGTACAGCAACTTTCAGATTCAATGAACCAGATATTCTTAAATCTGAGATGCAAGAAAAAGGAGAAATTACAGGTATGTACCTAAATGATGAAGAAGGTTCAATGGTTACTAAAGATGTGAATGCCAAATTTATTAATGGAAAACCACAAGCTATTGAATCTATATATGTTATTAAAAGTCCTCAAGATTGGGATAGATTTATGCGCTTCATGGAAAGATACGCAAATGATCATAATTTATCTTTTACAAAAGCCAAATAATAATTAAGACAAATTACTAATTGATTATATATACAGATTCACTATTTTTATCTATTATAAATATCACTATATTTCAAACAACAAACATGAAATTCTCTTGGAAATGGATAAAAGAACTAGTAAATTTACCACATATTACATTAGAAGAAAGTATTAAAAAATTAACATTAGCAGGTTTTGAAATTGAAACAGTTAATGATAAAAAAAATATTAATGATATAACATTAGAATTAAGTATTACAGCAAATAGATCAGATGCTGCTAGTATAATTGGAATCACTAGAGAATTAGAAACTATTTTCAAAGCACCAAAACTTCCAAATATCACAAAAAATACTAAATTCAAGATAAGCAATCATCAATTCCATACAATTGACCTCAATAAATCAAAATTCAGTAATAAAAATCTTTCAGATATTAAAATAACAATTCTTAAGAATATTAAAGTACAAAATTCACCTAAATGGCTAATTAATAAATTACAAGCATGTGAAATTAAACCAAAAGATACTTTATCTAATATTGCACAATATATAAACATTAAATGGGGACAAGATATTGAAATTTTTGATATTGATCAAATAGATAATAAAAAATTTCAAGAAGGATCTATCTCTATACGACATATTAATATAAAAGAAGAAACACATCCAATTATTATATCTGATGAAAATACAAATAATTTTCTAGAAAGCTTAACTTATAAAAACTCTATTATTTCTTTACTTGGAATAAAATCCTATTCAAATTTTTATTGTAATATTACTACATCATCTGTAATTATATTTGGGCATATATGTAAACCTGAATATATTAAAAATACAACACAACTATTAAAATATAAGACAGAAAAATCACAAAAACATGCCAAAGGATTATCTAGAAATGATTTCATACAAGCATATGATGAAACAATAGATTTGATTTCAGAATTAACAAATTCACATATTCCTTATTGTTCAAAATACATTTGGTATCAAAAAGATACTAAATTAACTAATATCTTAGTTAATACACAAAAAATACAACATATATTAGGTTCTATAAATAAAACAAGAAATCTAAATACACAAGAAATTATAGATATATTACAAAAATTAAACTTTGAACCTCAACAATATCAAAACTCAATAAAGGTAAGTATACCAGAATATAGAAAATATGATATCAAAAGAGAAATAGATATTATAGAAGAAATTGGACGAATCTACGGTTTTAATAATTTCATAGATACATTACCTCAAAGACAGACAAAAGGACATATTTCGAAACAAAATATATTGATAAAAAAAATTCGTCATATACTAAAACAATTAGGACTATATGAAATTACTCATTACTCACTTAACAATATAAATAATGAGAATAATAACTTATATATTTCAGTACATAATCCATTGCAAGAAGATCAAAAATACTTAAGGAACTACTTATTATATAATTTATTCAATACTTTAAAATATAACAAAAAGCAGAAAAATATTTTCATGGAGTGCTTTGAAATTGGAAAAATATTTCAACAAAAAAAATCCAAAAAATATCCAAAAAATATATATTATGAAGAAAAAATTCATTTAGCCGGAATTATAGGAAAAAATAATTTTTCCAGAAGATTATGGTCAGAACAAGGTAAAGAACTAAGTTGGTTTCAAGCTAAAGGTTTACTAGAAAGTTTATTTGAACAAATACATGTTGAAGTTGAGTGGACACATTATAAATCTAATAATTTAACTATACAAAAAAATCATAAAAACATAATTGATATGTGCCACCCATATAAATTTGCTATTCTGATAAACAAAATCCATAAAACAACCATTGGTATATTTGGTGAACTTAATATGAAATATTCAAAAGAAATAAGTCCAGATTGGAAAAACTATATTTTTGAAGTAGACATTATAGAGCTGACGAAAACTATTCAGATTAAAAAACATTTATCATATATTTTTACTAAATACTCTTTATATCCAAGTGTGGCAAGAAATATTTGTTTAAAATTAAATAAAAAAATAACAGCCGAATCAATTAAAAAGATATTAATGTCACATAATAAAAAATTAATAGAATCTATTCAAATAATAGATGAATACTATGCCAATAACCATAAACCAGAATCAAGAAATATTAATTATCAAATTATATATAGATCATTAAATAAAACACTCAATGACAATGATATTAATGAAATTGATAATAAATTAAATAAAATCATTAAAAATATTAATAATACTATCTGTTAAAAAATATAAGAGTAAGTCATAAGCCGGATTCTGTTCTTTAATGGACATTAAAAAATTACATTAAGGGTAGTTATTTATCTAGAGTTCTTTATAATAGAACTTCTTGCAGTTTTAAGAAATACTTATACATTGATGATTCATATAGATAATTATAACCAGATATATAACTTTACTCTTAATACGGGGTTTACCTAGCTAACATTTTAATCATATTACTGGTACACTCTTAATGCACCTTTGCACCCTTACCTAAAAACATGGCGGTTTATTTCTGTGGCACTTTCCTCATAGTTACCTATACTATTTCTTATATAGCTGCATTATTCTAAATAGAGACCGGACTTTCCTCAAATTTGTAAAAAAAATTTGCAACTACCTATGCTTACTCTATAATCAGATTATTATAATGAATTATCTTATAAATTATCAATACAATCATAACCTAATAATAAAACCATAAGAATGCAAATAAATCAAAATTTCACAGAAAATAATTTTGCATTTGTACTCAATGCATACAAATACAATATCAATTTAGGTGATATAGTAGCAGGAACTATTTTTAATATGGAAAAACGAGGGTTTTTAGTTGACATAGGAATTCCAATCGTCTGCTATTTACCATACGAAGAAATTTCTTTGAACTATAAAACAACAAAAAATATCTATTACTCATACTCTATAAACAATACTACTAGAGAATTCTTTATACTCGCTTATAATAAACATAAAAACCAATTAATACTTTCAATCAAAAGACTAGAGTATATAAGAGCATGGAAACGAATCAAACAAATAGAAAGTGAAGATATTATACTTAACCTTAAAATTCACTATCAAAATCGAGGAGGAATTATTACTATTTTAGAAGGTATACAAGGTTTTATACCGAATTCTCATTTAGAACCAATAGAAAAGAAAATACTTAAACAAAAAAATCATATACCATGCAAGCTATTACTAGCAGATGAAAAAAATAATAAATTAATCTTAAGTTATAAGAAAGCTATCTTATCTGTTGTATCTAAAAAACTAAAAATTGGTAATATAGTTAATGGTAAAATTATTAAAATTGAGAACTATGGAATATTTCTTGAAATTTATAATATTTTGAGTTTACTACATATATCAGAAATAGCAAACTCAAATATTACAAAGATAGATACTATATTCAAAGTAGGTGATATAATAAAAGTAAAAATTTTACATATAGATATGCAGCAAGGAAGAATTTCTGTTTCAACACGTAATATATAATTAACCACCACCAACAATGGTAACAACTTCCAATCTATCTCCATTACTAAGAAAAACTTTATGCAAATTTATTAAAGATATAATTTCTTGATTATACTCTACAACTATATTTTTAATATCAAACCTCAAATAAATCAAAAAATCATATAAAGACATTTTATTATGACAGTTAAAAACTTCTCCATTAACAATAACTGTATTATATTGAATATTCATAAAATAATATTATATTAATATATAGACGTAATAATAAAAAAAGATTATAATATCTTTAGCATGGCGGATGTAGCCAAGAGGTTAAGGCAATGGGTTGTGGCTCCATCATTCGCGGGTTCGATTCCCGTCATTCGCCCTTATTAATTCTTTTCATCATAAACTGCGCAAGCTCAGTACGATTTCGAGTAGAAGTTTTAGCTAATAATTTACTTACATATTTTTCTACACTACGTATACTTATACTCAATTTATCTGCTATTTCTCTATTCCTGAAGCCTTTAACCAATAATTTTAATACCATTTTTTCTTTTGGCGTTAAGTCTATAAATAATAAATTAGACTTTTGAAGATTTTCAAGCTTATACTTCTGTGATATACTCACAATATCCTGAGTTTCCTCTTTATATTTTAGTAAATTTTTAATAATTGATAATAATTCATTAGGATCGAAAGGCTTAGTTAAATAAACATTACAACCTGAATCATAACCCTTGATTCTATCTTTTGTCATACCTTTTGCTGTTAAACAAATAACAGGTATATCATAAAATATTTTACTAGAACGTATAATTAACAGAAATTGATAACCATCTATATTTGACATCATAATATCTACAATAATTAAATCAGGCAATTTTTTATTTAACTGATCTAATGCAGACTGAGCATTATTAAATACAGATACGGAAAAATTTTGAGAAATTAAATATCTAGATATAGAATTTAATAAGAACACGTCGTCATCAATTAACATAATCTGTTTTCTAATCACTATCAAATCAAAACCCTAATTATAAACCAACTATATAATTATAAAAGATGAAATGGCTTAACTATTTTTTAAATTTCAATATACCTTTTTATATATATAAATTAAACATTAATGATTCCATCATATTATCTAATGACATAAAAATTAATCAACCTATGATTATTTTATATGGAATAGTTTATATAATCAAAAGTTTCTATAATAATAAAAAAACAACTATTGCTATATTAGAAGCTAACAATATTTTACATATTAATCAAATCAAAGAAAAAAATTGTCACTATAAAATAATAGCTATAAGCACAAGTTTTTTGATTAGTTTTCAATGGAAAAACTTAGTGAATATTAATAAAAGTTTTAATCATATGATATTTAAAGAAATTATAAAACTATATATCAAAACAAATAAAAAATATGAAATGATGAATATTATAATGAGTCATAAATATATTAAAAATCGCGTAATTCAACTTCTTTTATTTTGTGCAAGAGATTTTGGTAACATTAATAGAGAAAAAATAACTATATGTTATTATATATCTCAAAATACAATAGCTATAATTAGTGGTAGTACTAGAACTACAATTAATAGAATTTTAAAACACTTAAATTATAACAAATCTATAGAATATTCCATAGATAAAAAAATCACCCTTAATATACAAAAAGCCAAAGTATAAACATTAAATAGATTTAATATGTTATAATAACTATACTTAAAAATATAGTAGCTTAAACGTAAAATATTAAATATATATAAAAACCTAAAATATGGGAAAAGTATACGACTGGTTTGAAGAAAGACTAGAAATTCAAGCAATTGCTGATGATATTACAAGCAAGTATGTACCACCTCATGTCAATATTTTTTATTGCATAGGTGGTATAGTCTTTACATCATTCCTAATACAAGTAGCAAGTGGTTTTGCTATGACTTTTTATTATAGACCAACAGTTGCTGAAGCATTTTCATCAGTAGAATACATTATGACAGATGTTAATTTTGGATGGTTAATAAGATCTATTCATAGATGGTCAGCAAGTATGATGGTATTAATGTTAATTCTTCATGTTTTTAGAGTATATTTAACAGGAGGCTTTAAAAAACCTAGGGAACTTACATGGGTTACAGGTGTCATCTTAGCTGTATTAACAGTATCATTTGGTGTAACAGGGTATTCTTTGCCATGGGATCAAATTGGATACTGGGCAGTCAAAATTGTCACAGGTGTACCTGAAGCAGTGCCAATAGTCGGTGGTACAATCGTAGAACTTTTAAGAGGAGGGGTAAGTGTAGGACAAAGTACTCTAACTAGATTTTATAGCCTTCATACATTTGTATTACCATTATTAACAGCTGTATTCATGTTAATGCATTTTTTAATGATTCGTAAACAGGGAATCTCTGGACCACTATAAAATTAACATATATCAAAAACTTATATTTATACTAAGGAAAATATAAATGTCTATTATTAAAAAACCCGACTTAACAGACCCTAAATTACGAGCAAAACTAGCAAAAGGGATGGGACATCACTACTATGGTGAACCTGCCTGGCCTAACGATTTACTATATATGTTTCCAGTAGTAATTCTAGGTACTATTGCATGTGATGTAGGTCTTGCTATTTTAGAACCATCAGTAATAGGCGAAAAAGCAAATCCATTTGCAACACCATTAGAAATTCTACCAGAATGGTATTTTTTCCCAACATTTAATCTATTACGTGTTATACCAAATAAACTAATTGGAGTTTTATCTATGGCTTCAGTACCACTAGGGCTGATCACTGTTCCTTTTATTGAAAGCATAAATAAATTCCAAAACCCTTTTAGAAGACCTATAGCAACAACTGTATTCTTAATCGGTACATTTATTAGTGTATGGCTGGGAATTGGAGCAACAATGCCACTATCTAAAGCTATTACACTTGGACTTTTTTAAAATATGATCTAAAATATAAATAGAATAAGAAATAACAGTAGATTTAATCTATTGTTATTTCTTATTTAACTACTTAATAGATACTTTTGCCCCAGCTTCTTCCAATTTATTTTTCATTTCTTCTGCATCCTCTTTAGACGTAGACTCTTTTAAAACTTTTGGAGCCGATTCTACTAAATCTTTAGCTTCTTTTAAACCTAAACCAGTAATAGAACGTACTACTTTCAAAATAGCAATTTTCTTAGGAGCAGGTACTTCTTCTAAAACAACATCAAATTCTGTTTTTTCATCTGACTCATCAGGAATTACTCCACCAGTAGAATCTGGCATAACAACCGTACTCGATGCAGAAGCAGCAGATGCATCAACATCAAAAGCTTCTTCAATAGCTTTTACAAGTTCTGCTGCTTCTAGTAAAGTTAAAGATTTTAATTCTTCTAAAATACTATTTATTTTTGTCATAATTAATTTAATAAATATACTAAGATAATTTAAATACCAATAAATAAAATAAGCTTCATATAATACCTATATTATATTTTCTTTCATAAGTAAAAAGTCAATAGGAAGAGAAGGTCCCATGGTAGTAGACAAATACATAGACTTCCAATACTTACCTTTAGAACCAGCAGGACGATTTTTATCAATAGAATTATATAAAGCTATTAAATTTATCATTAAGTCCTCTGATGAAAAATTCAATTTACCAAAAGGAACATGTACAATTCCCGAACGATCTACACGATATTCTAATTTTCCTAATCTAAACTGCTTAACTGTATCATATAAATTTGTAGTAACAGTGCCAGCTTTAGGAGAAGGCATTAATCCCCTAGGACCTAAAATCTTTCCTAACTTTGCAATTAAAGGCATAATATCTGGAGTAGCAATTAATTTATCAAAATCTAAACGACCATTTTTTATTTCTTGTATTAAATCTTCTGAACCAATAATATCAACTTCCTCACGAAGAGATTGAGATATTTGCTCATCTTTAGCTATAACTGCAATTTTAATTTTTTTACCTGTTCCTTTTGGTAAGATAAAAGTGGAACGCAATTGCTGATCTGCATACTTAGGATCCAAACCTAAAACTATATGAGCTTCTATAGTCTCTATAAATTTAACATTTGATAAACCTTGTAACAAACTAATAGCATCAATTGGCTTATATAACTTGCTACGTTCCACTTTCTGTAAAATTTCTTGAAAACGACGTGAATGCTTACGCATATATTTTGTCTCCATATTATACTAAAGTATTAATTTGAATTCCCATACTTTTTGCTGTGCCAAGGACAATTCGCATAGCTTGCTTTAAATCATTTGTATTTAAATCTTGAAGCTTAGCTTGTGCAATCTCTTCTAGTTGCTTTTCAGAAATCATACCAACTTTATTTAAATTAGGCTTACCTGAACCTTTCTTAATACCAGCTGCTTTTGCTAATAACACAGATGCTGGAGGGGTTTTTAAAATAAATGAAAAACTACGATCTTCATAAATAGAAATTTCTGCAGGAATTATTAAACCAATTTTATCAGCTGTTTTAGCATTATATTCTTTACAAAACATAACTATATTAGCACCATATTGGCCTAGAGCAGGACCCACAGGTGGAGCTGGAGTAGCTTTACCTGCAGGTAAAGCTAATTTAACTAATCCAATTATTTTTTTTGCCATAATATTTAACTAATTAACATATACATATGAAATAAATCAAAATAAAGTAAAACTTAACTCAATAAATCTAACTTGCAATAAGATTATACTAAAAATAATATATATTAGACAAATACCCTAAAATTTATAAAATATACACGTCTTGAAGGACTTGAACCCTCGACATTAGGTTTTGGAAACCTACGTTCTACCATCTGAACTAAAGACGTATATATATATTATAATTTATAATAATAATAAAGTTAAAATTTTTACATATTTATCCATTAAATTAGATTGTGAAATAATGACTAAATTAAAATTCATTGTTAATTTCAAATGCTTAACCCTAATTTAAATAATAAATACTTACTAGATGAAGAATATATTATTTATGCACGACATCTAACACTTGATAAATTTAATGAAGAAGGACAACTGAGACTTAAAAACGCTAAAATTTTAGTTATAGGCGCAGGTGGTTTAGGATGTCCTGCAATTATTTACCTGACCTTATCAGGAATAGGAAATTTAGGAATAATTGACAATGACATAATATCTAAATCTAATTTACATAGACAAATTTTATATAGACATAATCAAATCAATAAACTTAAAACAAAAGTAGCGCAAGAAAATTTAAAACAAATGAATCCAGAATGTAAAATAACTATATATTCTGAAAAAATAAATAAAAAAAATGCAAAACAATTAATTAAAGATTACGATATTATATTAGATACCTGCGATAATTTTGATACACGATATTTAATTAATAATATTTGTAATACATTACATAAAGTACATATTTATGGTGCAATAGAAAATTTTGAAGGTCATATAAGTGTATTTAACTACAAAAATGGCCCTACATACACAGACTTATATCCCGATTATTTAGAATTAAAAGATAAACCATGTACTGGCGTTTTAAATGTTATACCAGGAATTATAGGTCTTTTACAAGCAACAGAAGCTATAAAAGTTATTACAGGTATTGGTAAAGTTTTAAGTGGTTATTTACTAATATATAATAGTCTCAATTCATCATTTAAAAAGATAAAAATAAAAAAAATAAAAAAAACTAATAAAGCAAGAATTAAATCTGAAAATTTAAAAACTATTGATATAAACAACTTAAGTAAATACATTCAACAAAAACATAAAATATCAATCATAGATATAAGACAACAAATAGAATTTCAAACAAACCATATTATTAACGCAATAAATATTCCATTAAAAAAACTAAAAAACAAAAAAAATTTAAATTTAATGAAAAAACTTAGTGAGACAAGTCTTTTAATTATTTATTGTAGCCATAATTCTAGATCCATAATAGCATCAGAATTACTAAATAAAGAAAAAATTATACACTATAGATTGAAAGACGGATTCAGTAAATGGTTATAAATAAATACTAGTATTTTATATAAAGATTAAATAAAATATAATAATAAAACAATATATTAAATAAAAGAAAAAATAACATATGAATAAAAAAATAACAATGATCTTGAAAGACGAAAAAGATAAAGTTCAACAAGAAAAAATAATAAATGTCACCAGAGGATATGCATTTAACTATCTAATACCCCAAAATATAGCAGAAATTGCAACTCCTGGTAAATTAAAACATTTAAATATGTTGAAACAAAAAGAAAAACAAAAAATAAAAATCAATAAAGAAAAAGCAAATATTACTTTAGAACATATAAATATGATTAATAAAATTACTATCAAAAAAAAATATGGTAGTAAAATGCAAATCTTCGGACAAATAAATGAAAGAGAAATACTAAAGAAAATATTTGAACATACAGGATATAACTTAAATAAAAAACAAATTAATATACCTAACATAAAAACTATTGGTAACTATCAAATAATAATCAAAATACTTGATCATGCAGAAACAAACTTATTACTTCATATAATACCTGAAATAACAGAAAATAATATTTAATTATACTAAAATATGTAAGAATATAAAACTTGTAAATAATATGATGAATAAAAATAAATTCAAATACTGTAGAATATATAGCAAGTTTTATTTGATAAAACAAACATATAAAAATAAAAAATAAATCAATATACAAAACTGAAATTTTATTACGTGAGTATTACATAAATTATATATAATTTTTATATTTTATAATACGTATTATTATATTCATTTAATATATTAATGAAATATTAAATTGATAATATAAATAATAATAATGAATCATCTATATCACTATTTAATTCTACCTAACAATCATATAGCAGAAGAAATAATACTTGGCTATATTATGATTAATCCATATATAAAACAACATATATTGCAAAATATAAATCCTGAACACTTTTTTCTTGAATCACATAAATTAATTTATACATATTTACACAATACTTATAGTGAAGATTATTTAAATATAAAAAACTTATTAAACATCATTAATAATAATTCAAAAATCAACAAAATAATTTCACTACAAACCATAATTAAACTCATTAAACAAGGTCAAATCTTCAATACATCTCAAAATAAGACTTTTTACCTAGATCAATTACTAAAAGTAATATATGAAAATCATATAAAAAGATTATTTATTCAATATTCTTATAATATTATTAATTTATCTTATAATCATAAAGTATCTATCTATAAAATATCTTCACAATCTTTATTGCATTTAAATTCAATTAATAAAACATTAGAGAACAAAAATCTTGACAACTCACAATTTTTTTTATCTGAACTATTTGAAGATTTAACTAATAATAATAATCAAAGAATAATTCAATCTGGTTTTACATACCTAGATAGAATTACTACAGGATTTCCTGCTGGAGACCTAATTATAATTGCTGGTAGACCATCTACAGGCAAAACTTCTTTTATTATCAATATAGCATATAATATTTTAACACAATTTAATATTCAAATATGTATTTTTAGTCTAGAAATGACAAGAAAACAAATATTACAAAAACTTATATCCATAGGCTCAACAATTCCTTTATATCTTATAATACAAGGAGAAATTGATCCAGGAGAATGGAATAAAATAATTAATATTTGCCAGCAAATACTTAGATCACAAATTTATATAAATGACAGCACCGATTTATCTATTGAAAGTATTATTAATACATCTGAAAAAATATATCAAGAAGTCAATAATAAGATGATAATATTTATTGACTATCTACAATTAATTACCAGTCAATACTCAATATTTTTTAATAGAAATGAAGAACTAAGCTATATAACAAGACAACTAAAAATTACAGCTCAAAGATTAAAAATACCTATTATAGTCCTTTCACAATTAAATAGACGTATTGAGACAAGAATTAATAAAAAACCGTTACTATCAGACCTTAAAGAAAGTGGCTGTATATCATATAAATTGTTGATACATATTAATCATAAACATAAAATAAATATTATTTTTAATAATTGCTTAAATAGATACATTAAATCTTATATAAAGTACAAAATTACAGCAAACCATTTATTTAACTATTTAAAATATACAAAAAATTCTACAAAAAAAATTGATTTATTTATAGAATATGTGTTTGTTTATAAAATAAATTATTATAAAAAAATTAAAATCACTGAAAATCACCCTGTTTTACAATATAATATATGGATAAAAACACGACATGTAGAAGAAAATCACACAATCAATCAATATAAAAATATTATCCAAAAATTATATAAAAGAATTAAAATCAAACATATATATATTACTTTTTTTTATTACTCTTTAGTATACGAAATTAGTAAAAAAGAATATTGTAATTTTAATTATCAAAAAATTATCTTACATAATTCTATTGAACAAGATGCAGATATAATTATTATGTTATATTCAAACACTTCATCTAATGAAAAAGAAAATTTTTCAAAAAAAGTTATTGATGTTAATATATTAAAAAATAGAAATGGAATTACTGGTTCATTACAGCTTTTATTTAACTTATCAAGTACAAAATTTAAAGATCAAATAAATTAAAAAATCAAAATAAAAAATGATTGCAAAGTAGATATAAGTCTGATATAATAATCTGATGTATACGTGCCGGAATAGCTCAGTTGGTAGAGCAGTGGACTGAAAATCCTCGTGTCACCAGTTCAAATCTGGTTTCTGGCATTTTAAAAATTATATTACTTATATATTTAATAATATAGAAAAGTAATATAATTTTATCTATTATCTATATATAGTTTAAGAAGGTAAAAGCTCTAATTTTTCACCAAGAAGCACAGTTACTTTACCTTCTTCTGTTACATCAACTACAGCACTATCACCAGCTTTAATCTTGCCTGATAAAACTTCTTCTGCCAAACTATCTTCTAAAAGTCTCATTACAGCTCTACGTAATGGACGAGCACCATAACTAGGATTATAACCTTCATCAACTAAACGATTTTTAAACCTTTCTGTAACTTCTAGATCTATCTCTTGTTGTTTAATTCTTTCAAACACTTCTTGCAACATAATATCAGCTATTTCTCTTACTTCATCTTTAGTTAATTGCCTGAATACAATAATTTCATCTAATCTATTAAGAAATTCTGGCCGAAAATATTGCTTTAATTCTTCATTAACGAGAGATCTAATACGATTATATTGAGATTCTGTTTGGGATTCTCCTAATTCAAAACCTAAACTTCCACCTCCTTTCTCAATTACTTTAGAGCCAATATTAGAAGTCATAATTAATAAAGTATTCTTAAAATCAATAGTTCTACCTTTAGCATCAGTTAAACGCCCATCTTCTAAAATTTGCAATAACAGATTAAAAATATCTGGATGTGCTTTTTCTATTTCATCAAATAAAATTACAGTATAAGGACGCTTTCTAACAGCTTCTGTTAAATAACCACCTTCACTATAACCAACATATCCAGGAGGTGAACCTATTAACTTAGAAACTGTATGTCTCTCCATATATTCCGACATATCTAATCGAACCATTGCTTCTTGAGCACCAAAAAAGTAAGAAGCTAATGCTTTTGTTAATTCTGTTTTACCCACACCAGTAGGACCAGAAAAAATAAAACTAGCAATAGGTCGATTTGGATTTTTCAATCCAACTCTAGCACGTCTAATAGCTCTTGATACTGCAACAACAGCTTCATCTTGGCCAATAATACGACTATGTAATGTTTCTTCCATATGCATTAACTTTTCAGACTCACTTTTAGTTAACTTAGTTACAGGAATACCAGTCCAAAAAGCTACTATTTCAGCAATATCTTCTTCTGTAACAATGGGATCTTCTACTTGCAAATCAGGCTCACTTTTTTTACTTTGTGCAATAGCTGCAATTTGAGCTTTAATTTCCATTTCACGTGTTCTATATTGTTCAGCTTTCTCATACTTTTGAGCTCTTATAGCTTCATCTTTAGTTTTCAAAACAGATCTCAATTCTTTATCTAATTCTCTAGCAGCAGGCGGTAGCTGAGAATTTAATAATCGGACTCTTGAACCAGCTTCGTCAATTAAATCTATAGCTTTATCTGGAAGAAACCGGTCAGAAATATACTGATTAGCATATTTAGCAGCAGCAGCTAATGCTGCATCCGACATTTTCAACTGATGATGCTTCTCATAACGATCTCGTAATCCAAATAGAATTTCTATTGTCTCTTCAACACTAGGTTCACCAACTAAAACAGGCTGAAAACGTCTTTCTAACGCAGCATCTTTTTCAATATGTTTACGATACTCTTCTAGGGTAGTTGCACCAATACATTGTAATTCACCTCTAGCTAAAGCAGGCTTTAATAAATTAGCAGCATCTATAGCACCTTCAGCTGCTCCAGCACCGATCAAAGTATGTACTTCATCAATAACTAATATTATATTATTAGCAGATTTGATTTCATCCATAATTCTTTTCAAGCGTTCTTCAAATTCACCTCTATATTTAGTGCCTGCAACTAAAAGTCCTACATCTAAAGTTACAACTAGCTTATCCTCTAAAATGGCTGGAATATCTCTATTAGCAATTCTTTGCGCTAAGCCTTCAGCAATAGCTGTTTTACCCACACCAGGTTCACCTATTAGTACAGGATTATTTTTTGTTCTTCTACCTAAAATTTGTATTACTCTTTCAATTTCTTTTTGTCTTCCAACCACAGGATCTAAAATACCTTCTACAGCTAATTCAGTTAAATTAGAGCCAAACTCTTCTAAAGTTGGAGTTTTACTTCTAGCTTGCATTGTACTATTGCCATTTGCATTAGCTTCTGCATTATCTCCTAACATTTGAATAACTTCAGTTCTAATAGAAGCAACATTAACAGCTAAATTCTCTAAAACCCTTGCAGCAACACCTTCTCCTTCACGTACTAAGCCCATTAATAAATGCTCAGTACCAATATAATTATGACCTAATTGCCTTGCTTCTTCTAGTGATAATTCTAAAACTCTTTTAGCTCTAGGTGTAAAAGGAATTTCAACAGCAACAAAACCAGAACCACGGCCAATAATTTTCTCTACTTCAATACGAGCATCTTTCAGATTGACATTCATGGATTTCAAAACTTGGGCAGCAATTCCAGTACCTTCACCAATTAAACCTAGAAGAATCTGCTCTGTTCCAACAAAATTATGACCTAGACGTCTTGCCTCTTCTTGAGCTAACATAATAACTTTTATTGCCTTTTCAGTAAAACGCTCAAACATATATAAGAACCAGTTAAATATTTTTTTACCTTTGATACTATATAATAATAACACAATTATATAAATAACTAAAGTAGAATAGAAAATACTTATTCATAAATAAAATTTGACTAAATAAATCAATATTCAATAAAATAATAATAATTACAAATATAATAAACAATAAATATTTATGAAATTTAGTGTCAATGTCAATTCTAACATAATATATGACATAGAAAACCAATATAAAAAAAAAAAAATACAAAATAAAAAAGAAGGGGAAAGGGTAAAAATAGGAGTACTAATTAAAGAAGGAAATAAAGAGAGAATACAGATATCAGAAGGTGTAGTAATATCAAAAAATAATTCTAACTTAAATACTACCATTACAGTACGAAAAGTATTACAAAACATTGGAGTAGAGAAAGTATATCTCATTCATTCTCCAAGGATTACACAAATAGATATAACAAGAAAATCAAAAATTAGAAGAGCTAAATTATATTATTTGCGTAATAGATCAGGAAAAGCAACACGATTAAAACAAAAATTTGTCTAACATTTTATATAACTATAATGGATACATAACTCAGTTGGTTAGAGTATTACGTTGACATCGTAAAAGTCACTGGTTCAAGTCCAGTTGTGTCCACTCTAATTTCATCTAAAATATGATTGATTTTTATTATTATATTCAGTAAAATTATATACTATGATATATGGGTCGGTGCCCGAGTGGTTAATGGGGGCGGACTGTAAATCCGTTGGCTTAGCCTACGTTGGTTCAAATCCAACCCGGCCCAATAAAATTATATATGCCCTTATAGCTTAGTGGTAGAGCATCTTTTTGGTAAGAAGAAGGCCATGGGTTCAATTCTCATTAAGGGCTTTTGAATTATGAACTATTTAATATTAATTACTAGATAATTGACTAATATTTACAAATTCATTTAATTTTTTTGATTGTTTTACAATACCTATCATTTGAGAATTACTCTTACCAGGAGCAACCATAGGATAACAATTTTCATCTTCAACAACTTTACAATCTAAAACACATGGACCATCATAATTAATAAAAAATTGTAAAACTTGATGAATACTATTTTTAGTTTGTAACTCAATACCTAAAATACCAAAAGCTTTAGATAACTGAACAAAATCCGGTGAACCTTTATCCATGTTAGAATGAGAGTAACGCTCTCCATAAAATGCTTGTTGCCACTGACGTACCATTCCTTGCCATTTATTATTAATGATAACAATTTTTAATGGCAAATTATATAAAGCAATAGTAGCCAGTTCTTGTAAATTCATTTGAAAACTTGCATCACCACTAATACAAATTACTTGTCGAGATAAATCAGCTATTTGAACACCTATCGCAGCTGGAAGACCATAGCCCATAGTTCCTAATCCGGCACTAGACATCCAATGACGGGGTAAAACATTTAAGAATTGAGCTGCCCACATTTGATGTTGACCAACATCTGTTGTAAAATATGCTTCTGATGCTATTTGAGATAAATAATGAAGTATTTCCTGTGGTGCAATATTATCTTGTTTTTTAGGTATCAACAAAGGATAATTTTGTTTCCATGACACAATTCTTTCTCTCCAAGATCTTGTTTGGTCATTAATATTTTTTATATCACTATGACTGCTAATATAACCTAATATTTCACTAATCACTAATCGAATATCTCCTACTACAGCTACTTGAGGTATTCTATTTTTACCTACTTCTGCAGGATCAATATCAATATGAATCACTTGAGCATTACAAGCAAATTCATCTAATTTACCAGTTACTCTATCATCAAAACGTGCTCCTAAAGCAATTAATAAATCACACTCACTAACAGCAAAATTAGCATATGCTGTTCCATGCATTCCAAGCATGCCTAAAGATAAATTATGCCTTTCATCAATAATACCCTTACCCATTAAAGTAGTAGTAACTGGTATTTGAAATTGAACAGCTAATTCTGTAATTACAGAATGTGCACCTGAAATTATAGAACCACCTCCAACATATAATAAAGGCTGACTAGACTGCTGAATCATTTGAACAATTTTCGCGATTTGCTTATATTTAGGTTTCATGATAGGTCTACAACCAGGTAAATAAACATGTCTTGGCTCTACAGGTTGATAGAAAAATTTTTCTAAACCTACATCCTTAGGAATATCAATTAACACAGGACCAGGACGACCATGCTGGCAAATATAAAAAGCATCAGCAACAATTTGAGACATAGCTCTAGGATCTCTAACAACATATGAATGCTTCACTATAGGTAGAGTAATACCAAAAATATCAACCTCTTGAAATGCATCTGTACCAATAAAAGATCTAGATACTTGACCAGTAATTAAAATAAGAGGAATAGAATCCATTTGAGCAGTTGCAATTCCAGTAACTAAATTAGTCGCTCCTGGTCCTGATGTAGCAAAACATATACCTACTTTTCCTGTTGATCTAGCATAGCCATCAGCAGCATGAACAGCACCTTGTTCATGCCTAAATAATATATGATGAACTTTATTATTTTTTTCCCAAGCATAAAGTTCATCATATATAGGTAAAATAGCTCCTCCAGGATAACCAAAAATATGAAAAACATCATGTCTAACTAAACTATCCATTAAAGCAAAAGCACCTGTCACCTTCTCACAATTGATTGACATAAAATTTATAATGATATATATGAGATAAATAATATAAATAAATTAAATATTTGATTTTTTAGTTGTTGATTTAAAAATAAATATTGTTTTATTACTTTTAATATATAATATTATATATGTTTAATTTTGTTGTTTTGATTTTCTTATTCTATTTCTAACATTAATCTTAATGTATTATATGTAATTATAAATATTGTACCTATAATTACAGGTATTAAAATCTTCTGTTTTTTGTTCTTTAATAACTTAAAAATAGGTTGAATAGTTGTCAAGAAAAACCCTATGAATACAGCTATTATAAATAATGGGAATTTTTTAATATTTTTCCATAAATTATTCATGACTATCTTTTTTTTTATTTTTTTTTTACAATAAATTCATAATAATTAGTTTCTTAGCCTTTTAATTTTCTATATATATTTTAGGATTTTTTATGTTGAATTCTACTCAATTTATACAATATTTAATGAGTATGTCGTCTTTGATTCGTCAATACACTGGGCAAGTAATTGTAGTTAAATATGGTGGGGCTGCTATGCAAGATGAATCTTTAAAAAGGATAGTTATAGATGATATTTTATTTTTACACTTATTAGGTATAAAAGTTATTGTTGTACACGGTGGTGGCCCTATTATAAATCAATGGTTATATAAGTGTAATATTCAACCTGTTTTTGAAAACGGTGTCAGAATTACAGACCAAAAAACCATGGAAATTGTTCAAATGGTTTTAGAGGGAAAAGTGAACAAGAATTTAGTTTCCATGTTGAATTTATTTGGTAATTATGCGATAGGTCTTTCTGGTCGTGATTTGAATTTAATTCATCCTATTCCTTTATCTACAAATAGTAATGACTTTGTTGGTACTGTAAGTAAGGTTGATCCTAAAATTTTAAATTCTCTCTTAAACGATGGTTATATACCTGTTATAGCCAGTATTGCTTCTGATTCTACTGGTCGTACTTATAATATTAATGCAGATACGGTAGCTGGTGCTTTAGCTAAAGCTTTGAAAGCGAAAAAATTAATTTTCTTAACGGATACTTTTGGTATTATGCGCGATATAGCAAAGCCTGATACGTTGTTGAAAACTTTAACTATTCCTGAAGTTTTAGACTTAAAGAAAAATAATATTATTTCAGGTGGTATGATTCCCAAAGTTGATTGTTCTATTGATGTTCTGCATTCTAATGTCCAAGCAGTTCATATTATAAATGGTTGTTTACCACATGCTTTATTGCAAGAAGTTTTGACTTCAGAAAGAGTAGGATCTATGTTAACTCTTTAAATTTTATTAAAAGAGTTTGTTTCTTAATTTATATGATGCTATAATACTTATATAACTTGCTTGGCTCAGTAGCTCAGTCGGTTAGAGCAGGGGACTCATAAGCCCAAGGTCGCAGGTTCAAATCCCGCCTGAGCCATATTAAAAAGTTATGATAAAATATCTTTTTATGGAGAAGTGGCTGAGAGGTTGAAAGCGGCAGATTGCTAATCTGCTATATGTTTTTTAACATATCGAGGGTTCGAATCCCTTCTTCTCCTTTAATTATGTCTCTGAGTTATAATATATTGATATTTCATTAAAAATTATTTATAATTAGGTCTACTGGGACTGTAGTTCAAATGGTTAGAGCACCGCCCTGTCACGGCGGAAGTTGCGGGTTCGAGTCCCGTCAGTCTCGTTTATTGTTTTATAATGCGTATTCATACTTATGTGGAATTGATGTATATTCGCTTATGATTTCACGAAACTCTTCACCTTCTATAGTTTCTTTTTCTATTAGTAGATCTACAAGCCGATCAATAACCACTCTATTCTCTTGGATAATTTTTAGTGTATTTTGATGACATTCTTGTACAATTTTTTGAATTTGTTCATCAATTTTTATTGCTACTTCATCCGAGTATTCTGATGAAGATCCCATTCCTCTTCCTAAAAAAGGGTTAGATTCTTCATTTTCTAGTGATAGTGGACCAATAGAAGACATACCAAATCTAGTAACCATTTGTCTTGCCATAGATGTTATTTGTTGTAGGTCATTACTTGCACCTGTTGTGACTTCTGAATCTCCAAATACTACTTCTTCAGCTGCTCGACCACCTAATGCACCCATAATTCGTGCTTTAATTTCTGATCTTGAAATTAAGTTTTGATCTTCAGATGGAGTAAACCATGTTAAACCTCTTGCTTGTCCTCTTGGAATTAAAGTTACTTTTTGTACTGGATAATGATCTTTTAATAATGTACCTACAATTGCATGACCTATTTCATGGTAAGCTATTAGGCGTTTACTTTTACTGTCAATTAATGGCATTCCTTCCATACCAGCTACAATTCTATCGATTGATGTATCGATTTCATTGAGCGTAATAGCATTTTTCTTTCTTCTAACTGTTAATATTGCAGCTTCATTTAATAAGTTAGCTAAGTCAGCACCGGAAAATCCTGGTGTTCTTCTTGCTATTATTGATAAAGAAACGTTAGGGGCAATTTTTTTATTACGTGCATGTACTTTAAGAATAGCTAGTCTTCCTTTGAAATCTGGTACATCTACATTCACTTGTCTATCAAATCTTCCAGGTCTTAGTAATGCAGAATCTAAGATATCAGCTCTATTTGTTGCAGCAATTACAATAATACCAGTATTTCCTTCAAAACCATCCATTTCTGTTAGTAATTGATTTAGTGTTTGTTCTCTTTCGTCATTACCTCCACCTATACCAGTGCCTCGTTGTCTTCCAACTGCATCAATTTCATCAATAAAAACAATGCAAGGTGCATTTTCTTTAGCTTTTTTGAATAAGTCTCTTACCCTAGATGCTCCGACACCTACAAACATTTCTACAAATTCTGACCCAGAAATACTAAAAAAGGGTACATTTGCTTCACCTGCAATAGCTTTAGCTAATAATGTTTTGCCTGTTCCAGGAGGTCCTACTAATAGTACTCCTTTGGGTATTTTAGCACCCACAGCTGTAAAAGATTCTGGTTGTTTTAAAAATGTAACAACTTCTTCAAATTCTTCTTTTGCTTCATCTATCCCAGCTACATCATCAAATACTACTCCTGTTTTAGCTTCCATTTGGAAAAGTGCTTTAGATTTTCCAAATGACATTGCTTGTCCAGGTCCACCGTTTGTATTATTAGAACGTCGAAATAAATAAGCTAAACCTCCAATAAGTAAAAGAGGAAAAAATAGATTGCCAATTAAGTTCCATATGGCTGTATTATTTTTAGCTGGATGGGCATCTAAATCTATATTATTTTTTTTAAGTTTTATAATTAATTCAGGTGCACTTGCTGGTAACTCAACACGAATTTTTTGTAGGCGATTTCCTAATTCAGGTCCTAAAGCTTCTACTATTGCTGTATGACCATTATCATAAATATCTACTTTCTTTACCCATCCCATATCTAAATATTCTAAAAATCTTCCATAGGTCATTCTTGAATTTGCTATATTGCTATTTAGATCGTTACTACTAGGTGTAAGAAAGCCTTGCCATAAAAAAAAGCTAATAATCATTATTGGTAAAGACCATAGTAAAAATGTTTTCCAAGATAGTTTCATAATTATTAAGCCTTATATTCATATAGTTTATGAATGGTTAATTGTATTGTATTATTTAAGTGAATGTAACATTTTTTATATTTTAATGGCAACTATACGTTATTAAATTCTTTTTATTATATCTAATTTCCTTATATGTTCATATAAGTTAATTATGTTTTTTTATTTAGTTTGATATAATAATCCAATATTATTATTGATTTATTGTATTTAATTTTTTTTATGATTAAAAAAGGTTCGAAAGTAAAAGTTTTACGACCAGAGTCTTATTGGTTTCAATATACTGGTAAAGTTGTTAAAGTGGAAAAAGATATTAAGTATCCTGTTTTAGTAAGGTTTGATAAAGAATCTTATAATGGTGTTAACAGTAATAATTTTTCTTTAGACGAACTTCAATTAGTAAGTTAAAATATTTCTATTAAAAGCATTATAAAGTATTATAATGCTTTTGATATTTAGCTACCTAGGCTTGTCCAGTCTACATCTACATTTTCTAAAATTAATGATGAATTATATATTTGTAGTATAATTAACAAAAATAAAAAAAATAATAGCATGAATATTGCCATTATAGGTGTTGTACCCCATCCTGGAGCAACTTTTCCATATTCTGAGTTTAAAGGTCTTAATATTTCTCCTAGTCTAGTTCTTAGTGCCATATCTTATTTGTATAGTGTTTATATTTTTTATGTCTATAATAGTATTATTATAAAAAAAACTAACTTTATTTGTATTTGATCTATGGAAACTGCAACAGTTCTTAGTATTTTTATTTCTAGTTTGCTATTAGGAATAACATTATATTCTATATATACAGCTTTTGGTCCAATTTCAAAAGAATTAAGAGATCCTTTTGAAGAACATGAAGAATAATAGTATTTAGTGTATATATAAATTTAACCACTCTCATATTTTAAATTTTAAATATGAAATTTGAGAGTGGTATTAATATTTTATTGTTCTGATATATTTTAGGTTATTATTTCAATGTTCAATAATACTTTCATTACTTCGCTATTCTTGGTGGATCTCTAAAAAATACAGCAAAAAATATAACCATTAGAGTACCCACCAATAAAAAAACATAAACTAGCGCTTCCATATTTTCTCCTTGTTATAGAAATTCTTTTTTTTATAAAAATTATATATGTATATAGTCATTAAACAAAAGAAATTATACTGCACCTTGTTTTTTACTACTTCTATCACCTAACTTTTGGAATGCGCCAAATTCTACTTGTTCTGTTACTTCTGCGCCAATTCCGGCAAATACATCTCTGAAAATAGTTCTTGATCCATGCCATAGGTGGCCGAAGAAAAAGATTAATGCAAAATTTGCATGTCCAAATGTGAACCATCCGCGTGGACTACTTCTAAATACTCCATCAGATTCTAAAGTAGTTCTGTCAAATTCAAAGACTTCACCTAACTGTGCTTTACGTGCATATTTTTTTACACTAGGTGCATCTGTAAAAGATTTACCATTTAATTTTCCACCATAAAAATTAACTGTTACACCTACTTGTTCAATACTGTATTTTGATTCTGCACGTCTGAATGGTATATCTGCTCTAATAATTCCATCTTTATCTACGAGTATAACAGGAAATGTTTCGAAAAAAGCAGGCATTCTTCGCACTGTTAATTCTCTGCCTTCTCTATCTTGAAAAATTGGGTGGCCTAACCATGCTTCTGCAATTCCATCACCTTTATCCATTGGTCCAGCTCTAAACAGGCCTCCTTTTGCTGGGTTATTACCAATATAATCATAGAATGCTAATTTATCAGGTATTTTTGACCATGCTTCTTCTGGTGTTGCACCTTCATTAATATAGTTTTCTACTCGTCTTTCAATTTCTTGTTGAAAGTAACCACTATCCCATTGATATCTTGTAGGTCCAAATAATTCTAATGGTGTAGTTGCTGAACCATACCACATGGTACCGCATGTTACAAAAGCACTAAAAAAAACAGCTGAAATACTACTTGAAAGTACAGTTTCTATATTACCCATTCTTAATGCTCTATATAGCCTTTGTGGAGGTCTAACTGTCAGGTGGAATAGTCCAGCTAAAATTCCAACTGTTCCTGCTGCAATATGATGTGAAGCTATTCCACTAGGATTAAATGGATTAAAACCATCAGGACCCCAAGCTGGAGCTACAGGTTGTACTTTTCCTGTTACTCCATATGCGTCTGATATCCAGATTCCTGGTCCAAATAAACCTGTTGCGTGGAATGCACCAAAACCAAAACATAGCAAACTAGATAATAATAAATGAATACCAAAAATTTTAGGTAAATCTAAAGCTGGTTCACCAGTCCGTGGATCTCTAAATAATTCTAAATCCCAATATACCCAATGCCATATAGATGCTAAAAATAGCATGCCAGATAAAACTATATGTGTAATAGCAACGCCTTCAAAGCTCCATAAACCAGGATTTGAGACACTTTCTCCTGTGATACTCCAACCACCCCAAGAGTCAGTAACACCTAATCTGGCCATAAAAGGCATTACAAACATTCCTTGTCTCCACATAGGGTTTAGTACAGGGTCAGATGGATCAAATACTGCTAGTTCATATAAGGCCATTGATCCTGCCCAACCAGCTACTAACGCCGTATGCATCAGATGAACAGAAATTAGACGTCCTGGATCATTTAAAACAACTGTATGTACACGATACCATGGTAATCCCATGAATTACATACCTCCTTTCACAAAATATAATATATTTGCCTTTCTTACATTATTCTATGATAATTTTTATCTATTATTATATTATAACACTCTTTATTAGAATTTTTTTATTCGAATTTATAATAAATAATGTTTTTTACTATAATTAGATTAATAATATTAAATATAATTAAAATCCATATTCCTTGCTCTATTGTAATACTCATCCATAAGTTTTGAATAATGAATGTTTTATATTCTATAATTGTTTTATCTAATAAATTTCTTGTTATTTCTATAGCATATGTTAAAGGGTTAATACTGGCTATCATTTGTAGCCAATATGGCATAAATGATAGTGGTGCTAATGCTGTACTTGAAAAAAGCATTGGTAAATTGATGATTAAAATAAAAGCTAATAGTTCTATATGACCTGGTAGAATGAAAGCTAAACAAATACTTATACTACCAATACTTAAAGTAATAAGTGAAGTTATGATTAAAGTTGTAAAGATCATTGTTAGTGAGTATTGTATTTGTTTGTGTAAGAGTATATTAAAAAGAATGATAAATAAAGTTTGAATAGTTGTAATAGTAATAACAAATATTACATGAGATATAATTAATGAGTTACGTGATTGAATAGGTGAACTTAAAAGTCTATTAAAGAATCCAAATTCTCTGTCAAACATTAGTGGTAACCCAGCATTTATAGAACCTGTAAAAGCAGTAAATATAATGATTCCTGGGCTTAAAAATGAATTATAGTTAGTATTTTCTGTAAACAGACCTACTGGTGCATTTTGGAATAATGCACCAAATAATATAAGCCATAATAGTGGTTGTAAGATTCCAGAGATAAGTGTAGATGGCCTCCTTCGTGTTTGTAAGTATAAACGTCTAATTAATGCATAAGTTTCATGATAAATATAATTTAATTGATTGTTTTGTTTAATTTCATTTTTAGGTTTTAAGTGAATTTTTGTATATTTTAATGAATATGTCATTGTACTATTATGTTAATTTTGTAAATTTATTTCTAAATTCCTTAACTTTATTTAATGCCATTTTCTATGGTTTTGTATTTTTGTTAATTAAATTTTATATTAGCTCTATATTTCTGTTTTAAGATTATTTAGGAGTTATAGTATAGTTATTATCAAACTCTTTTTTATATAATAAAACAAAAAGGAAAATTTGTTATGAATTATAAAGTAACATTAATTAATGAAGAAGAAGATACAACTCATGTAGTTGATTGTCCTGATGATGAGTATATTTTGGATACAGCAGAAGAATCAGGAGTAGATTTACCTTACTCATGTAGAGCAGGTTCTTGTTCTACTTGTGTTGGTATTGTAACAGAAGGAACTGTATCTCAGGAAGATCAATCTTATTTAGATGATGATCAGATTGCAGAGAATTTGGTATTGACTTGTGTAGCATACGCTACAAGTGATTGTACTATTTTGGTGAATAAAGAAGAAGAATTATATAACTAATTTTTAGATAATGTAATTTTATTAAAATTAGAGAATATATATTATATATTCTCTCTAATTTGCTACTTATAATTTGATTTCAATATCTACTCCAGCTGGAATGTTTAGTTTCATAAGAGAATCAATTGTTTGTGAAGATGGCTCATAAATATCTATGATACGAGTATGAGATTTAATTTCAAAATGCTCTCGTGAATCTTTATCTACATGAGGAGATCTTAACACACAATATATTTTACGTTTTGTTGGTAATGCTATAGCCCCACTAGACTTAGTATTTGTTGTTTTTGCTGTATTGATTATTGTTTTACATGATTCTGTTAATAAATAATGAGTATAGCTTTTTAGTCTTATTCTGATTTTATTATCTTTAGTAAATTTCATATATCTTTTTATTTTATACAAGAATTTTAGATACTACTCCAGCACCAACAGTTCTTCCACCTTCACGTATAGCAAATCTCATACCTTGTTCAATGGCTATAGGATTTATTAATTCAGCACTCATTTTAATTCTATCTCCGGGCATGACCATTTCAGCTTCTGTTCCATCATCAGCAGTGAATTGTTTAATAGTTCCTGTAACATCTGTTGTTCGAACATAAAATTGTGGTCTATAGCCAGGAAAGAAAGGAGTATGTCTTCCTCCTTCTTCTTTTGTTAAAATATATACTTCAGCTTCAAATTGTGTATGAGGTGTAATAGTTCCTGGTTGTGCTAAAACCATTCCTCTTTCTATATCTTTTTTTTGTATACCTCTTAATAAAATCCCAATATTATCACCAGCCATTCCTTCATCTAATGTTTTTTGGAACATTTCTAAGCCTGTAATAGTCGTAGTACTTGTATCTTTTAATCCCACTATTTCAATAGTATCACCAACCTTAATTATACCTCTTTCAATTCTACCAGTTGCTACTGTACCTCTTCCAGTAATAGAAAATACATCTTCAACTGCCATTAAAAAGGTTTTTTCTGTGTCTCTTGTTGGTGTTGGTATATATTCATCCACAGCGTTCATCAAACTATGTATTTTATCTACCCATTTATTTTCACCTTTTTGAATCTTATTATTGGCTGATACTTCATTCAGTGCTTGTAAAGCTGATCCAGCAATGCAAGGTATATCATCACCTGGAAAATCATATTGAGCTAATAACTCACGTACTTCTAATTCTACTAGCTCTAGTAATTCTTCATCATCAACTTGATCTTCTTTATTCAAAAAGACAACAATATTAGGTACCCCTACTTGTTTAGCTAATAAAATATGTTCTCTTGTTTGTGGCATGGGTCCATCGGCAGCTGATACTACTAATATAGCTCCATCCATTTGAGCAGCACCTGTAATCATATTTTTTACATAATCTGCATGTCCTGGACAATCTACATGAGCATAGTGTCTATTTTCAGTTTCATATTCAACATGTGCAGTATTTATTGTTATTCCTCTAGCTTTCTCTTCAGGAGCTGCATCAATTTCATCAAATTTTTTGGCTTTTGTGTTACTAGAAGCAGCTAAAGTAGCTGATATAGCTGCTGTTAATGTTGTTTTACCATGGTCTACATGTCCGATAGTACCTATGTTTACATGTGGTTTTTTACGTTCAAATTTTTCACGTGCCATATTTTATCCTTTTTTTTATTGTATTTAGTATCGATAATGTGCAAAAGCTTTATTTGCTTCTGCCATCCGATGTGTTTCTTCACGTTTTCTTATTGTATTTCCAATGTCTTTAGAGGCATCAACAATTTCATTTGCTAGTTTAGTGGATATATTTTTGCCTGATCTATCTTTAGAAAATTTAGTTAACCATCTTAAAGCTAGATTCGTACCTCTATATGCTCTTACTTCCATTGGCACTTGATAAGTTGAGCCTCCTACTCTTCTTGCTTTCACTTCTACTAATGGAGTGGCATTTCTGACAGCTTGTTCAAGTACTTCTAGAGGGTTATTAGATGTTTTTTCTTCAATCATATCTAGAGTTTTATATATTATTTTTTGTGCCAATCCTTTTTTGCCATGTTTTAATATTCGTACAGTTAACATACTGATGAGTTTACTTTGGTAGATTGGATCAGGATGAATAAATCTTTTTGTTGCTTGATTACGACGCGACATTTTTATATTTATTATATATTAGTTTTTACTTTGTTTGGTGCCATATTTTGATCGGCTATTTTTTCTATCTTTGACTCCAGCAGAATCTAATGTACCTCTAACGATGTGATATCTTACACCTGGTAAATCTTTAACACGGCCACCTCTTATTAAAACAACAGAGTGTTCTTGAATATTATGGCCAATACCAGGTATATATACTGTTACTTCAAAGCCAGAAGTTAATTTAACTCTAGCCACTTTTCTCAGTGCTGAATTGGGTTTTTTAGGTGTTGTTGTATAGACTCTTGTGCATATGCCTCTTCTTTGTGGACAGGATTTTAGTGCGGGAGATTTCGTTTTCTTATCAGATTTTTTACGTTCGGATCTTATAAGTTGTTGAATCGTTGGCATTGTTTTTATTCACTTATATTCAGTTTTTTTGAATATTCTTAATATTATAAATATTGTCATATATGCTGTCAAACATTTCAATTTTAGTGTATGTATAATTAATTATTAGTTGTATCTTCCTCTATTTTATATTTTCTCATAAATCGTTCAACTCTACCTTCTGTATCTATAATTTTTTGTGAACCTGTAAAAAAAGGATGGTTACCAGACCATATATCTACATATAATTCTGGTTTTGTTGAGCCAACAGTCATTATATGTTTTCCGTCACAGTATACTTTTGATTCTTTGTACCATTTAGGATGTATATTTTTTTTTGTCATTTTTTTATTCTCATGATTTAACGTTTCGAATATTGAGGTGCTTTTCGTGCTTTTCTTAGTCCATATTTTTTTCTTTCTTTGACTCTTGCATCTCTAGTTAGAAAACCTTCTGATTTTAATGTAGTACGATTTTCTGGGTTTATTGTACATAATGCTCTTGCTATACCTAGTCTAATTGCACCAGCTTGACCTGTTAAGCCACCTCCTTGAGTTTTTACATGAATATCATACTCTGTACTTAATCCTAATATTTTTAATGGTCCATATGAAATACGTAAGTAATTAGGACTAAATTGTAAATATGATTCTCCCGGTATACCATTAATAATTAATTTTCCAGATCCTGGTATCAGTCTTACTCTTGCTACAGATGTTTTTCTACGTCCAGTTCCTGAGTATGATATTTTTGAGTTGTTAGATATAATAGTCATTTGTTATACTATAAATTTATTGTAATAGTTTGAGGTTTTTGTCCTGTATGTGGATGTTGTTCAGATTTATAAACATTAATTTGTCTGAAAATTTGTCTTCCTAATTTATTTTTCGGAAGCATGCCTTTGATAGCATGTTCTATAATTCTTGTAGGTATTCGTTTATTTAAACTTGTAAAGTTTTCTATTTTTAAGCTTCCTGGTTTTCCAGAATGTCTTATGTATTTTTTGTTATATTTTTTTTGTCCTGTAACAACAATATCTTGTGCATTAATTACAATAATATATATTTTGGAATTTATGTGAGGTGTATATGTTATTTCATTTTTACCTTTTAATAGTCTGGCTATACATGTACTAAGTCTTCCTAGTCTTTGATTTTTGGCATCGATTAAATACCATTTTTGTTTGCTTAAAGTATTTTGTAAATATGTATGATTCATTTTCAAGTATGATTTATTTCTTTTTCGTGTGGTAAATAAATATCTAATTTTTCTTTTAATGCTTCAATGACTTCTTCAGCTGACTTTTGACCAAAGTTTTTAATTTCTAATAGTTCTTCTTGTGAATAATCTAATAAATCAGATATAGAATGTATTTGTGCTCTTTTTAAACAGTTATATGCACGTACAGATAATTGCAGTTCTTCAATTAATACTTCATGTACTTTATTATCGTTTTTACCTTGATTTGTAATAGCTGATTTAAAATCTATATTAGTTAAAGGATGAAATAAATTAGTTAAAATATGAGCTCCTTGGCTAATTGCTTCTTGTGGTGATAAACTTCCATTGGTCCAAACTTCTATTGATAGTTTTTCTTGAATAATGCTTGAATTGACATTTTTTTCTTCGACCTGATAATTAAATTTCGTGGCTGGCATGAATATAGCATCAAGTTGTAGAAAGTCTATGGACTTTTTGTCTATACCTCGATCTATTAATCTATAACCATTACCTCTTTCAATGCGAAACTCCATTTCAAAAATTGTATTATTGCATATTGTAGCAATATATTGTTTTGGATCAATAATTTTAATTTCAGGTGGTAAATCAAATAAACCAGCTGTAATAATAGCTGGTCCTTGTATTCTTACTCTTCCTATTTGTGGTTCTGAGCTATAGCTTTTTAGTACGACTTGTTTTAAGTTTAGCAAAATTTCTAAAACATCTTCTCTAACACCTGTAATTGTCGAAAATTCATGATTAATTCCTGCAATTCTGACCGCTACTATAGCTGTTCCTTCTAAATCAGATAAAATAGTGCGTCTCAATGAGTTTCCAACAGTAATTCCTTGACCTTGTTTTAGAGGTTGTAATATAAAGTGTCCATATTGTTCACGAGCACCTTCTATTTTTGACTCTATACATTCTATTTGAAAATGAGTCATTCAAGAAAGTTCCTTATTAAATAGATATTTTATATATTAATTAATTTAGACTCTTCGTTTTTTAGGTGGTCTACAACCATTATGTGGTACTGGTGTAATATCTTTAATAAGAGTAATTTCTATACCATTAGCTTGTAAAGCTCTAATAGCTGTTTCTCTACCAGCACCAGGCCCATTTACCATTACTTCTGTCTGTTTCATGCCTTGTTCAATTGCTACTTTAGCTGCTTTTTCTGCTGCTATTTGTGCAGCAAATGGTGTTCCTTTTTTTGCTCCTTTAAATCCACTTGCACCAGATGAACACCATGAAATAGTTTCTCCTTTTAAATTGCTAATAGTAATAATAGTATTATTGAATGTGGATTTAATGTGTGTGATTCCATTAATAAGATGTTTTTTATTTTTATTCTTTGTTTTTTGTGTTTGTCTTGCCATGAAAGTTATTATTTTCTTATAAAAAGAGTAATATATTTTTTATTTTCTAGGAGCTTTTTTCTTACCTGCCATAGTTTTTTTTATACCTCTTCTAGTTCTTGCGTTTGTTCTCGTTCTTTGTCCTCTTAAAGGTAAACCAATTCTATGTCTTTTACCTTTATAGCAATTAATTTCCATTAATCTTTTAATATTCATAGATTCTCTTCTTCTCAGATCGCCTTCTATGTCATATTCTTCATTTAAAATTTTTTTAAGTGCGATAATTTGTTGATCTGTTAGATTTTTAATAATGGTATTATTATGAACTTGGATTTTTTTTAGTATTTCTTGTGAACGTGATAAACCTATACCATATATGTATGTTAATCCAATTTCTATTCTTTTATTTTTTGGTAGGTCTACACCTGCAATTCTAGCCATAATTTTTTTAATAATAATAATGGTTTTAACCTTGTCTTTGTTTATGTTTTGGATTTTCACAAATAATCATTACTTTTCTATGTCTACGTATAATTCTGCACTTTTCGCACATTTTTTTTACGGATGGTCTTACTTTCATATCAAAATGTTTATATATTGTATTTAAAATTTAATATTTGAATGTATTCTTATTCCCCCATCATATTATCATATTGTTGAGATATTATATAAGTTTGTATTTGTTTTGCTGTGTCAATAGCTACGCTAACTAAAATTAGTAGTGAAGTTATACCTAATCCTCTAAATATAGTGATATGTGTAATACTAAATAAAATAGATGGTACTAATCCAATAATAAATAAAAAAATAGCGCCTAAAAAAGTGATTTTATTTAAAATATTTTTTAAATATTTATATGTTTCTAAACCAGGTCTTATTCCAGGTATACTAGCTCCCATTTTTTTTAAATTTTTACCTATATCTTCTGGATTAATTACTAATGATGAGTAAAAGTAGCTAAAAAATATAATCAATATAGAATATAGTGGTAAATAAAAAATATGACTGGGATAGAATAATTGTAGTAATTGTTGAATATTAATATTAGGAATTATTTGTGATAGATATGGTACTATCGTCATAGTTGCAGATGCAAAGACTAAAGGCATTACTCCACCTTGATTAAGTTTTAATGGAATATAACTTTGAGGATTTAGTTCTTGTATTTTTCCTAGTTGTCTAGCAGATAAAATAAGTATTTTTCTTTTACCTTCTTGTACAAGTATGGTAATAGTTAGCATTAAGAGAAATACTATAGATAGTAGTATAAAATTATATATAGTCTCTTTATCATAAATATTATTAGTATATTTTAACAAAATTTTTGGTATTCCAGAAACAATATTTTGGAATATTAATAATGAAGCCCCATTACCTATTCCATATTCTGTAATAATTTCTGAAAACCACATGATAATTATAGATCCTGTTGTTAATGTTAAGATACAGTCTAATATAAAAAATTGATTCCAGTTAAATACATATGGTTTGATCCAAAAAGATATTGCCCCGCTTTGCAAGATGGCCCACAGTAATGTTAAATATCTTGTAATTTGTGTTATTTTTTGTCTTCCTAATTCGCCTTCATCTTTTTGAAGTTTTTCTAGTTCAGGGACAATATTTGTTAATATTTGTATAACAATAGATGAATTAATATATGGTACAATACCTAAAGCAAATATGCCAATTGTTGAAAATCCTCCTCCCGAAAATATGTTTAAAAAATTAATAATTTCATTTTGTGCTATATTCTCATAGAAAGAATTATGGTTAATACCTGGTACTGGTATAAATATGCCACATCTTGCAATTATTAATATTATAGTCGTAATAAAAAGTTTCTGTTTAAGTTGAATTGTACTTGTCATATAATTTCAATAATTTTGCAAGAAATTATTTGTCTCTTATTCTCATTAATAAAAGTTTTTTATTTCTATATCTCTATTCTTTGCTGCTTTAGAGAATGTTTGTAATTTTGATAAAGCATTTAAAGCAGCTCTTGCGTTATTTAAAGTATTGTTAGATCTTATTTGTTTTGCTAATATATTTTTTACTCCTGCTAATTCTAATACAGTTCTAACCGAACCTCCAGCAATAACTCCTGACCCTATAGCAGAAGGTCTAATTATAACTTTTGCAGCTCCTGATATACCTTGAACAGTATGTGGTATAGAATTTGATTTTGTTAGAGATATATTAATAATATTTTTCTTTGCATTAGCTACGCCTTTTTTAACAGCGCCGATAACATCACTTGCTTTACCTGTACCTACTCCAATTTGTCCTTTTTCATTACCTACTACTAAAATAGCTCTGAAACTTAATTTTTTTCCTCCTTTAACAACTTTTGTAACTCTTCTAATTTGTACAACACGTTCATCCCAGTTAGATTCGTGTTCTTTGCCTTTTGTATTTTTCTTTTTATTAACCATGAATAGTTTCTATTAAAATTTTATACCTTCTTGTCTTATAGAATCAGCCAGTGCTTTTATACGACCATGATATAGTTTTGTACCACGATCAAATATAATAGATTTAATTCCGTTTATTTTAGCTTTCTGGGCTATGTCTTTACCGACTAATATAGAAGTTTCACAATTGGCTTTGTTTTTAATTGGCAATTGAGGTTTTAAATCTTTTGCGATACTAGAGCTGCTTACAAGAATCTTTTGTGATATATCATCAATTATTTGTACATATATATGTTTGTTAGAACGAAAAACATATAATCTAGGACGTTTACTATTACCTTTTATTCTTTTTTTCATAATTTTGATATATTTATTTTCCTGCTTTACCAACCTTTTTTCTAATTATTTCTCCACTATATCGAATACCTTTTTCTTTATATGGTTCAGGAGGTCTAGTAGATCTGATTTTTGCTGCTATCTGACCTACTTGTTCTTTATTAATACCTGATACAATAATATTGATATTATCTTCTACTTCAATTGAAATATCCTTAGGTGGTTCTATAATAACTGGGTGGCTATATCCTATATTCAATATTAAATTATTGTTATTCATTTGACATCTATAGCCTACACCTCGAATCTCTAGTTTTTTTTCAAATCCTTTTGATACTCCTATGACCATATTATTGATGATAGTTCGGGATAATCCATATAAAGCTTTTGATTCTTTATTGGTTTTAATAAGAGAAAGTTGTAATTGATTATTTTCATTTTGAATATTAATCATTTCAGATAAATTATATGATAATGTACCTTTTGGACCTGTGATCGTAATATAAGATTCTTTGATATGACTTTGAATACCAGGAGGTAAAATTATAGATTTTTTTCCTATTCGAGACATTTTGAATTTCCTAAATTATTATTTAATTACCAAATATAGCACAAAACTTCTCCACCTAAACCGTTATATCTAGCTTTTTTATCTGTCATAACTCCTTTAGATGTTGATATAATTGCTATTCCAATACCGCCAAGTACTTTTGGTAGTTCTTTATGGTTAGCATATACTCTGAGTCCTGGTTTGCTTATGCGTTTTAATGCTGTAATTACAGGCTCTTTATATTTTCCTTTGTATTTTAATGATATTAACAGGTAATTTCTTAAATTTTCGTCTATCTCTTCAAATTCGTATATAAAGCCTTCTTCTTGTAAAACTCTAATAATACTTCTAGTTATTTTTGTTGCCGGTACTTGTACAATTTGATGTCTTGATAGATTGGCATTTCTAATACGTGTTAACATGTCTGCAATTGTATCATTAACCACTTTTGATTTTTTATCCCCTTTTTTATTTTAATTTACTTGAATGGCATGCCGAAACCTTTTAATAATGCTAGGCTTTCTTGATCATTATTAGCTGTAGTTACTATAGATATATCTAGTCCTCGTATTTTATCTATGCTATCATACTCTATTTCTGGAAATATTAATTGTTCTTTGAGTCCAAGATTATAATTACCTCTACCATCAAATTTATTTTTATCAATACCTCTAAAGTCTCGTATTCTTGGCAATGATAAATTAATTAGTTTATTAAGAAAATCATACATTTTGTTCTTTCTTAATGTTACTGTCAAACCTACTGGAGCATTTTCTCTAAGTTTAAAACCTGCAATAGATTTTTTGGCTTTTGTAATAACTGGTTTTTGTCCTGTAATTAATGTTAATTCTTTTATATTATTTTCAAGTATTTTTGAGTTTTGTGCTGCTTCTCCTAATCCTCTATTTATAGTAATTTTAGTTAGTTTAGGTATTTGATGTATATTTTTATATTCAAATTTTTGAACTAAGCTAGGGCAAATTTTGTTATAGTAGAGTTCTTTTAAAGATTTATTCATATTATTTTATTTTATTATTTCACCATTTTTAATTAGAATTTTTTGTTTTTTATTTTTACTATTTTTTGTATATCGGAATCTACTAGAAATTTTTTCATCTACACTATAAAGCATAACATTAGAGCTATGAATAGGTACTTCAATTTGTATAATCTTTCCTGTGTCTTTTTCTTGTTTTGGTTGTATATGTTTAGTTTTTAAATTTACATTTTCTACAATTACTTGTTGTTTTTTGTAAATAATTTTTGTAATTTTGCCTGTTTCTCCTTTATGTTTACCACTAATTATTTGTACATAGTCGCCTTGTTTGACATGAATTTTATTTTTCTTTTCTTTCACTATACTACCTCCGGTGCTAAAGATATAATTTTTGAAAAATTTTTATCTCTTAGTTCTCTTGCAATAGGTCCAAATACACGTGTTCCTCTAGGGTTATTTTCTTGATTAATAATAACTGCAGCATTATCGTCAAATCTAATATTCATTCCATCGGTTCTACGAATAGTTTTCTTAGTCCTTACTATTACTGCTCTGACAATATCGGATCTTTTGACTGGCATATTAGGTGATGCATCTTTTACTACACCAATAATAATATCGCCTATTTTTGCGTAATGTGGATTACTTGTACCTAAAATTCTTATGCACATAATTTTACGTGCTCCACTATTATCTGCAACATTTAAGTAGCTTTGATTTTGTATCATGACTTTGATTATATAATAATTTTGTTAATGAATCTCCATCGTTTTGTTTTACTAATGGGTTTGGTTGCTTTTATCGCTACAATATCTCCAACTATACATTCATTATGTTCATCGTGTGCATAGTATTTTTTAGTTCTTGTAATAATTTTACTGTATTTTTTGTGTTTGATTTGAGTTTTAACAGCAACAGTAATAGTTTTTTCCATTTTATTACTTATTACTGTACCAATAGTTTCTTTAATGAGCATATGTTGTTTATGTATTTTTTTGTGTTTTTAATGTTAATAACTGTGCTATGGCATGCTTTTTATGTTTAAAATGATGGTTTTTGATAGATTGTTTAGTAGATTTTTTGATTTTTAATTCTAAGATTTCTTTTTTAAGTTTAAAAATATTTGTATCTATTTCTTTGGTATTTAAATTTTGAAATTCACTGATTTTATTAAATCCCATGGTTATTTTTCTGTTTCTTTAGTTATGAATTTTGTATGAACAGGTAATTTATATGCTGCTAATTTCATAGCTTGTTTTGCTATTTCTTGTGGTACTCCTGAGATTTCAAATAAAATATGTCCAGGTTTAATAACAGCAACCCAATATTCTGGTGCTCCTTTTCCTGATCCCATTCTTGTTTCTGCTGGTCTTGCTGTTACTGGTTTATCTGGAAAAATACGTATCCATAATTTTCCACCTCTTTTTACGTATCTTGTAATGGTTCTTCTTGTAGCTTCAATTTGTCTTGAAGTTATCCATCCAGGCTCTAAGGTTTGTAATGCATATTCACCAAAAGCTATATTATTGCCTTTACATGCATTTCCTTTCATTCGTCCGCGATGTTGTTTTCTGAATTTTGTTTTTTTAGGGCTTAACATATGAATATTATTAGTATTAAATAAATGGCTAGTAAATTTATGGTTATTTTTGAGGAAGTTTTTCACCTTTGAATATCCATACTTTAACTCCTAAAATACCATAAATAGTTTGAGCTGTTTTGTATGCATAATCTATATTTGCTCGTAAAGTTTGTAAAGGCACTCTTCCTTCTCTTACCCATTCACTTCGTGCAATTTCTGCCCCATTTAATCTTCCTGAAATTTGTATTTTAATACCTTGAATATTTGTTTTTTGAGATCTTTGGATACCTTGTCGAATAGCTCTTCTAAAAGCAATTCTTTTTTCTAGTTGTTGTGTAATAAATTCTCCTATTAATGTTGCTTCATTATCTGGTTCTGTAACTTCTATAATGTTGATTCTAATTTGTTTATGAGTTAAAATTTCTTGCTTTAGTTGTTTTTTTAATTCTTCTATTCCAGTACCCATTTTGCCTAAAACAATTCCTGGACGTGCTGTATGTATTTCTATTTCAACTTGATCTACTTTTCTGCTAATTTTAATAAGAGATAAGCTTGCATTATAAAGTCTATCTTCAATGATTTGTCTTATGTGATAATCTTCTTTAAGTAAATCTGAATACTGTTTCATTGGTGTATACCAAGATGATTTATGTTCTTGTGTTATACCTAATCTAAAGCATAGAGGATGTGTTTTTTGACCCATTTGAATATTATGATGATAATTCTTGTACTTTAATTGTTATGTGGCACGTTGGCTTGTGTATAGGAAATGCTCTACCTTGTGCTCTAGGTTGAAAACGTTTTAGTTGTGGTCCTAAATTTGCAAAAGTTTCACTAATAATTAGTTTATTTTTATCTTTTTCATAGTTTTTTGTAGCATTATATATAGCAGATTGTAAAATCTTTTTTATAGTTTTGCACGGTTTATAATTCATAAATTCGAGTATTAGTAATGCTTCATGACATCTTTTTCCTCTTATTTGATTTAATATACGACGCACTTTATTAGGTGATAACCTTAAATATTTTCCTATAGATATAGCTTGTAGTTTTGTTTTTTTGGTATTCATTTTTTGAGATGAAGTTTAATTTTATCGTTTAGTTTTTCTGTCACTTTTTATATGGCTTCTGAAATTTCTTGTTGGTACAAATTCACCTAATTTGTGTCCAACCATTTGATCAGATATAAACACTGGAAAGTGTTGCTTTCCATTGTGAACAGCAATAGTATGTCCTACCATAGTAGGTATAATGGTTGATGATCTAGACCATGTTTTAATTGTTTCTTTAATATTTTTTTGATTTAATATATTAATTTTACGAAGTAGTTTTGATTCTATATACGGGCCTTTTGATAAAGATCTAGACATGATTTTTTATTGAATGATTTATTTACGACGACGTAGTATATAACGATTACTATATTTGTTTTTTTGCCGTGTTTTTATACCTAAAGCAGGTTTTCCCCAAGGTGTTACAGGATGTTTTCTACCAATTGGTGATCTTCCTTCTCCACCACCATGGGGATGATCTACTGGATTCATTACTACTCCTCGTACGGTGGGTTTCTTTCCTAGCCAACGGTTTCTTCCTGCTTTGCCTATAGTTATATTGCTAGCATCAATATTACCTACCTGTCCAATAGTAGCATAGCATTTTTTATTTATTATTCGAACTTCACTAGAAGGTAATTTTAAAGTAATAAAATTCCCATCTTTAGCAACTATTTGTGCATATGTTCCAGCAGCTCTTACTATTTGTCCACCTTTTCCTGGAGTAATTTCTATATTATGTACAGCGGTTCCTAATGGAATTTTATGTAGTGGTAAAGAGTTTCCAACTTCAATATTCGCATTAGGTCCAGAATTAATTTTGTTTCCTATTTGTAAACTCCTTGGATACAGTATATAGCGTTTTTCACCATCAGTATAGTGCAATAATGCTATACGCGCATTTCTATTTGGATCATATTCTATACTTACTACTTTACCTTGAATATTTAATTTGTTTCTTTTGAAGTCTATGATTCTATATTTTTTTTTATGTCCTCCACCTTTATGTCTTGTGGTAATTACACCTTGATTATTACGTCCTTTCATTCGGTGTTTATGAATTAATAAAGACTTTTCTGGTTTTGTTGCTGTAATTTCTTTAAATGTTGATACAGTTCTATTGCGTGTTCCTGGTGTGTATGCTTTGTAGAGACGAATTGCCATGTTTTATCTATTAATATTTATATTAAAATTTTAATTCTCTGGAAAAAGATTAATGCTGTAGTTATTTTTTAAAGTAATAATGGCTTTTTTATATCTTTTTTTGTATCCTATAAACTTTCCTACTCGTTTTTTCTTTGGATGTATATTACATGTATTAATATTTTTTACTTTTACATTAAATGTATATTCAATAATTGTTTTAATATCTGTTTTATCAGCTTTATTGTCTACAGCAAAACTATATTGATTTTCTTCTAATAGCTGTGTTGATTTATCTGTAATAATTGGGTATTTGATTATGTCTATATTTATGGACTTAATATTATTCATCATTGTAAGTTTTATTAAGATGATTTAATGCGCTTGAAGTAATAATTAATTTTTGAGCTTTTAGCAGTGAAAAAATATTTAATTGATGTACACTAATCAGTTCTATATTTTGTAAATTTCGTATAGATAAATATAAGTTTTTTTCTTTTTTATTTACAATAATGAGAATATTATTATTTTTATTACTATTTAACCCTAGATTATTAATTTCTTTTAATAAAAGTTGTGTACTGGGATGCTTGAGATTATATGTAAAGTCCGTAATTACTAATGTGTCTTTGACTTTGTTATATAAAATATTACTTAAAGCTAAATTTTTTTCTTTTTTATTTATTTTAATATTATAATTTTTATACTTGGGGCCAAAAATAGTTCCTCCTCCTTTCCATAAAGGTGATCGTATTGAACCAGCTCTGGCTCTTCCTGTACCTTTTTGTTTCCATGGTTTTCTACCTCCACCTCGAACTTCGCTTCGTGTTTTAGTGTTAGCAGTACCTTGTCTTTTATTATTTAATTGTTGTAAGAGTGCTCTGTGAATTATATACATTCCTGTATATTTATTAACTTTTAATTTTAATGTTTGATTTTGGTCAGTATTATGAATATTGTATTTTATTTTATATTGAATCATAGTTATGAAAGTTGCTTATGTTATGCTAATAAGATTTCCGGGTTTACCAGGAATAGATCCTTTGATAATAACAATGTGTTTATCTGAATTAATATCTATAATTTGTAAATTTTTAATTGTTACTTTTTTATAGCCCATTCTTCCAGCCATTTTTTTTCCAGGAAATACTCGTCCAGGGGTTGTGCCAGCACCAATTGACCCAGGTTGTCTATGATTTTTAGACCCATGACTCATAGGGCCTCTACTAAAGTGGTGTCTTTTTTGATATCCAGTAAATCCTTTACCAATGCTATAACCAGATACGTTTATTAAATGCCCTATTTTTAACTGATTAACTGTTATAATTTGTCCTATTTTAAAATTATCTATAGATTCTGTTTTATATTCCTTTAAATATTTCAATGCCGGTGCATTAACTTTATTTAAATGTCCTAATTGTGGTTTACTTAAGTAACTTCTATTAATTTCAGAGTAACCTATTTGAATAGCTTTATATCCATCTGAGGGGATATTCTTTATTTGTGTAATCATGCATGGGCCCAATTGTAAAATTGTAACTGGTATAGCTTCACCAGTATTATTAAATATTTGAGTCATACCAACTTTTTTTCCTAACAGACCAATTAACACAACTTATTTGCCTCCAAGTTCTGAAAGATTTTTACGCACAAGCTAACAATTGATGTAAATAGAATATATTCATTATCTTTGAATTTTTAACTTATTGCAAGATATTTGTAATTTGTGTGGTAATTACTACTTTATCAAATAATTAATTTATTGCACTATATAAGTAAGAAGCATAGAAAACTATTTATTATGAGGTTTTATATTATATGAGTAAAGTTGTTGGAATTGATTTAGGCACAACAAATTCTGTAGTTGCTGTGATGGAAGGTGGAAAGCCTACTGTAATACCTAATAAAGAAGGTTTAAGAACAACACCTTCCGTAGTTGCTTATACTAAAAAGCAAGATAAATTAGTTGGTCATATAGCTAAAAGACAAGCTGTTATGAATCCAGAAAATACTTTTTATTCTGTTAAAAGATTTATTGGTCGTAAAAAAAATGAGGTAAATAATGAATCTAAACAGTCATCTTATGCTGTCAAAACGGATAATAATTCCAATATTAAAATTCAATGTCCTGCTTTAAATAAAGATTTCGCTCCTGAGGAAATTTCTGCACAAGTTTTAAGAAAATTGGTTGAAGATGCAAGTACTTATTTAGGAGAGTCTGTAACACAAGCAGTAATTACAGTTCCTGCATATTTTAATGATTCACAGAGACAGGCTACAAAAGATGCAGGTCAAATAGCTGGTTTAGATGTTTTAAGAATTATTAATGAGCCTACAGCAGCTTCTTTATCTTATGGATTAGATAAAAAAAATAATGAAACAATATTGGTTTTTGATTTAGGTGGAGGTACATTTGATGTTTCAATTTTAGAAGTTGGAGATGGCGTATTTGAAGTTTTATCAACTTCAGGGGATACACATTTAGGAGGAGATGATTTTGATAATAAAATAGTTTCTTGGTTAATTAACGAATTCAAAAATGATGAAGGTATTGATTTATCTAAAGATAAACAAGCGTTACAAAGGTTAACAGAAGCAGCAGAAAAAGCTAAAATGGAGTTATCTAATTTATCTCAAACAGATATTAATTTACCTTTTGTTACTTCTACAGATACAGGTCCAAAGCATTTAGAGAAAACTATTACACGTGCCAAGTTTGAAAATTTATGTCAAGATTTAATAGATAGATGTAAAATACCTGTTAATAATGCTTTGAAAGATGCTCAATTAAATGCAAATAATATAGATGAAATTGTTTTGGTTGGTGGTTCTACAAGAATACCAGCTGTACAGGAATTAGTTAAAAGCCTTATTGGTAAAGAAGCTAATCAAAGTGTAAATCCAGATGAAGTTGTTGCTATAGGTGCAGCTGTTCAAGCCGGTGTTTTGGCTGGTGAAGTAAAAGATATATTGCTTTTGGATGTAACACCTTTATCTTTAGGTGTAGAAACATTAGGTGGTGTTATGACTAAAATAATTACTAGAAATACAACTGTGCCAACAAAAAAATCTGAAGTTTTCTCTACAGCAGTTGATAATCAGCCTAATGTAGAAATTCATGTTCTTCAAGGAGAAAGAGAATTTACGAAGGACAATAAAAGTTTAGGAACGTTTAGATTAGATGGTATTATGCCTGCTCCAAGAGGCGTACCTCAAATAGAAGTTACTTTTGATATAGATGCTAATGGTATTTTATCTGTAAATGCTAAAGATAAAGGAACAGGTAAAGAACAATCGATTACTATTACCGGTGCTTCAACTCTTCCTAAAGAAGAAGTAGAAAAATTAGTTGAAGAAGCAGAAAAAAATTCTGAAATTGATAAACAAAAACGTGAACAAGTTGATTTAAAAAATCAAGCAGATTCTTTTTGTTATCAAGCAGAGAAACAGTTGTCGGAAGTGTCTGATAAAATTTCTATCGAAGAAAAACAAAGTATAGAAGTTAAGATTTCTGATCTAAGACAAGCTATACAAGATGACAATTATGAATTAATAAAATCTTCGCAACAAATATTACAACAGTTATTAATGGAAATAGGCAAAAAAGCTTATGCACAAAATTCAAATTCTACAGAAACAGATTCTTCTGTAATTGATACTGATTCTAGCGAAGCATAAATATGTTTATATAAATATTAAAGCGGGTAACGCGATTCGAACGCGCGACATTAACCTTGGCAAGGTTACGCTCTACCACTGAGCTATACCCGCGATTAAACCATATAATTACAAAAAATCTTCTTCTTGTCAAGAATACAAAATAGATATTATCAATATCTATTTTGTATTTATTTTTTATATAATAAATGAGTTAAATATGCCAGTAATTATAACCAATCCTGCCCATATTCCTGCACTAGTATAAATCAAATTTTTAGATTGTTCCCATTGACCAGGAGATGCTAAGGTAACAGGTATTCCTACTGTAAGTAAAGTTGATAAGATAATTAAAAGAAATACAAGTAATTGAACAATTATCGTCATTTATATTCTCCTTCTGTAAATTTGTCAATATTTTATTAATATTTATTTATTATATATATAATAAATAAATATCAACATATTTATAAAAATTAAATCAATAATATATGATAAATTTTATATTGAATATATTATTGATTTTTAGAAAACATAAATAAATAAGAAGAAAAGTTCAAAACAGTTTATATTTCGTGTACATTTTTATAAGTATAAATCTTTTATTTTTAAATTTGTATAAATCAATAGAGGTGTATTTTATGTCTACAACAATACTTTTAACGCAGTTACCAGAAGCTTATGTAATGTTTCGGCCATTAGTTGATATTTTGCCTGTTATACCTGTATTTTTTTTATTATTAGCATTTGTTTGGCAAGCGGCTATTGGTTTTAGATAAAAGTTGTTATTAAGATTGTATATTTAAATTATAATTATTTATATTGTAAGGTGGTTTAATATGGTAGAACCTCTTTTATCTGGTATTGTTTTAGGACTAATTCCTGTGACTTTAGCTGGCCTATTAGTTGCAGCCTATTTACAGTATCGTAGAGGCAATCAATTTGGTATATAATTATTTATTCATTTTATAAATACTCTATTGTAGAAATATAATCGTTTTGCATTTTACTAAGAGTATTTATTTTTTTATATTAATAATTACCAACTCGATTTTGTTAAACCTGGTAATAAACATGCATGTGCCATCTCTCGTAGTGCATGTCTTGATAAACCAAAATGCCTATAAAATCCTCTACTTCTTCCAGTTATCCAGCATCTATTTCTTTTTCTAAAAGGAGCACTGTTTAAGGGTAATTTTTGTAGTTTTTCTTGTAAATTAATTTTTTCTTGAAAGTTAGAGGTTTTTTTTATTAATTCTTTGATTTCTTTTCTTTTTTGTTGATATTTATCGTAAAGTTTTTTTCTATTAACTTCCCTTTGGATCATACTTTTTTTTGCCATTTGTTAATATATTCTAAATTTTTTATAAATTTTATATTATCTAATTGTTTAGTTTATTGCAATAATAAACTCATCTGTTTCGTTTTCAACAGATGAGTTTATAAATATAAAGAAAAATTTATATATAAAATTATCCAAATTTTCCAGATGTAGAAGCTATGACAAATGCTGCATAGGTTAATATATAACCAACTGAAAAATGTGCTAATCCTACTAATCTCGCTTGTACAATTGATAGGGCCACTGGTTTATCTTTCCATCTAATTAAATTAGCTAGAGGTGTTCTTTCATGAGCCCATGCCAGGGTTTCTATAAGTTCTTGCCAATAGCCCCTCCATGATATTAAAAACATGAATCCAGTTGCCCATACAAGATGACCAAACAAAAACATCCATGACCATACAGATAAGTTGTTCATGCCATAAGGGTTATATCCATTTATCAATGGAGAAGAATTAAGCCATAAATAATCTCTAAGCCAACCCATTAAGTAAGTTGAAGATTCATTGAATTGACTTACATTACCTTGCCATATAGTAATGTGTTTCCAGTGCCAATAAAACGTAACCCATCCAATTGTGTTTAACATCCAAAAAACTGATAAGTAAAATGCATCCCATGCAGATATATCACAAGTACCACCTCTTCCTGGTCCATCACAAGGAAAGCTATATCCAAAGTCTTTTTTATCCGGCATTAATTTTGAGCCTCTTGCATCTAATGCGCCTTTCACTAAAATTAATGTTGTAGTGTGTAAGCCTAAAGCTATTGCATGATGTACTAGGAAGTCACCAGGGCCAATAGTTAAAAACAAAGAGTTTTTTCCACTATTAATAGCTTCTAGCCATCCAGGTAACCATACATTACTTCCAGCTTGATTTGCTATACTAGAACTAGATGATAATAATACATCAAATCCGTATAATGCTTTTCCTGAACTTGCTTGAATCCATTGTGCAAAAACAGGTTCAATTAAAATTTGTTTTTCTGGTGTTCCAAATGCAATCATTGTGTCATTATGAATGTAGATACCAAGTGTATGGAAACCTAAAAACAGTGATACCCAACTCAAGTGCGAAATAATTGCTTCTTTATGATCTAGCATTCTGGCTAAAACATTATTTTTATTTATTTCAGGATCATAATCTCTAATAAAGAATATAGCTCCATGTGCAAATGCACCTACCATTAAGAAACCGGCAATATATTGATGATGTGTATATAGTGCAGCTTGAGTTGTAAAGTCCTTTGCCATAAAAGCATATGGAGGCATTGCGTACATATGTTGAGCTACTAGAGATGTAATAACGCCTAAAGAAGCAAGAGCTAATCCTAGTTGTATATGCAGTGAGTCTGTAATTGTTTCAAATAAACCCTTATGCCCATTCCCTAATTTTCCACTTGGTGGTCTATGTGCATCGATTATATCTTTTAAATTATGTCCAATACCCCAATTAGTTTTATACATATGACCAGCTACAATAAAAAGAACAGCTATAGCAAGATGGTGATGAGCAATATCACTAAGCCATAAGGATTGACTTTGTGGATGAAAACCACCTAAAAAAGTTAAAATCGCTGTTCCAGCACCTTCACTTGTACCAAAATTGTGGTTCAAAGTATCAGGATTTAGAGCATATTCACTCCATTTACCTGTAAAAAAAGGTTGTAAACCACTTGGGTGTGGTAATGTGCTTGTAAAGTTATTCCATCCAATATCTTGTCCTCGCGATTCTGGTATTGCTACATGTACTAAGTGTCCTGTCCATGCAAGAGAGCTAAATCCAAATAGTCCTGATAAATGATGATTTAGTCTTGATTCATTATTTTTAAACCAAGATAAGCCGGGTTTGAATTTCGGTTGTAAGTGTAACCAACCAGCGAACAACATAATTGCTGATAGTATTAATAATAGTAATGCTCCATTATATAAATCATTATTAGTACGCATGCCTATTGTATACCACCAATGATACACACCAGAAAAGCTTATGTCTACTGGATAAGATACTCCACCTTTAGTAAATGCTTTAATTGCTGGTTGACCAAAATGTGGATCCCATATTGCATGTGCTATTGGTTTAGTTTTTAATGGATTTACAGTCCACTGTTCAAAGTTACCTTGCCAAGCAACATGAAATAGGTTTCCTGAAGTCCATAAAAATATAATAGCAATATGACCAAAATGAGAAGCAAATATTTTTTGATATAAATTTTCTTCTGTCATTCCGTCATGACTTTCAAAATCATGTGCAGTAGCTATTCCATACCAAATTCTTCTAGTGGTAGGATCTTGTGCTAATGCTTGGCTGAATTTTGGAAATTTCGTTCCCATTGTTTATTTTAATTCCTTGTTTATTTTTATCCTACTGCAATTATCCGTGCTAAGAAGAAAGCCCAAGTTGTACCAATTCCTCCTAGTAAATAGTGTGCAACACCTACTGCACGTCCTTGTGTAATACTTAGTGCTCTTGGTTGTATAGCAGGAGCAACTTTTACTTTATTATGAGCCCATACAATTGATTCTATAAGTTCTTGCCAATAGCCACGACCACTAAATAAGAACATTAAGCTAAACGCCCATACAAAATGTGCACCTAAAAATATTAGGCCATATGCTGATAAAGATGAACCATAAGATTGAATAACTTGAGATGCTTGAGCCCATAAAAAATCTCTTAACCATCCATTGATAGTAATAGAACTTTGAGCAAAATTTCCTCCTGTTATATGTGATACTGTTCCTGATCCTGATATACTACCCCATACATCAGATTGCATTTTCCAGCTAAAATGAAATAAAACAATAGAAAGACAATTATACATCCAGAAAAGACCCAAAAATACATGATCCCATCCTGAAACTTGACAAGTACCACCTCTTCCTGGTCCATCACATGGAAACCGGAAACCTAAATTGGATTTATCTGGTATTAATCTTGAATTACGTGAAAATAGAAATCCTTTGACCAGTATTAAAACAGATACATGGATAGTAAATGCGTGAATATGATGAACCATAAAATCAGCTGTTCCAAGTTTTATAGGCATCATTGCTATTTTATTTCCAACAGATATAATATCACCTCCAAATGCATAACTTGCTGTAGCTAGAGCATTTGGACTAGTATTATTTGGTGCAAGTGTATGAATATTTTGAACCCATTGTGCAAATATTGGTTGTAATTGAATAGCTGTATCTGAAAACATATCTTGAGATCTACCTAAAGCTCTCATTGTGTCATTATGTATATATAGTCCAAATGAATGGAATCCTAAGAATATACAAACCCAATTTAAATGAGAAATTATTGCATCTCTATGCCTAATAATTCTATCTAAAACATTATTATAGTTTTGTGCTGGATTATAATCTCTAACCATGAATATAGATGCATGTGCTCCAGCTCCTACTATGCAGAAACCACCAATCCACATATGGTGTGTAAATAATGATAGTTGTGTTGGATAATCTGTAGCAATGTAAGGATATGGAGGCATTGCGTACATATGATGTGCTACAATTATACTTAGTGATCCCATCATTGCTAGGTTGATTGCTAATTGAGCATGCCAAGAAGTTGTTAAAATTTCATAAAGTCCTTTATGTCCTTCTCCTGTAAATGGTCCTTTATGAGCTTCTAGAATTTCTTTCATACTATGTCCAATGCCCCAATTAGTTCTATACATATGACCTGCAACTAAAAAGAGTACAGATAATGCTAGATGATGGTGAGCTGTATCACTTAGCCATAAACCTCCAGTAATAGGATTTAATCCTCCCTTAAATGTTAAAAAATCTGAATATTGATTCCAATCAAGTGTGAAAAAAGGAATGATGCCTTTATTGAAGCTAGGATAAAGTTGTGCCATTAGTTCTCTATTTAATAAAAACTCATGTGGCAGTGGTATTTCTTTTGGTGATACACCTGCATCTAGTAGTTTATTTATTGGTAGAGAAATATGTATTTGATGTGCTGACCATGATAAGCATCCTAATCCAAGTAATCCTGATAAGTGATGATTCATCATTGATTCAACATTTTGAAACCATTCTAATTTAGGGGCAGCTTTGTGATAATGAAACCATCCTGCGAATACCATTAAACCAGACATAACTAAGCCACCAATAGCTGTAGCATATAATTGAGATTCTGTAGTAATTCCAGAAGCTCTCCATAATTGAAAAAATCCTGAAGTAATTTGAACTCCTTGAAATCCTCCACCAACATCTCCATTTAAGATTTCTTGTCCAACAATTGGCCATACAATTTGTGCACTTGGTTTAATACTTGTTGGATTTGTTAACCATGCAATATAATTTGAAAATCGAGCACCATGAAAATACATACCACTCAGCCATAGAAAAATTATTGCCAGTTGTCCAAAATGAGCACTAAAAATTTTTCTAGATACTTCTTCTAGTGAAACTGTATGACTATCAAAGTCATGTGCATCAGCATGTAAATTCCAAATCCATGTTGTAGTTTTTGGACCTTTACTAAGTACTCTAGAGAAGTGACCTGGTTTTGCCCATTTTTCAAAAGATGTATCTACTGGGTTTTTATCAACGGTAACTTTAACTTTTTTTGTCTCTTGCTCTTGTGAGCTAATTGTCATCGAGCTTCTCCTAACTGTTTTCTTAAAAATTAAAATGAGACAAGAAATAAAACGCTCACTGTTTGATATTTTGATTTTAATAACTCTTGATTTAATAAATAGAGAAATGTGAGTTTTTATTATAATACATTATTATAAATATAATTGTTGTTCTATTAGAAATCTGTTAACAATAGTTAAAATCTAGTCTATTTTATTTTTATTATGTGTTTAGAGGTTTCACTCTCATTAATGCTTGTCCACAATCAATTATTTCACCATCTTTTACTAAAATTTCTACAATTTCTCCGTAAATTTCAGATTCTATTTCATTCATTAGTTTCATTGCTTCAATAATACATACTGTTTGTTGTTTTTTAACAATATCATATATTTTGACGAATGGTGCTTCATTAGGCGCAGGTGAGCAATAAAATGTCCCAACCATTGGTGATACTATTGTGAAATAAGTTTCGGGTGAATTAATAATGTTTGTTTTGTTTTCTTTAATCTTTTTTTTATGATTTTTTTTCTTAATACTTGGATTATATGTATTGTCAATTTTTTTTATAATATTTTTGGTATTACTTAAGAGATTTAATGATTTATTAATACTTAATTTTAATTTACTACTATAGATATGAATTTCATCTATATTATTTTCTTGAATAGAATATAAAAGTTGTTTTAAATTTTTTATTTGAAATTGCATATGAATTAATTGATTTATTTGATTGATATTCTTATAGTTGTGTGATTTCTTGTTTAAGTATCCAGATTCTACTATAGTCTTTTAATTCTATAATAAGAGCTCTAATTTGATTTTTTATTTGTTTTGTACCTACTATAGTACCAGTTTTATATAAAAAATTATTGAGTTTAGAATTTTTATTTTTTTTTATTCTTGTAATTTTTACTATTTCTTGATTCATAAATATCATATTTAATATGATTTAAGTTTTTATTTCAAAGTATTTTTATTATAATTAAAATTTTATGCATAATTTTTTATAAAATAATGAATAATAATATAATAAAATATATTTTCTAGATATAAAATATTTTGTAAAATGTATATTAAATATAAATAAAATGTTAATAGCAGATGATTTAGATAAGCTTTTAAGTATATTGCCTGATTTTATATATCAACCTTTAAAAAATCATCCTAAGCGCAAACTTTTATTAGAGATAGTTATAGATTTAGGAAGAAAACCGGAAGCTCGTTTTCCCAATGGTCCTGAATATTTATCTAATAGAACGATTTCTTGGCAAGATCTAGATTGTTGTATTAAGAGAGTAGGAAATTTTAGTGGAGATAATCGTTCAGGAATTGAAAAAACATTACACCGTATTAGTTCCATAAAGAATAGAAATGGTAATATTATTGGTTTAACTTGTCGAGTTGGAAGAGCTGTTTTTGGTACTATTAGTATTATTCGTGATTTATTAGATAATAATCAGTCCTTACTTTTATTAGGGAAACCTGGTGTAGGTAAAACAACAGCAATTCGTGAAATAGCAAGAATTTTAGCTGATGAAATGGAAAAAAGAGTAGTAATCATTGATACATCTAACGAAATAGCGGGTGATGGAGATATTCCTCATCCTGCTATAGGCAGAGCTCGTAGAATGCAAGTTACACGTCCTGAATTACAGCACCGAGTTATGATTGAAGCTGTTGAAAATCATATGCCTGAAGTTATTATTATTGATGAAATAGGTACAGAGTTAGAAGCTTTAGCAGCACGTACAATTGCTGAACGAGGTGTTCAATTAGTTGGAACAGCTCATGGTAATTATCTTGCAAGTTTGATTAAAAATCCTACATTATCAGACTTAATAGGTGGTATACAGTATGTTACTTTAGGAGATGATGAAGCAAAACGTAGAGGTTCACAGAAAAGTATAATGGAAAGAAAGGCTGTTCCTGCATTTCAAATGGCTATTGAAATGCATGAGCGCAATAATTGGGTTGTTCATGAAAAGTTAGATCAAGCTGTAGATCAAATTTTGCAAGGTATAGATGTAATTATTCAAAGACGTAAATTAACTTCATCTGGTACTGTTTATATTAATTGTGAACATTTAAATTCTAATGATTTTGCTTCAAATATTAATTTAAGTATTAATCCTAAGCAAAAGTATATGAAGCAGAATAACATAAATAAAGATCAAAAATTTATATCTACAATTCAATTAAAAGATCAATATAATAGAAAGTATTCAAGTGAAAATTATTCAAAATATTCGAATTATTATAAGAAATCTATGTTTTTATACCCTTACTGTATTAATTTGCAGCAAGTAGAAGCTGTTATTAATACTCTTCAGTTACCAATAGTATTAACAAAAGATGTTCTTCAATCAGATATTATATTAGCTTTAAGGTCAAATGTTAAACAAAATACTAAGTTAAGACAAATAGCAAAGTCGAGAAAAATGACTATATATACTATACATAATGTAACAGTGCCTCACATCACTAGAGCTTTGAGGCAAATTTTGAACATTTATAAAGTTTCTTACTTAAGTTGGAAGCAGTTATGTATTAATAAAAAAAGTTTAGAAATAGAAGCTTTAGAAGAAGCTCGTATAGCTATAGAAAAAATTGTCATAGGAAAAAAACAATCAATTGAACTCATGCCTCGTATTGCTAATTTGCGTAAATTTCAGCATGAATTAATTGAATCTTATAATTTAAGATCAAGAAGTTTTGGAGAAGAACCAAATAGAAGACTACGTATTTATCCTATGTAATTTTTGTTTAATGTTTTTTATATTTATAGATACAGGACTTGATATAAAGTGTGAAATAAATTGGAGATTATAAATATGCTTTCATTGCAAGAAAAAGAAATTTTCACAGAGTTTAAAAAAATTGTGGTACAACAATTAAGTGTTCAACCAGATGAAGTTATTTTAGAATCAGAATTTATTAAAGATTTAGGAGCAGATTCTTTAGATATGGTCGAATTAGTACTTGCTATTGAAGAAGGTTTTCAAATTGAAGTACCTGATGACAAAGCCGGTGATATAAAAACAGTAGAAGAAGCAGTAAAATTAATTCAAGACATTAAAAATCCTGACGTTTAGCTATGATAAAAATTATGAACGGAGAGGGTGGGATTCGAACCCACGGAACCTTGCGGTTCATCTGATTTCAAATCAGACGCAATCAACCAACTCTACCACCTCTCCTTAAGTAGTTAAAATAAGTCTAGCAAAAAAAGACTAAAAAAACAATAAAAAAAGTTTTTATTAGTCTTTTGTATATCATAATCATACTTTAAACAATAAAAATTCATAATATATATATGAAAGTATTACTAAAGTTTGGTAACTATATTGAATGTTCTATAAAATTATTTAAGGTAAGTAAGTGTTTAACTAATATTATGTGAAGTTATAGAAATTCATAATGCATCTATTCATAAGTAGCTTGGCCACTAAATTTTTTGTTAACTGGGTTATCATTTTTACCAATAGAGTGTTGTATATTCCCAACACCTTCACGGCCTGGATTTACTTTTTCTGGAAATACGCCATCTTTTGGATGTAAATATTGTACTTCTCCACTAGGAAAAATTCTATATATTTTAAAATCATTGATTTTAAATTTTTTTGTTAGCTGTGCTCCTAATGCTAAACATTGCTCTTTTTTAGCTAAATATAATAAGTTATCATCTTCTCTCATTATTGCAGCTCCACCTGTAGGCATTTCAAAAAATTGTTCTTTTTTACTTGTCCATGTAATAGCATATTTTTCTTCTATTTCAGCTGCTCTTAACCATCCACCTGTACTTCCTCCAAATGTTGGAGAAGGCATTTTTAAATTGATTGTGTTAGTCATTGTTTATTATTGTAATATTTGTTTTGTATATTTATATTATATATCTTATTTATTAAAATTATACATAAAGTATAAAGCTTCGTGATTTTTATATAAAATATAATTTAATTATTGGTAAAATAGTAAATTATATTTTATTTTGTATTTATTATCTTATGCTAGATATAACTTTAGATGATTCGATGGGGTCTATTAAATAAAGTTTTATAAAATTAGTTATCAATTTAATATATATGGGTATTTTAGATATTTGTTTTTGGATCGGGTTTTTTTGTGATTTATCAAGCTCTATTAGAAGTTTGTTATATGCTGCACATTCATCTAAGTACTGAAAAAACTCTGGTTTATCAACATTAAGAGCTATAGGGAAAATTCTTGAAGCGCTTTCATTAGTTTTTCTGATTACTTGTATATCGTATTGTCTAGCATCAAGACCGATCGATTTATAAAAATCACATCTTTGGAAATCATTAAGATACATAGTTGCAAATACACTTAATAAAAAAAATCGACACCAAAGTTTTGCTTCTATGTTATTTAAAAATTGGGGTTGAGATTTTAGTAATGCTGCAAAAAAGTCTCCATGTCTATTTTCGTCTTGACACCAGTTTTCAAAAAATTTAAATATAGGGTATATTCTATGTTCTGGATATTTTTCTAAGTGTCTATATATTGTAATATATCTCCAGTAACCGATTTTTTCTGATAAATAAGTAGCATAGAAAATAAATTTGGGTGAAAAAAATGTATATTTTCTATGTTTTGTTAAGAATCCTAAATCTAGAGATTTATTAAAATCTCCTATGGCCTTGTTTAAAAATCCAGCGTGTCTAGCTTCATCTCTAGACATTAGCAAAAAACACTCTGCAATAATAGGATTAATATGTTGTAACCTGCGAGAAAGTTCTTTATAAAGTAAAAATCCAGAGAATTCTGCTGTACAAGATCTTTCTAAAAACTCTATAAATAAAGATTTTTTTTCATTATCTAATTTATTCCAAGATTGTTCAAACTCTTCATCTCTGATAAAGTGTTGTCTATTATAATCAGCTCGAAATTCTTTTAAAAGTGCCTTAAATTCAGATAAATTATGTGATATATCTAACTGAGCCATTTCTTCAAAGTCTGTTGTATAGAATCGCGGCGTTAATAATGTTTCCTTAATATCGACTTCTTTTTTGTTAATTGTGCTTTGCATATTTTTTTTATGATACAATGAGTTTCTTCATTTTTGATTAATTTTATTGAGATTAATATATTTATCTTAGCTTTAACTTTTTGATTATTTATACTTAATTTTGAAAAATTTACATTTTTTAGTAAGTGACATAACTTATAAAATGTTAAGTAATCTATATCAGATTAGTGTATTAAAATACAAAATATATTAAGATCATTAATGTAGGTAAAAATCAATTGTGAATTTTATATTATTTACTAAGTAAAATAAATATTTTATATCAATATATGTTATTATATAGTAAATTTTATTTTTAAAAAAATAAAAAGGAATAAGTAAGCAATGGATATTATTAGTCTAGGTTGGGGATGTTTTTTAGCTATTTTTACATTTTCAGTTGCTTTGGTAGTTTGGGGAAGAAATGGTTTTTGACTTTCATGTATAATTATAGATTAAATTATCAATTAAAGGTATGACAAGTTTATATATAAGCAACGAAATTATTGAAGCAAGTGTTATTAGTGCAACACTAATTTTGTTTGGATTAGTTTTAGGATTTGCATTATTAAAAATACAGGGTGAATAATTTTTTATTCAATATGATATAAAATGTATGATAAATTTTTTATCATATTTTTTTATAACAAAATATTAAATGTTTTTATATAAAAATAAAAGTATGAAGTTTATTTGGTATCTAGTAAGTATTGTAATTATATGTTTAGTATTAATAAATAATCCTAAAGCAAATAATTTAAATAACTTTGGTCAACAAGCAAACACATTTAGTTTTACACGTAGTACTCAGCAAAGTTTAAATTGGATAATTGCTATTAATGTTATATTATTCTTTTTATTCACTATATTTGCATTATTATTTATTAATGTATAAATTAATACTATTAGTATAATTAATTTTATGTTTGCTCCAAAAAATATTTGTCCTGTTCCATTTGATCAACAACCTTTGAATGAGTATTTAGCATTAAAAAAATCTTGTTTTTTTGCATGGTCTGTTCTATCTTTAAATAAATATATAAATACAGTGTTTTCTATTTTTATTTTGTCTTTAATTCTTATAATACCTGTAATATGGATTATGTTTTATAATAAAATTGGTTTATTGTATATATTGTTTTACAGTGTTTTAAGTGTTAATATAGTATTTATATTATTATTTATTAGGCTATATTTAGGTTGGTCATATATAGTTAACCGTTTGTTAAGTGCAACTGTTTTTTATGAAGAGTCAGGTTGGTATGATGGACAAATTTGGATTAAAACGCCAGATATTTTAACTAAAGATCGCTTAATTGGTTTATACGAAATCAATCCTTATATTAAAAGAATAAAATATAGTTTATTCTTATGTTTCTTCTTATTTATATTAGAGTTAATAATTTTATATTTGATTTAGTGCAGTTATTTATATAATATAATATTATCTTTTAAACGCGGGGTAGAGCAGTCTGGTAGCTCGTCGGGCTCATAACCCGAAGGTCAATGGTTCAAATCCATTCCCCGCTATAATTGTTGATAAATTATTTATATAAATGTGTTATATTATTTATTATCATAATTTTTGTATATTAATTTTATATTTTGAGAGAATTTTTAGATGACGATAAAAAGTAATTGCATTAGAGTTGGTCAAAAAGCACCTGATTTTTGTTCTATTGCAGTATATGATCAAGAGTTCCAAGACATAAAACTATCAGATTATCTTGGTAAATATGTAATTTTACTATTTTATCCATTAAATTTTACATTTGTTTGTCCTACAGAATTAACTGCATTTAGTGATGCTTATCAAGCTTTTGTAGAATTAGGAGCAGAAGTTTTAGGTATATCTGTCGATAGTGAATATTCTCACCTTGCTTGGTTACAAACAGATCGTGAAATAGGTGGATTAGGTGATTTAAATTATTTATTAGTGTCTGATTTAAATAAGCAAATTAGTTCATCTTATAATGTTCTAACGGATGATGGTAAAGCTTTAAGAGGGTTGTTTGTTATAGATAAAGAAGGTATTATACAGCATTCTTTAGTAAATAATTTAGATTTTGGTCGTAGTGTTGATGAAACTTTGCGAACTTTACAGGCAATTCAGTATGTTCAATCTAATCCAGATGAAGTATGTCCTGCAAATTGGACTCCTGGAGATCCAACTATTCTCAGTAATCCTGTAGGCTCAAAAGAATATTTTAGCTCTATATAATACTTTAAGATTTTTAATATAAAATTTAATTAGAAAGTTTTATGGTATTGATAAAATCGTTAATTTATATAATATTGATAATATATAGGAAATAGTATATGTCTACTAATTTAGCTCAACAATTACGTACAGGTACCACTAAATCACATAGTATGGCTGAAAATGTAAGTTTTGTAAAATCTTTTCTTGGTGGTGTAGTAGATAAAAAATCTTACCGTAAGTTAGTGGCCAATTTATATTTTGTTTATATGGCTATTGAAGAAGAAATGGAAAAAAATAAAGAGCATTATGCATTAAGCTCAATCTATTTTCCACAACTTTATCGTCAGTCGAGTTTGTGTAAAGATTTGCTCTATTATTATGGGTCTGATTGGAAAAAAATGATTCAACCTTCTCAAGCAACAAAAAACTATGTTAATCGTATACATGAAATTGGAAAAGTTCAACCAGAACTATTAATAGCTCATGCATATACTCGTTATATGGGAGATTTATCTGGAGGTCAAATACTTAAGAAAATAGCGAAAAATGCTATGGGCTTATCTGATTCTCATGGAACTGAATTTTATGATTTTCATGATATTGAAGATGATAATTTATTTAAACAACAGTATAGAGATGCTTTAGATAATGTTCCAATTACTAAGAAGCAAGTTGCTCAAATTATTACAGAAGCTAATATTGCATTTAATTTAAATATGGAAGTATTTCAAGAATTAAACTCAAATTTTATTAAAATTATGTTAATGTTACTTTTAAATACGGTGAATAATTTTCGTAAGTAATTTTGTTATATAATATATTATCTATTTAACTATTATGTCTAAACTTAAAACATCTAAAGCTATATCTAAGCGTTTTCATATAACATCTAGTCGTAATCTAATAAGGCATTGTGCTTCCCGCAGTCATTTATTACAAAAAAAAACATCTAAAAGAAAACAGAAGTTAAGAAAAAAGTTTTGTGTTAATTCTAGTGATTTAGGTAACTTTATTGATAAACTACCTTATATTTTTTAGAAATATTGTATAATTTATAAGCTTTGTGATATAAATATTAATGGTTAAATATATCGAAATCTAAAAAACTTATGACTCGTGTTAAAAGAGGTAATATTGCAAGAAAAAGACGCAAACGTATATTAAGTTTAGCTAAAGGTTTTAAAGGTTCTCATGCTTCTTTATTTCGTACAGCTAAACAGCAAGTATTTAAAGCTTTGAAATACTCTTATATTGGTAGAAAGCTTAAGAAGCGTTATTATAGAAGCTTATGGATTATGCGTATTAATGCAGCTGTTCGTCCATTTAATATGACATATTCAATATTTATGTTTAATATTAAAAAGTCTCAAATAGGATTGAATCGTAAAATGTTATCACAACTTGCAATTATTGATAATAAAGGATTTAATATTTTAGTAAAACAAGTATTATAATTATTATCATTCCAAGAGTACAAAATATATTCTGTTCACTTGAAATATAGTAAATTATGACTTGATTTATTTAATATACTCTATGTGTTATATAACTACTTAGTAATTTAAGAGTATTATGGGCTTCACAAGAGTATTTATTATCTAAAGCATTTAAAGCAGCTTGTATATGTTCTTCTGCTAAGTCTTTAGCTTTAGAAATTGCTTTAGTTTTATTTATAATATTTATTGCATATTCTGAATCTCCTTTATTTTTGAATTCTCTAGTAATTAAATTATATAGAGATTCATTTTCTTCTAAGGCAAAAATAATAGGAGATGTTAAGTGTCCATTTTTGAAATCTGAGCCGGCTGGTTTTCCCAATGAAGTATTAGATCCAGCTATATCTAAAATATCGTCAATAATTTGAAAAGCTAGTCCTAAATGTTTACCGTAAAGATAAAATTGGTTTTGTATATTTTCATTACAATTATTTAGCATAGCAGCACCTTTGCAGCTTGCTGCTATTAAAGATGCTGTTTTATAAAAAGATTTTTCAATATAATCATCTATAGAAATCCTATAATTAAAATTATTACTACCTTGTCTTACTTCTCCTTCGGCAAAATCAGTAATTACTTTTGAAATAGTTTTGACAACTTCCAAATTATTTAAATTAGCTAAGTACCATGAGGATTGAGCAAATAAGAAATCACCAGCAAGTACAGCAATTTTAGTATTAAATGTTTCATGAACTGTACTAACTCCTCGTCTAGTACTACATTCATCTAAAACATCATCATGTACTAAGCTTGCTGTATGTATAATTTCAGTTATTTCTGCTAGTCTATGTTGTTCATTAGAAATTGTATTATGTGGACTAGTTGCTTTTGCAACTAATAAAACTATTGCTGGTCTAATACGTTTTCCTCCAGCATCAAATAGATGTTCAGCAGCAGCATATAATATAGGATTTTTAGCGCCTATCATTTGTTTTAAGTTTGTGTCTAAATGTAACAACTCTTTATAAATAGGGAGTAAAATATTATTATACATAGTTATTGTTTTATATGTTAATTTTTATTTGGCATATTATTATAGCTTGAATAAATCATATATGTACATATATTTGCTTTGAACTAGTTCTATATTTTGTATTACAATTTTTTAATAATTTATGAAATCTCTTATTTCTATTTTTTACTTTATAAATTATTATTATTACAGCGAATATTTATATTGATTTTGTCAAAGGGTATTTTTAATTTTAGGAGATTGTTAATATATTATGAATAATAAGATTACTTTACCATCAAAGTTATATGATGTTGATAATGTAGATATTAATACAATGTTATACTTGTATAAAGATATGTTATTAGGGCGTAATTTTGAAGATATGTGTGCTCAAATGTATTATCGTGGTAAAATGTTTGGTTTTGTCCATTTATATAATGGTCAAGAAGCTGTTTCTACTGGTGTTATTAAAGCTTTAAGTGATATTGATTATGTATGTAGTACATATAGAGATCATGTTCATGCTTTAAGTAAGGGTGTTCCCCCTCGTTTAGTTATGGCAGAATTATTTGGGAAAGAAACTGGCTGTAGTCATGGACGTGGAGGTTCTATGCATATTTTTTCAGCTCCTCATAATTTTTTAGGTGGTTTTGCTTTTATAGGAGAGGGTATTCCAGTGGCTACAGGAGCTGCATTTCAAAGTGTATATCGTTCTCAAGTTTTAAATAATTCTGGACCTATGTCAGTTACAGCCTGTTTTTTTGGTGATGGTACAAGTAATAATGGACAATTTTTTGAGTGTTTAAATATGGCTGTTTTATGGAAGCTACCTATTATTTTTGTTGTTGAAAATAATCAATGGGCTATAGGTATGGCTCATAACCGTTCTACCTCATCACCAGAAATTCATAAAAAAGCTAGTTCTTTTGGTTTGCCAGGAATAGAGGTTGATGGCATGGATGTATTGGCTGTTAGAAAAGTTGCTTGTGAAGCAATTCAAAGAGCAAGATTAGGGAATGGGCCTACATTAATAGAAGCCTTAACATATCGTTTTCGTGGTCATTCTTTAGCTGATCCAGATGAATTACGTTCTCGTCAAGAAAAAGCAGCTTGGGTTGCTCGTGATCCTATTAAATCTTTTAAAAATTACTTATTAAGTAATTCAATTGTTGATCTAAAAGATATTCAAGAAATACATGTAAATGTTAAAGATCAAATAGATGATGCTATTCAATTTGCATTATCTAGTCCAGAACCAGAAGTTAAAGATTTAAAGCGCTATTTATTTGCTGAAGATCTTTAAGAATTCATTACATATTTTTTAATTAATGATTTAGTAATTATGAAACAATTATTTATGTTTGATGCTTTGAGAGAAGCGACTGATGAAGAAATGGAGAAAGATTCATCAGTATTTGTTTTAGGGGAAGATGTAGGACATTATGGTGGTTCTTATAAAGTGACAAAAGATTTACATACAAAATATGGAGATTTAAGAGTTTTAGATACCCCTATTGCTGAAAATAGTTTTATGGGAATGGCTATAGGAGCTGCTATTACGGGTTTGCGTCCAATAGTTGAAGGTATGAATATGAGTTTTTTATTATTAGCATTTAATCAAATTTCTAATAATGCTGGTATGTTACGATATACATCAGGTGGTAATTTTAAAATACCTATTGTAATTCGTGGTCCAGGAGGGGTTGGCAGACAGTTAGGTGCTGAACATTCTCAAAGATTAGAAGCTTATTTTCAAGCTATTCCTGGTTTAAAAATTGTTGCTTGTTCTACTCCATATAATGCAAAAGGATTATTGAAATCTGCAATTAATGATGATAATCCAGTAATATTATTTGAGCATGTATTATTATATAATTTAAAAGAAGGTTTGCCTGATTATGAATATTTTGTACCTTTAGATAAAGCAGAATTAGTACGAAGTGGTAGTCAAGTAACAATTGTTACATATTCAAGAATGCGTCATCATGTTATGCAAGCAGTTGATCAATTAATAGAACAAGGTTACGATCCGGAAGTTATAGATTTAATTTCATTGAAACCTATAGATATTCAGTCTATTGGTGAATCTTTAAAAAGAACACATAAATTGATTATAGTTGAAGAATGTATGAAAACAGGAGGTATTGCTGCAGAAATAATAGCTCAAGTTAATGATATTTATTTTGATCAGTTAGATGCTCCGATTATTCGCTTATCTTCAGAAGACATTCCAACACCTTATAATGGTACTTTGGAAAAAGCAACTGTTATTAATCCTCAACAAATTGTCATAGCTGTTCAAAATCTAGTAAAACTATAGTATGTACAATTTTAAATAAGTAAGATTAAGGTATATAACTTACTTATTTAATATTTTATTTGTTAAAAATTCATTTCAGCTGCTTGTACTTTTTCCCATTGTTTTTTCTTTAGAACAAAGAAAATTTGAGCTAATGTTACAGTAAAAAAGAATATAATCATTCCTTGTATTCTTGCTGGACTTTGTAAAACAATTTCTGTTTCGTTTTGTCCAAAACCTCCAGCATTTGGATCTTTTGTTAAGTTTTGATTAATTATGATGTCATTACCTTCTTTGACATTTAATTCTAATCCATTAGGAATATTGATTTTAGTGTTTTCACCATTATTTTTCTCAATATATATATTATATCCACCATTATTATCTAATGTCTCAATTTGGCTAATTTTACCATTGGTTGAAGATGTAATAACATTATTATTTGATTTATCACCAGTTGGATAAATTTGTCCTCTTCCTCTGTTACCACCAACGTATATTGGGTATTTAATAAAATATACATTTTTATCTTTGCTAGGATCAGGTGATAAAATAGGAAAAATAATTTCTTGGTTTTTATCACCAGGTATTGGTCCTACTACAAGTATGTTAGACTGTGATGTACTATATGGCTGAATATATGTTCCTTTTGTTTTTTCTTTTAATTCTTTAGATAGCAAGTTTTTTGGTGCTAATTTAAAACCTTCTGGTAAGATTAGAACGGCACCTACATTTAATGGACCTTTTTGTCCATTTCCAAGAATTTGTTTATTATTAGTATTGTATGGTATTTTAACAGTTGTTTCAAAAACACTATTAGGTAATACAGATTGAGGTGCTTCAATTTCAACTTTTTTTTGTGCTAAATGACAATTTGCACATACGATTCGTCCTGTTGCTTCTCGTGGATTTTCATATGCTTGCTGTGCATATATAGGAAAAGCAATGGACTGTTTAGCTTCTAATATATTTATAATGCTCAAATGTATTAAGATATAACTAAAAATAATTTTTCTAATGTATTTTAATTTCATATTGTTTTCTCTAATATAAGTAATTTAAAAAAATCATATATATTTTTTATAATAATAACACTGTATCTTTATTATTTATTCAAAATAATAAAGATACAAGATTTTTGTCGAATTATTATTAATAATTAAATTGTATCTTATTTATTCATGCTTTTTAAAATTAAAATTCCAGCAAGATACAATATGATAATTGCAAGTGACATACAAATTTGTGTTAAAGGATCTGTTGAAGGAGTCAGAATAGCACTAAGTATAGTTGAAAAAAAAATAATATATTTCCAGTATCTTAGCATTTGATTTGAAGACAATATATTAGTAGTTCCCAAAATTATTTGAATAATAGGTATTTGAAATGATATACCTGTACTAAAGAGCAATAAAAATATGAAATTGAAATATTGCTCAAATGACCATATTGGTTCAACAATATTTTCTCCATATTCAATTAAGAATTTTAAAGCAGCAGGTGCTAAGATATTATAAGCAAAAATAAGTCCAGAAAAAAATAAGAAAATAGATGATATTAAAGTAGGAATTAAAAAATAGGTTTCCTTGTTAGTTAGTCCTGGTAAAATAAAAATCATGATTTGGTAAATTGTGAAAGGACTACTTAGGATAAATCCTGTATATGCTGCAATTTTTATAGAGGAAAAAAAGTATTCTCCTGGAGCTAGTTGCAAAAATTTTATTCCTTTTGCTGGTTGTTGTAATATAAAAGATATATTTTTATTGTATAATAAACAAATTATCGTAATAATTATAAAAAATATTAATGCTTTAAACACTTTTTCCCTTAATTCTTCTAAGTGTTCAAAAATGGACATGGTTGTATTACTGTTTAGATCTTTTGTCATGATAGTATGTAAAAAAAATATATAATATTAGTCAATAATAGTGAATTATTTAATAAGTATTACAAAATTTATATTTATGCAAGCTAGCTTTATATTTACTTATATTATAGGAATAAGTATTTAAAAAATACAAAAAATGTCCAGATTCAATTTTCTTGTACGTTTTTATAAAGTATGGAAAATTATAAGATTAATATTTTATAACTTTTGTAAAGTTTTGATGATAATAAATAAATAGTTTGCATATAAGGAGATATGATTAACATGAGTGTCAAAGCAAGTGGTGGAAGTCCTGTTGCACGACCGCAGCTTTATCGTACAGCATCCATATCTACTATCTCACAAGCAGAACAGCAAGATAGATTTTTACAGTTAGGTGAGTTAAATGAATTGGTTGTATTTTTAAATTCAGGCAATAAACGCTTAGAAATAGCTGATTTATTGAGTAAAAATGCTAATATTTTAGTTGCTAAAGCTGCAGATAAAATATTTGTTGGTGGATCTGCTATTTCTTATTTAGAAAGACCACAGGCTTCATTTTTATCAGTTAATTCTTCATCTGATATAAAGATGAATGAAAGTTTATCGGGAAATGCACAAGCCAATGTTTTTGATGGAGTAGCTTCTGTATTTAATACAAATGATTCGTTACCACCAGGATTTAAGCCAATTAATGTTGTCCGTTATGGATCGATTCGTATGAAAAAATCATTACGAGATTTAGATTGGTTTTTACGTTATCTTACTTATGCTATAGTTGCTGGTGATCCTAATATTTTATCAGTTAATATTAGGGGTTTACGAGAATTAATTGATAATGCATGCTCTAGTGCAGCAGCAACGGTTGCTTTAAGAGAAATGAGAAAAAATGCTTTAAATATTTTTACTGATGATATATATGGACAAGCGCTAGTAAAGCAATATTTTGATGTGGTTATTAAAGAATTTGATGCTCCATCTTTAACTGATAAAGTACGTAAAAGAACTTTTGGTTATTTACAAGGTTTGCGTTTGCCTCAAATATATTCCCAAGCTGGTTCATTAAAGCAAAAGTTTGTTATGAAAACAAGCTTATCTCTAGAAGAAAAGAATAGTGTAATTCGTGCTTCTTATAGACAAGTTTTTCAGAGAGATATAGTAAAAGCTTATTCAATATCTTTTACTGATTTAGAATCCCAAGTAAAAAATGGTCAATTGTCAGTTAAAGAGTTTATACGTTTACTCGGTAAGTCTAAGATATACAGGAAGCAGTTTTTTGACCCGTTTGTTAATAGTCGGACTGTTGAATTAGCATTTCGTCATTTCTTGGGTCGAGGATTAAGTTCTTTAAAAGAATTTCAGCAATATTTTTCTATTTTATCTAATAGAGGATTAGATGGTTTAATTGATTCTTTAATCAATTCTTCTGAATATACTGATTATTTTGGTGAAGAAACTGTGCCATATTTAAGAAATTTAGGTGAAGAGGCTCAAGAGTCTCGTAATTGGGGTGCTCAAATCGAATTATTTAACTATAGTACTCCATTTCAAAAAATACCTCAATTTATTACTTTATTTAGTAATTATAAACAGAGTTTGCCAGATCAACATCCTTATGGTTTAAGTAATGATCCACTATATATACAGTTTGGGGCTATTTTTCCTAAAAATTTAGTTAATTTAAGAAAAAATTCAGCACCTTTTGGTAAAGATACCCGTAGAATTTTAGTTCGTCGTGGTCCAGGTATTTATAATCAAATTGGTAATCCTTCATTAAGATCTAAATCTGCTGGATCCTTAGGTCCAAAAATTTTTCAGTTAAATATTATAAGTGAAATATCAGATAATACTACAAATTTAGATCAGGTTATTAAAGCAACTTATTTGCGTGTTTTTGGTCGTCTTGTATATCAGGAAGAACAATTATTAATTAACCGTTTTGAAAATCAATTAAGAGATAATCAAATTTCGATTAAAAACTTTGTACGCCAATTAGCTAAATCATCGATTTTTAGATCTTTATATTGGGAACCATTATATATTTGTAAAGCAATTGAATATATTCATAATAGATTACTTGGTCGTCCTACTTATGGTAGACAAGAGATTAATCAATATTTTAATATTGTTTATAAAGATGGTTATTATAAATTTATTGATGCTATCATTGATAGTAATGAGTATATAGAGTCTTTTGGTGATAATATTGTTCCTTATGAACGTTATAATACTCCTACTACAATTTCTGCGAGAAATTTAAGACCAAGTAGTCAGCAACTTCAGGTTAATTTAGCAGTGACAAATGGTCCTAAGAATAATTTTATTGATTTAGGTCTTGTTTCTGAAAAGCGTAGTATTAATAGTGTTAAACAAAGAGTTTTACAAGGTGTAAGTTCTAAAAGAGATCAAAGAGTTATTTTTTCTATTAATAACTCAAGTCAAGTAATACAGCAGAACCAGGTTTTAAGGGCTATTTATCGTCAAATTTTTGAAAGAGATTTAAATTCATTTACTATAGGTGATGAGTTTTATAATTTAGAGAAGGCTTTTATCAGTAGACAAATAACTGTTCAAGAATTTGTTGAACAATTAGGTACATCTGATTTATATAGAAAAGAGTTTTATCAACCTTTTCCTAATACTAAGGTAATTGAAATAGGAACAAAACACTTTTTAGGTAGGGCCCCTAATAATCAGGCTGAAATTAGGTATTATAATCAAATTTTAGCTTCTCAGGGTTTAAATTATTTTATAAGTATTTTAGTTAATAGTATTGAATATAAATCCATATTTGGTCCAAATACAGTTCCTTATCGTCGTTTCCCAACTTTACCTGCAGCTAACTTTCCTAATACAGAAAAGTTATATAATACTTTAACTAAACAAAACAAATTGATTGTTGTTCCTAGTTTTAAAGCTATAGTGGGTAATCAATAAGTTTTATGTAGTTTATCTTTCTTGTTTATGTACTTTGCAGAAAACAATAGTACCTATACAGAAACATATAAAAAAATGAATTGATAATATAATATATATAATATACTATTAGTATATTTATATAAATTGTTGTGTGTTAATTAATATATAATAAATTTATTATAGGAGTTATATAAATGAGTATAGTCACAAAATCAATTGTAAATGCGGATGCAGAAGCTCGCTATTTAAGTCCAGGAGAGCTAGATCGAATTAAAAGTTTTGTTTTATCTGGTCAGAGACGTTTAAGAATAACTCAAATTTTGACAGATAATCGTGAGTTAATTGTTAAACAAGGTGGACAACAGCTATTTCAAAAACGTCCAGATGTTGTGTCACCGGGTGGTAATGCTTATGGAGAAGAAATGACAGCTACATGTTTGCGTGATTTAGATTATTATTTACGCTTAGTTACTTATGGTATAGTTGCAGGTGATGTAACACCTATTGAAGAAATAGGTTTAGTTGGTGTAAAAGAAATGTATAATTCTTTAGGTACTCCTATTTCTGGTGTTTCAGAAGGAGTAAAATCAATGAAAAGTATTGCTTGCTCTTTATTATCTGGAGAAGATTCTGCAGAAGCAGGTTTTTACTTTGATTATGCATTAGGGGCTATGCAATAAAACTTTTCAATAATAAATGTTAAATTGATACGATATATAAAGGGATAAAAAAAAATATGCAAGACGCTATTACTTCTGTTATTAATACTGCTGATGTACAAGGAAAATATCTAGATGATACTTCATTAGATAAATTAAGAGGATATTTTCAAACAGGTGAATTAAGAGTTAGAGCAGCAGCAACTATAGCTGCAAATGCTGCAACCATTATTAAAGAGTCAGTAGCTAAAGCTTTATTGTATTCTGATATTACTAGACCAGGTGGCAATATGTATACAACAAGACGATATGCAGCATGTATTCGTGATCTGGATTATTATCTACGTTATGCTACTTATGGCATGTTAGCTGGTGACTCATCAATTTTAGATGAACGTGTTTTAAATGGGTTAAAAGAAACATATAATTCTTTAGGAGTTCCTATTGGTGCAACTATTCAGGCAATTCAGGCTATGAAAGAAGTTACTTCTAGTCTTATTGGAGCTGATGCTGGTCAAGAAATGAATTCATATTTTGATTATATTTGTTCTGGTTTAAGTTAGTAAAAAAAACAAAAAAGCTGATAAGCTTTTTTGTTTTTTTGTCTAATTATTTAATTATTTAAAACATTAAAAGCTTGAATTCGTGCACGTGCTTTTCTTAAATTTCTTGTGGCTTCTATTTTATCTTTGTTTGTTTTGGCTACTGTAAGAGCTTCACTAGCTTCTTCTAGATTACTTTGAGCTATATCTATATCTAAATTAGATATTTCTTCTGCTCCATTTACTAATATTGTAATATTGTTATTATCAACTTCTGCAAATCCTCCTAAGAGTATAATAGGTTGCCATTCTTTCTCTATGCGTACTCTCATAACACCAATGTCTAAAGCGGTTAGTAAAGGTACATGGTCTTTTAAGATACCTAATTGTCCTGTACTGCTAGGTAATATAACTTCTTCAGCTTCAGCATCCCATACAGTTTTATCTGGAGCAATGACACGTATATTTAAAGTCATTTTTACAGTCCTTTATTTTAAAGTTTCAGCTTTGCTAATAGCTTCTTCTATATTTCCAACTAAGTAAAATGCTTGTTCTGGTAAATCATCTAATTCACCATTTAAAATCATCTTAAATCCTTTGATGGATTCTTCTAATGATACATATTTACCTGGAGAGCCTGTAAATACTTCTGCAACAAAGAAAGGTTGTGATAGAAATCTTTCAATTTTACGTGCTCTTGCTACAGTTAATCTATCTTCTTCAGATAGCTCGTCCAAGCCTAGAATGGCAATAATATCTTGTAGTTCTTTATATCTCTGTAATGTAGATTTAATTTGTTGTGCAGCACCGTAATGTTCAGTACCTACAATTCCAGGTTGAAGCATTGTTGAGGTTGATCCAAGTGGGTCTACAGCAGGATAAATACCTTTTGCTGCTAGACCTCTGGAAAGTACAGTTGTTGCATCCAAATGTGCGAATGTCGTAGCTGGTGCTGGATCTGTTAAATCATCAGCAGGAACATATACTGCTTGAATAGAAGTTATAGAGCCGTCTGTAGTGGATGTAATTCTTTCTTGAAGTGCACCCATTTCTGTAGCTAAAGTTGGTTGATAACCTACTGCAGATGGCATTCTGCCTAACAGTGCAGAAACTTCAGAGCCAGCTTGAACAAACCTAAAAATATTGTCTATAAATAATAAAACATCTTGTTTATTAATATCTCTGAAATATTCTGCCATGGTTAATGCAGTTAGACCAACTCTCATTCTTGCACCTGGAGGTTCATTCATTTGACCATATACTAAAGCTACTTTTGAATCTGTCAAGTTTTCAGCATTAATTACTTTTGACTCTTTCATTTCTTCATATAAGTCATTACCTTCTCTAGTCCTTTCTCCTACTCCACCAAATACAGATACTCCTCCATGGGCTTTTGCTATGTTATTAATTAATTCCATAATTAATACCGTTTTACCTACACCAGCTCCACCGAATAAACCGATTTTTCCGCCTCTACGATAAGGAGCTAATAAATCAACTACCTTAATACCAGTTTCAAAAATAGAAGGTTGAGTTTCTAGTTGTACAAAAGAAGGTGCAGATCTATGTATTGGTAATGAATCAGGTGATGCAATTGAGCCTAAATTATCTACTGGTTCACCTAAAACATTAAATATTCTACCTAAAGTTGGTATACCAACTGGAACTGTAATAGGTGCGCCTGTATCTATCACTGGTATTCCTCTTTTTAACCCATCAGTAGAACTCATTGCTACAGCACGTACTCTATTATCTCCTAATAGTTGTTGAACTTCACAAGTAATTGTATTGTTGGGTCCTTCAACTTTAAGTGCATTGAATACTTTTGGTAATTGTCCTGTTGGAAATTCAATATCTAGTACAGGGCCAATAATTTGAGTTACAGACCCTTTTATTTGTGTGACCATTATTTTTTGATATTTTTATTTAGTCAATAGATAAAATTTCTTTATATGATTTTTGCTATTATAATATATATTTTTTAATACTATTTATTATAATATTCTAAATGAAAAGGATAAAATATTCTATTATATAAATTATTTTATTATTTATTAATAAAATAATTAGTTAATTATAGTATTATTGAACGAACTACGCCCAGTTGTTTTTAGCCAATTCTGTGCTTCTATATAATTATTAGGAGCTAAGTATATTGCTTGCTGCCAGTATTCAGCTGCTTTATCAAACATAGACTTAGATATTTCTAAATTGTTTTTATTTGCTGCTTTTAAACCTTGATAATGATATATGACAGCAATATTATTTAATGCTTGTGGTAATTTAGTGTTTAGTTCTAATGCTTGATGGTAATACTCTAATGCTTTAATATGTTCTCCATTACTTGCGTAAATTAATCCTATATTATATAATATATAAGATCTATCATAAGGGTCTTCTTCTAGAGCTAGTGCTTCGTAATAATTCTCTAAAGCTTCAGCATATTCTCCTTCTGATTGAGCAGACATACCATCACGATAATAGCAAAAAGCTTCTTTTTCTTCTTTACTGGTAGGTAATATTTTTAATATAATATCTGCTAGTACTGTAAAAGTTTTATCAATAAAATTGTCATTTTTTTGTAAACGAGGCATTTTAGTTTATTGTATTTGATAATAAATTATAATGGAAATAGCGAATATATTATCCATAATTTGTTTTGATATATTGTGGGTTTTCAGAATTATTGTAAATACTTTATATAAAATGTTTCTTATTCATTCTTCTTAAATTTGTGTACGTAATAAGTACATTATAGTATATATTTATAATAATAAAAAAAAATATGATTAATAAAGTATTATTTAAATATTCTTTTTTCACAGAAATAATTGAAAATTATAAATTTGATGTTTGTCATTCTATTAATTATAAAGATTCAATTATTTTACTTACAAAACCACTTTTAGTTTGTGATCGTTATTTGAGTGCGATTGATATTGGTAAAAAAGAGTTAGTTAAAGATATTATTTTTAATAATATAGAAAAAACAGATAACTCAGTTTTGATTGATTTTTCAACTAAAGAGAAAGAAAAAAAAAGTAAAATCAGTACACGTTTAGATAGTACTGAAATTAAAAGTGATTTAAAAAAGAATAAAGTCAAATTAAAAAAGAAAAAGAGGAATAAACTAAAATTAGATACTCAAGATATTTTATTTGAACAAAATTTTGTATCGGATCAGCAAGATGATAAAATAGATCTTGGGTTGACAAAATCTTTAAAATCTAATAAAAGTAAAAAAAAGTATAAAATCAGAAAAAATTTAGATCATATTGATAATCAAGTTAATTTACATCTAAATCAAGCATTAAGTCAAAAAGATAAATTATCGGACAAACAAATTATTTTAAATAAACATTTAACTATTGAAAGTTTATCAGAAAAATTAAATATTCCAGAGGCAGCTATAATTAGATGGTTATTTTTACAAGGTATCTCTGTAACTATTAATCAAGTTGTTGATATTAAAATTGCAACTAAAGTGGCTGAACATTATAATTTTGATGTTGTAGATAAGCCAGATATAAATTTATTCCATAATAATACAAATTCGAATCAAGTATTGTCAGAGGTTTTAAATCAAAATATTCAGAGACCCCCAGTTGTAACAATTTTTGGTCATGTTGATCATGGTAAAACCACTCTTTTAGAAAGTATTTTAAAAACTAATTTAGTATGTAAAGAAGCAGGTGGTATTACTCAATCTATTAAAGGTTATGAAATAGAATATGAGTATTTGAATAGAAAAGAAAAAATAGTTTTTATAGATACTCCTGGTCATAAAGCATTTACGAATATGAGATTGCGAGGAGCAGAAATTACAGATATAGCACTATTGGTTGTTGCTGCAGATGATGGTTTGAAACCACAAACAATTGAATCTATTAATCATATATTGAAACGTAAAATACCATATATTGTTGTTATTAATAAAATTGATAAGATAGGTATCAAGATTGAGAATATTAAGCAACAACTCACAAAGTATAATATTATGGATAAAATACTTGGTGGAAATAGTATAATTGTAGAAGTTAGTGCATTAAAATCCTTAAATCTTAATCTGCTATTGTCATCTATATGTGATATGGCTCAAATTCAAAATCTTCAAGCAAATCCTAATTCCCATGCACAAGGTAATGTTTTAGATAGTTATTTAGATAAGAAAACTGGTATAGTTACCACTATTGTAATAAAAGATGGTAAGCTCAATATAGGTGATATTATTATTTCAGGTAACCTCTATGGACGTGTCAAAAATATAGTTTCTAGTAATGGAATAAAAATGGCTCAAGCTTTACCATCTTCTGTAGTTGATGTTTGGGGTTTTTCTGTTAACCCCAAAGCTGGTTTGAAATTTAATGTTGTATCTGATGAAAAGATAGCTAAAAGTTTAGTCAATCAGAACCAACAATTATATAAAAATACTTTCAGTATTTCGAATGTATTAAATACTAGAGTAACATTCGATAGTTATAAAGAGCAAAAAAATATTAAAATTATTAATGTTATTTTAAAAGCTGATACTCAAGGAGCACTGGAAGCTATTATTAATTCTTTTGCTAATATTTCACAGCAAAAAGTTCAGATTAATATTATTTCTACTAATTGTGGTTTTATTTCTAGTAACGACTTAGACCTTGCTGTAACAAGTAAATCTATTATTTTAGGTTTTAATGTAGGTATAAGTTCTTCTTTATTTCAAAAGGTAAAAAAACTTGGTATTATCATCGCTTTATTTGATATTATTTATACTTTATTAGACTATATGGAAAACTATATGCTGAGTTTTGTTGATCTTGAGTTTGATCAAAAATTAATTGGTAAAGCTAAAGTTCAAACGGTATTTAAAATTAATAAAGGGGTAGTTGCTGGTTGTTTGGTAGATTATGGAAAATTGAAAAAGGGTTCAAAAATTAGCATTTATCGCAACCAAAATTTGATACATGAAGGTTCAATTGATTCCTTAAAACATCTTAAAGAGGATGTATATGAAGTGTTAGAAGGTAATGAGTGTGGTATAATGTGTTATAATTATCAATTATGGGAGTCATTAGATATTATAGAAGCATATGAATTAATTGAGAAAGCCAAAGTTTTATAATATTTATGAAATAAAGCAGTAAAATTATAAAATAAAATTACTGTTTATAATTACATTTAATCTTTGTTTAAAAAAGGTAATAAGGCAAGTATGCGTGCTTTTTTAATAGATTTGGTTAATTTTTTTTGTTGTTTTGCTGTGAGTCCTGTTGAACGTCTAGACAAAATTTTTCCTTGATCTGTAATAAATTTTCTTAGTAAATCAATGTCTTTATAGTCTAAGTTTTCATTTTTTTTTATTAGTGTAGATTTTTTATTATATAAAATCATGTGATTAAATTATTTAATTTCTTTAAAAGTACTATGGCAATTACAATTAGGACAGAATTTATTAATTTCTAAACGATTTGGGGTATTTCGTCGATTTTTTGATGTTGTATATCTAAAAATACCATTTTTACGTTTAGTTATATTATTTGGATTTTTACAGACACATTCTAAAGTAATAGTAATACGAGCTCCTTTATTCTTTCCCATGGATGTTTTGATAATTTGTTAGCTAATAATTATTTTTATTATCTCATTTTTATATTTTAAGTATCAAGTATTTTAAAATATTTTCTGATGATATATCTAATCTTGTACATATATTAAGCTCGTGTTATAATTACTTTTATAGAATATGATTATTCAGTTATAGAAAATTTAAAATTAAGGTGCTATTATTTTATAGTTATGTCTAAACATTCATCTGCAATCAAAAAAATACAAATTTCTTTTAGAAATCGTGCACAAAATAGGTCTTATAAAGCAAGTATTAAAACTTTAACTAAAAAGTATATTATTGGTTTAAATAGTATAGAAAATTTGGATTATGATAATGCCATGTTCAATTTAGCTTCTGTTTATAGTAAAATTGATAAGGCTGTAAAAAAAGGTGCATTACCTAAAAATACTGCGGCTCGTAAGAAATCTATTTTAGCTCGTGCTATGAAAAATACTTTTTTATAAATATATTCCATTAAATATATTAATAGTTTGAGATATAGTTTTATTATATTCAATATTTATCTTTAAAATAAATTCTATGATAATTATGAAAAATTTATATCAGAAGTCTTGAGATAGATATTTTATGAATAATCATTAAAAATATTTATTGTATATATATTATTTAGTATTTAGTGTCATTAAATAAGAATCATGGTATTTGTATTTTCAGACTTAGCTGCTATCCAAAGAGAAAGTTTTAGATCTTTTTTATATCAAGGTTTAGGAGAAGTTTTAGATTCTTTTCCTATTATTACAGATCCTACTGGTAAGTTAGAACTACAATTTTTTGGTAAAGAATATAAATTGAAATTTCCTAGATATAGTGTTAGAAAGGCTAAAAGTAGAGATCGTACATATAGTGCTCAAATATATATACCTTCTAAATTGACAAGAAAAGATACTGAATTAATAAAAAAAAATAAAGGTACAGGCTTTTTAAATATTTTACCTAACCATAATATAGATAAAAATAAAAAGTATAAAAAAAGACCTGTATTTGTTGGTGATCTACCTTTAATGACCAATCGTGGAACATTTATTATTTCGGGTACAGAGAGAGTTATTATTAATCAAATTGTAAGAAGTCCTGGTATTTATTATAAAAAAGAATTAGATAAAAATGATAAGCATATATATAGTGCCAGTTTAATTTCTAATCGTGGTTCTTGGTTAAAGTTTGAAATTGATGCCAAAAATCAAATGTGGGTTAGAATTGATAAAACTCATAAAGTCAATGCATATATTTTTTTGAGGGCGATTGGTTTAAGTTCTGATGAAATAAAAAAAAGTTTAACAAAATATTCATTTTTACTTCATGCTTCTGCTTTATACGAAATAAAAGAATTAGATAAGGAAATTGGTAAAATATCTGTAGAGGAAGTAACAAATGAAGAAGCATTATTGATTGTTTATGGTAAGCTTCGTCCTAATGAACCAGCAACTGTTAGTGTTGCTAAACAGATGCTTTATACAAGATTTTTTGATCCAAGAAGATATGATTTAGGTGAAGTTGGAAGGCATAAAATAAATAAAAAATTAAGTTTAAAGCTTCCAAAATCTTTTCGTGTTTTATCTCCTCAAGATATTATATCATCTATTGATTATTTAATTAATATTAAAGAACAAAATATAGGGAGATTTGATGATATAGACCATTTAGGTAATCGAAGAGTTAGATCTGTTGGAGAATTATTACAAAATCAAATTCGAGTAGGATTAAATAGATTAGAGAGAATTATTCGTGAACGTATGATAATTTGTGATTTAGATTCTTTAAGTTTATCTAATTTAGTCAATCCTAAGCCTTTAATGGCTTCTGTTAGAGAATTTTTCGGTTCTAGTCAGTTATCTCAATTTATGGATCAAACTAATCCTTTATCCGAATTAACTCATAAAAGAAGAATTAGTGCTTTAGGGCCTGGAGGTCTTAATAAAGATCGTGCTGGTTTTGCAGTTAGAGATTTGCATCCTAGTCACTATGGTCGAATATGTCCTATTGAAACACCCGAAGGACCTAATGCTGGTTTAATTGGATCTTTGAGTATTTATGCTCGAGTGAATCAATATGGTTTTATTGAAACACCATTTTATCAGGTTAATTCAGGTTATGTTCTAAGAGATAGAGACCCTATTTATTTAACTGCTGATGAAGAAGATAATTTACGTATTGCACCAGCAGATATATCTATAAATCAAAAAAATTTTATTAAAAATCAGGTAATCCCAGTAAGATATAAGCAGGAATTTATTACAACATATGTTAATCAAGTAGATTATATAGCTGTTTCTCCTATACAAGTAATTTCAGCAGCGACTTCCTTAATTCCTTTTTTAGAACATGATGATGCGAATCGTGCTTTAATGGGATCAAATATGCAAAGGCAAGCTGTGCCTTTATTATATCCTGAAAAACCTATTGTTGGTACTGGTTTAGAGTCAAAATTAGCTAGAGATTCTAGAATGGTTGTTATAAGTAAGACAAAAGGTATGGTAAGTTATGTATCTGGAACTAAAATAGGTATTCAAGATCATAGTGGTTGTACAATTCATTACAGGTTAAAAAAATATTATCGTTCTAATCAAGATACTTGTATTAATCAAAGACCAATTGTTTGGCCGGGTGAAACAATTAAACCAGGTCAAGTTATTGCTGATGGAGCTTCTACAGATGGAGGTGAAATAGCATTAGGTCGTAATATATTAGTAGCTTATATGCCTTGGGAAGGGTATAATTATGAAGATGCTTTCTTAATTAGTGAACGTTTGGTATATGAAGATATCTATACTTCTATTCATATTGAAAGATATGAAGTTGAAGCAAGACAGACTAAATTAGGTTCTGAAGAGATTACTCGTGATATTCCAAATGTAGGTGAAACGTCTTTAAGTTCACTAGATGATAATGGAATAGTAGCAATCGGTTCTTGGGTTGATTCAGGTGATATTTTGGTAGGTAAAATTACTCCTAAAGGAGAAGCAGATCAACTTCCAGAAGGAAAATTGTTAAGAGCTATTTTTGGTGAAAAAGCTAGAGATGTAAAAGATACTTCTTTAAGATTGCCAAATGCTGCTAAAGGTCGTGTAGTCAATATTAAAGTATTTACAAGGCAGAAAGGAGATGAATTACCTCCAGGTACAAATGCAATGATTCGTGTATATGTTGCTCAAAAGCGTAAAATTCAAGTTGGTGATAAAATGGCTGGACGCCA